ATAAAAAAAACAATTAAAAAATAAAACATATGATTCAATACGATTTATTATTACAAATAGCTAATATAATCATCAATTTAATAGATGTTTTATTAGTTTTACTACCTATATTACTTGCAGTAGCTTTTATGACAATCATAGAAAGAAAACAGTTAGCTGCACATCAAAGAAGAGTAGGACCTAATACAGTAGGTTATAAACAAATCAAAAATAAAGATTATTTTCTGCCTAGGTCTAGTAAGATAATAAAAAGATCATATCATAATTTTTCTGATAGCTATAAAAATATTATTAAAGATTTATATCAAAATAGGGTAGCACCAGTTAAATTATTTAATTCAAAGGTTCTTGACACTTGTTATAGTTTAACTTCTATTGAAGAAATAAATTTATTTTTTAAAAATTTTAAAGATAAAGGAGGAATTTATTTATTTCAATATAAAGGAGATCCAAATATTTATTATATAGGAAGAACTAAAAACTTTAATTCTAGATTAAATATTCATATAAAAACTAAAGTTAAAGATAAGTTCCACTTATTTGCTAATTTAGTAGGTTGGGATCAATTTAATTTTTCTATTGTTGAAATTTGTGATATTAATAATCAACAAGAAAGAGAAAATTTTTACTTACAAAATTATTTACCACTATTAAATACTGTCTTTAAGAGTAATTTTAGTCAATCTCAAATATATGAAACTTTATATAGAAAATTAAAGGCTAAACAAGGTAACTTAGAATTTAAAAATAAACATGGGGGTATTCCAATATATGTATATAATTGTAATAATCTAATAAGTACAAATTTTCTTAAGTACAATAGTATTAATACTCTGAGTAAAGATATTAATGTTGCTAGAGATACTATCAAAAAATATCTAAATACTCATGTGCCTTATAACAATTGCTTATTTTATACTTATGTTATAAATGATTTTAATTTAATTAATGGTTTAATAAGTTAAGCTAAAAAAGAATTAGTTTTAAACCCAAATAAACCTGCAAAAGTATGAGTTTATAATGTAAAGGGTGAACATTTTCAATTTGAGTCCAAAGAAGCAGCAGCTAGATTTTTAAATGTTCAAAGCATAATTATAAGAAACCACATAGATAAGTGGATAATCGGAGGAATTAATGGTTTTTATTTATTTAGTAAAGAATTAAATTTTATTGAAAAAGAAAAACTTTTTAAAGTGTCTAGTTTAAGAAAAATTAGAAATGTGGAGGTATGGGTATATGATGCTAATAATTTAGAGTTAATTATTGGAAACTTTCAAAGTATGCAGAAAGCTGCAGACCATTTTAAAGTAGATTATAGAACTATTTTAAGACATTTAGATACCAATAAAGCTACTATCAAAAATAATAAATTAGTTTTATTATTTTCTAAAAAATTAACATTAGAAGAGATTAAAAACATTAAAGTAAAAAGTATCGAGAATGAAACCATAAAATTATGGGTTTATAAAGAAATTAATTCTAAATTTATTTTAATAAATAATAATCAACCTACCTTTAATTCTAAATATATAGCGTCTAAAGAATTAAAAATTGATCAAAAAACTATTTCTAAATATTTAGATACCAATAAATCTTACAAAGATCTATTTTTTTACAGTCAAAAACTTTAAATACAGTGCTGGCATAAATAATCTTTATTTTATCCGGAAATTTTGAGAAAATTTTCCTAAAGTAGCCTAAAGGGGAAGTGAACCTTCCTCTATAAATCGTCAAATTGCGGGAAACCCTTAAAGCTATTTCAACTAAGTAATGATAGTAATATAATTATGGCTCAGGTAATGACTCGAGGTATAGTAAAATCGAAATAGATGCACGAAAGGAAATAGGAAATCCGCAGCCAAGTACAAAAATATTTTTAATTACCTTATTAATTATTTAAATAAGCCCTATTATAAATAGGCAAGTCCACCAGTCGCCCCTGGTGAAGTTATTTAATAAATTTTTGTATGCTGTTCATCGACTAAACGGCGGTTGGTAATATAATTATTGCTTAAGATATAGTCAGACCCTATTCGAAAGAATATATAAAATATTATATATCTATAATATAACTGGATAGTTTTCTAATTACTATTTAGGGGAACATCTTCTAACTCAGCCTGTATTACTCACCCTTGAAAAAAGCTTTTTACTTAAAAGCACAAAATAAGGTAAAGTAAATGGCAAAAGGAAGATTATTTGTACTATGGAATACTTCAACCATTTGCCGATGCTTTAAAATTAGTAGTGAAAGAAACAATTATACCATCACAATCAAATAAAATATTATTTTATTTAGCTCCAGTCTCTACATTAATCTTTAGTTTATTAGGTTGGGGAATTATACCATTTGGTGAAGGTTTAACATTATTTGATTTTCCTTTAGGTATATTATATACTTTAGCTTTATCATCTTTAGGTGTATACGGTGTATTATTTGCAGGGTGGTCTGCTAATTCTAAATATGCATTTTTAGGAAGTTTAAGATCCACAGCAGCAATGATAAGTTATGAATTAATATTAAGTTCTGCAATATTAATAATAATTTTATTAACAGGATCATTTAATTTCACAACAATAATAGAAAGTCAACAATCAGTATGGTTTATAATACCATTATTACCTATATTTATTATTTACTTTATCTCTATATTAGCTGAAACAAGTAGAACACCATTTGATTTACAAGAGGCTGAAAGTGAATTAGTAGCTGGTTTCTTCACTGAACACAGTTCTATTATTTTTGTATTCTTCTTTTTAGCTGAATATACTTCAATAGTATTATTTAGTTGTATTACAGCTATATTATTTTTAGGTGGTTATAATATGCCTAATTTAATAGTAAATGATACTTTCTTTAATATACAAAGTATTATTTTAGGGTTAAAAACATGTATTTTCTGTTTTATGTTTGTATGGTTCAGAGCAACATTACCTAGACTAAGATATGATCAACTTATTGAATTCTGTTGGTTAAATCTTTTACCGGTAGTAGTAGGTTTTATAATACTTGTACCAAGTATATTAGTTGCATTCGATATAGCACCTTACTAAAATTAATATTAAAGCCCCCTTTTCATCATTTAAAAGAAAGTAGTTTCATAAAATACAAATTAATAAATATTTTAATTAAAGCCTATAATTTAAAGGTAGAATAATTTCTTGATAAGGAATCTGTAGAAGTTCGATTCTTCTTGGGCTTATAAAATATACTTTATATAATTATAAATTATTAATTTGTTACAGTGTAAAAATTTATTAGTAAAAGTTTAAATAACTAATTAAATGGAAAGATATAATCAACAAAATAAAAATAAGGGTGTATAAGTATAATAATAAACCATATACTTAGAATAATATAAATTAAAGGTGTTTAGATGTAAAATCTAATCATTAAAACATCCTTTAGTATATTAATAGAATAATGTATATACTCATAATATTTATTAAATATAATAGAAATATATCTATTCAAATTTAGTTTAAAAATTAAGTGAGAAATTTAAAATCGCAAATATTACTTAGACTTGTAAATTCATATTTAGTAGATTCACCTGAACCTGCTAATATATCATATTTATGGAACTTTGGTTCTTTATTAGGAGTATGTTTAATTTTACAAATATTAACAGGAATTTTCTTAGCAATGCATTATCAACCACACGTAGATTTTGCATTTAATTCAGTTGAACATGAAACCTCTCCCCTAAAATAAAAAATATATTTTTATTTTATGACATTGTGTTCTATAAACTTCGCTATATGCTGGAACCTCCTAAAGCTTTAAGTACTCATCTCAAAAATAGTAACAATCTTAAAGATCATACAATGGACAATCAGCAGGAAACCAAAAGATTAGAGACCGTCAATCTTATTAGGATCCTCAGAGACTATACGCGAAGATCTCAGTTAAATATTAAACTAATAACCATCCTGTTTTGAGATATGATATAGTCCGATCAATCATGAAAGTGATTGCTAACATGTTGAATACAATAAGTATTTTTACCTTTAGTTATAGATTATTTAATAGAAGAGAACCTTCTCCAATGAATAGATCACAATTTTCTATGTGGCTAGCCGGTTTTATTGATGGAGAAGGGAACTTTCAAGTGTTCTTAGACAGACATTATTTAAGGGTAATGTTTAGAATTAGACTTCATAAAGATGATATCAATGTTTTACAAAAAATACAAGAATTTTTAGGAGTAGGAAGAGTAGTACTAGATGGTAATAGTTGTGTATTTATAATTAGTAATATTAAAGACTTGATAAACGTTCTTTTTCCGTTACTAGATGCATATAATTTATATACAACTAAATGGTTAGACTACATTGATTTTAAAAAGGTAGTTTTATTTCTTAGTGAATCAAACACTACAAGAGTTTCTTTATTGCAATTAGAATGAGCAAAAAATATAATTCATAGTATGAACTCAGGTAGAATTGAGTTTAATTACAGCTTAATTCCTGTTCTAAGAGAGGAAGATCCTTTTTGGTTACTAGGATTTATTGAAGCAGAGGGTACATTTGGCTTTAAAAATTTAAGTCCTTTTTTTCAAATAGGACAACATAATAGAAGTTTATTTGTACTGGAAGCTATAGCTAGCTATTTAAAATCAATTCCTAAAGGATTTCATTTTAGTCTAAAAACAGGAGCACCTACAGTAAATTTTAGTATAAATAAGAAAACTTCTGTATCAGCCATTTCTATAGTAAATATTGATACATTATACGATTATTTATTGTTCTTCTTATTAGATATGTCATTTCAAACTAGAAAAGGGGTAGATTTCCATTTCTGGTGTATCGTACTTCACTTACATAAACTAGGTTACTTCTATTTACAAGAAGGTAGAAACTTAGCTTATAAAATTTCTCAATATGTAAATTCTAATAGATATAGTACAAATCCTAATCCCGGTAAAACTCCTAGTTTAATTGAAATTAACAAAGTATTAAATCTAAATCTTCCTGTTACAATTATACCTGGAATGTAGCACGTGGATTTAGCAAAGGCTTTTGCATCTAAAGTTAAACCAAGCACTATTTGGGTATACGATAATGGGGTACTATTAAGTGAAAGTCCTTTTTCTTCCTTTGCATCAGCTATGGAAGCTATTGGTTATTCCAAAACTAGTGTAGCGGGAAGAAGAAGTATTGGAACAGGTAAAATCATCGGGGGAAGATATACTTTTTATTCAAAACCACTATAATAATAATTTTATAATGGTTAAACATCATTTAGCCAAAACCCCCTTAAGATAAAGTTATTAAAGTGGTCATGTTTATAACATAAATGATTATGAGAGACGTAAATAATGGATGGGCAATAAGATATACACATGCAAATGTTGCTTCATTCTTCTTTATATTTGTATATGCTCTATATTATAAATTTATAATTAGCGAGATACTATTTTATTCTAAAAACAAAATTATAAATCTTTGTAAATTACCTTTTTATTGTTACCTATTATTTAAAAAAGTTATTTCAGATACCTTTTTAAATTTATTTGGCTTTGGTGGTATCTCTAGTTTAGGTTACTTGGATTCTAAAGATATAGACCACAAATTTCTTCAATGGTTTGTAGGATTTACGGATGCCGAAGGAACATTCTTAATAAAAACAAAAAATAAAAGTGAAGTAAATTTTAGTTATAAAATAACTCTTCATATTGATGATTCTGCGGTTTTATATTTAATTAAGGAAAAATTAGGTATAGGAGTTGTTTCTATCAAAGGTAATACTTGTACTTTTGCTGTTCATTCTTTTCAACTTATAGTTGATGTATTACTACCTATATTTGATAAATACCCTTTAATTACACATAAACAATTAGATTATAGAGATTGGAGAATAGCAGTATCATTAAAAAAAAACTCTGCTGCCCCCAATAGAAAAACTATTTCTGTAGCTCCTGAAACTTTCAATCAAATAGTTCAAATTAAAGAAAGTATTAATAGCAATAGAACTAATTTTTATGGTTATAATATCTCTCATTCAATGATTTCTAAGTATTGGTTATTAGGTTTTGTGGAAGGAGATGGTTCTTTCCATTTCACTAATAATAGAGCTATCTTTTCAATTACTCAAAAGGATAGACAAGTACTAGAAGCCATATCTATATTTTTACAAAATATTCCAAGAGCTCCTATTTTTAATGGGTTATTTTTAGGTCCTCAGCCTAATTGTATCATAACGGGAAAAAATAATAATACCGCTTATCAATTAACTATTTCTGATACAGATGTTCTTTTTCAATATATTTTTCCCTTTTTTAAAGATTTACCTTTTTTAAGTAGAAAAGGGGTAGATTTTAAAATTTGAAGTGTAGGGCTATTTTTAATAATACATGGTTATTCTAAAATCCCTACTGGAAAAGCTATTTTATTAAAATTAGCTAATAATATGAATTCTAAGAGATATTTTTCAAATATGATTGATATTCTAGATACAGCTGAAATAAGTGCTCTTTTTGAAATAGAACCACCATTTAATATCTTTTCTAAAAAAAGCCACTTTGCATTGGCTAAAAAATATGCCATTGCACAAGGTAGCAGAAAAGGTTATAACATACATATTTACAAAGATGGGGAAGAAATACCTGGTTCTCCATTTAATAGTTACAGACAAGGAGGTCAAGCTATTGGCTTAGACTCTGTATCTAGTATAAAAAATTATATAGATACTGGAAGGGTATTTAAAGATGTTTATACATTTTATTCTTCTCCTATTAATAAATTTAATCATTTTGAGAATTTTAATAAAAAATAGGTTTAACTTAGAACTAAAAATAGTATAATTGTAACTAAATAAATTTTATGGGCTTGTTTATATTAATTTCTACTAAATTTTGTAAACATTAATTAGCTATATGCTGGAAACTCTTTAGAGCTTTCAATACTAATATAAAATTAGTAACACGTTTAATTTTATAAAGTAAAAATTTGAAAGATTAGACAATCAGCAGGGAAGTTTTTACCTTTAATACATTTAAACTCCTTATTTAAAGCCCTCTTATTTTTTTAATTTTGGGTTTGTAGTTTGGAAAATTTGTATTAATTTAAACCCCTCAACGACTACACGCTAATAATCTATAAATAAAGTTAATTATGTAAGATAGTAGTTTAAATTAAAGTTATTTTAGATAAAGATATAGTCTGACCTTAACTGAGAAGTTAAGAAGTAATCTTAGCCATTAAACGTTCTATGGTACAAGGCTGATTACTTTTGAAATTATATAATACAGGTTAAATTGTACATATAGTATTCAAATAACATTTATTGCATATAGCCAAAGGATTATATTACGGGTCTTATAAATCACCAAGAGTATTATTATGGACAATTGGAGTAATAATATTAATAGTGATGATAGGAACAGCATTCTTGGGATACGTCTTACCATATGGCCAAATGTCCCTGTGGGGTGAACACCAACCATTTAATTTTACTAATTTAGAAATAATAGTACTACCTATAATTTTAAAACAAAATTTTCAATTTTCAACAATTTCAATAATTAATAATAATAGTTCTGTTTCTCAATTTAAAGATAAAGATTTTAATAAACTAATGGAAATACTTTTAGGTTTTTTAGATGGTGATGGTTATTTTGATATAGGAGCTCAAAAACAATATAATAAAAATCCTAACAATCAACCTAAATCTACTATTAGAATAAGATTAGGAATTAATTTACAATTTAAAGATAAAGAATTATTAGAATTAATAATAAAAAAATTAGGTGTAGGTAAAATAGATTATTCTAAATCTAAAAACCAATACAGACTAATTTTTTATCAAAAAGATATATTAAATGTTATTTACCCTTACATACAAAGTAATAATATTGAATTTTTAGTGTACAATAGACAAAAACAATTTTTTTTATTTAAATATATTTTAGAAAATCAAATTAAACATTGGGAAAATTTAAATTTAGAAGAAATTGATAATTTATTTAATAAATCTCATTCGAAACTTGAATTTGTCGATATTATTAATTTACCGTATTTTAATAATTGGTTAGTAGGATTTACTATAGCTGAAGGTAGTTTTCATATTAAGGCTAATGGTACTGCTCATTTTTCGATAGTACAGTCTGGTATAGAAAACTATCAAATAATTAAAGCTATTCACTATTTTATTAAAGGCCCCGATTCATTAAATCACCAAATTAAACCTGAAAATTCTAAAGTTTATAGAATATCTTTTTCATCTAAAAAAGATTTAAATTTTATTATAAAAATTTTTGATAATAATCATTTATTGGGATTTAAAAAATTACAATACGATAATTGGAAATCTTATATAATTAGTAAAATGAATGATAGCGCCCCAAATGTTATATTACCTAAAGTATCTAATAGTAATAATAATGAAACCAGGCCTAAATAAAAATTATTTATATTTAATATATGGTTTATTACTAGGTAATAGTTTTATCCTTAATAATAATAAAGAAATTAAATTAATTATAGAAATAGAAGGTAAACACTTGTCTTATATTACACATATACACAAAAAAATATCAAGTTTAGGTTACTGTGAAGACAAGTTGCCTTTAATTAAAACTAAAATAGTTAGAGAAGGTAACTTAAATAAAGTAATGCTATTACACACATTTAATAATAATGATTATTTAGAATTATTTAATAAATGGTACTTAGATAAACATAATAAAAATATACCTAATGATATAATTAATTATTTTAATGAGGAATCTCTAGCTTATTGGTTAATGACAGATGGAAAAATAAGTCAAAATAAATTATTTGTAAATATGAAAAATTTTAATGATAAAGACATCAAATTTTTTATACAATTTTTAGAAAATAAATTTAAGTTAAATCAAATGAACTTAAATAATTACTGGTTAGAGTTTAATTCAAATAACATTAAAAAAATTTACAATATTACTAAACCATATATTATTCCTTCTATGAAATTTAAATTTTTAAGTACCTTTGATTACAAAAATATTAATAATTAGATACAATTTTAGTTTAATATAATATAGTCTTATTAATTATTATAATATGTAATACCTAAATAAAAATATTATTTTTAATAAGGCGACATAATTGAAAACAGGTCAAAAATATTTATTTGTTATATATATAGACCGTAGGTAGTTTAGGCTATCTCGACAGAGTGGTCCAATTATGGGTATCTGAAATGATGCTTAATGTGCACTCGAATTTTTTTATTTTAATTTTTTAATTAAACACAAGGCTTAGTCACCTACTTCTAGTTTAATCAATTTTATTTAGAGTAGGACAGCACAGGGTATATTTGTAATAACAAATAATTTATTTCTTGCTAAATAAATTTCTTATTATTTATTCAGATAATTTTAATACTTATTTTCAAAGTGAGTAACTGTTTGAAAGAAAAAGGATAAGAATATACAAGTATATTATAAATTTTGGCTACAGTAATTACAAATTTATTAAGTGCTATTCCAGTATTTGGACAAGATTTAGTCGAGCTAATCTGGGGAGGTTTCAGCGTCTTACTGGCGCCACATGACAGCGATGTTATGTTGCAAATCCTGCTTTTTGCTGGAACATCCTCTATTTTAGAAGTTGGATACGTTTTATCCTTTCATATTATAAACGTGAAAAAGCCAACAACAGGAGGACTATCAGCAGTAGTTAAAAATTATTCTAATATGCCTAATTTTGAAGCTATTCAGAGACTAAACGCAGGAGATCTTGTATTTGCCTACTTAGTAGGATTAATTGAAGGAGACGGTTGGTTTTCAGTAACAAAAAATGGTAAGTATATTAAATATGAATTTGGAATTGAAATGAATATTAGAGATATTCAATTACTATACAAAATCAAAGAAATCTTGGGAGTAGGGACCATTGATATTAGAGAAAGAAATCAAAGAAAAACATGTTTATACAGAATTAGAAATAAATCACATTTAAAATCAATTGTATTACCAATTTTTGATAAATACCCTATGTTTTCTAACAAACAATATGATTATTTAATGTTTAAAGATTTACTCTTAAACGAAGTCCATTTTTCTAAAGATTTATCTAATTATGTTAGACCTATTGACCCTTTAAATTCTATTGATTCTATTTTAGAGAAATCACATTTTAAACCTTGGTTAATTGGATTCATTGAAGCTGAAGGTTGTTTTAGTAATTATAAACCAGCTAAAGATGATTCAAAAGTGGCTAGTTTTGATGTTTCTCAAACAAATGGTTCTATCTTAATTGAAGCAATTAGAAAAGAATTTAATTTAAGTCCTAAAGTATATCAAGATTTTGACACAAACGGATTTAAATTAAAAGTTTCCAGTGTAAGAGCTGTAGAAAATGTAGTAAAATATATGCAACAAGCACCATTAAAATTAATGGGTTATAAAAAATTACAATATGTATTATGGCTCAAATCACTTAACAATATTCCTAGATATAAAAATAAATTTAATATACCTGATAAATATTAATATATTAACTATTTTATTTATTCAAATAAATACAAGATCGTGATATAGTCCGAACAGTGATGAGAATCACTGCGTGTAACGAGAGGTCATTAATTAAATTACCGGGGTTACCAACATGCTTGAAGTAATGCAACATTAAATAGATTCTTTTCATTACATTACTTATTACCTTTCTTATTAGCTGCTTTAGTAGTAGCACATTTAATTGCTCAAGTGTAGGGCCTTTATATTAGAGATACTATAATTAGAATAAAGCTATATGCTGGGAACTCCTAAAGGCTTAAATACCTTAATGGTAACAATTTTAAGTATATTACAATGGACAATCAGCAGGAAACCAAACTATAAATTAAAATTTTTTAGGGGTAGATCCTCAGAGACTACACGCTTTACACCTTATTTAAATCAGGTGATGATATAGTCCAAACTATACTGAAAGGTATAGAAATTATTGCAATCTATATTATATATAACTAGATTATTTCATATGAGTCACTCTGTAAAAAGAATGAATAAAGATGAAAGATCTCAATTCAAATTAGATCCTTACTTAAAACAAGTATTAATAGGAAATATTCTTGGAGATGTACATATGAGAAGATTTTCTGAAAAAGCTAATGTAAGAATTATTTTTAGACAGGGTTCTATAAATGCTTCATATTTATTACATTTATATAGCTTATTTCAAGAATTTGTGTTAACTCCTCCTTCAGTTTCAATAGTTACTGATAAAAAAACAGGAAAAGTGAGATATAATCTAAGTTTTTCTACTTTATCTCTTCCTTGTTTTAATGAATTATATGAAATTTTCTATTTTGAAGGAAAAAAATTTATTCCAAATAACATAGCAGACCTTTAACGCCCGTAAGTTTAGCTTACTGGATTATGGATGATGGGGGTTTTACCGGTTCCGGATTAAAATTATATACTAATTCTTTTTCTTTGGAAGAATTAAATTTATTAATTGTAGCGTTAGAAAAAAATTTTTCTATTAAAGCTACAAATCATATTTCTAAAAAAGAAAATTCACAGTATAGCTTATATATTTCAAAAAATAAAATGTCTTTGGTTAAAAATTTAGTAATAGAACATATGCATCAAGATATGTTATATAAATTAAATATAGATTAGCAATAAAATTTGCTACACACACATGGATCAAATAATCCTAATGGGATCTCAGGAAGTGGTGATAGATATGCATTCCATCCATACTTTGTCTTTAAAGATTTAGTGACTATCTTCTTATTCTTTTTAGTTTTAAGTATTATGGTATTCTATTACCCTAATTTCTTAGGACATAGCGATAATTATATCCCTGCTAATCCAATGCAAACACCAGCATCTATTGTACCTGAATGGTATGAATAAAGATGCCATGCTTAAGAGTAATCTTATGAATAACTAACTTTATTATATGCTGGAAACTCCTAAAGCTAAATCTACTTCTTGGATATCAAATCAAAATATATTTTAGGGAGTAACAATGATTTAGATACAACAATGGACAATCAGCAGGAAACCAAATCACAATTGATCTTATATTTTTTACAATAAACAAAGATCAATACATGTTAGTAGGATCCTCAGAGACTAAACGTAAAGCTCCTTTACAGGATGAAGATATAGTCCAGCCATTATTGAAAGATGATGGGTAATATATTTATATGTATTTTATTAAAGTTATCTGATAACTTCTATAAGTTTAGTATGTACGCAAAATTACTCGACTATTCCTACAAAAAGACTTTCAAAATCTTAGAGAGTCAAAATAACTATAGAAAGTCCTTTAAATTAAATTATGATTGGTTTATTACTAGGTGGCTTTCAAAAAAGATCGTTCAACGGTAATTCTAGATTTATTTATTTTGAAAGTAGTTTAAGATTACATCATCTTAATTATTTTAATCATGTTTTAGAATTATTTAAACCTTACTTATCTAAAGATTTTAATCCTAAAGAAAGTTCTTTTACAGATAAGAGAAGTAATAAAAAAATAGTTCAGTTAAATTTGCTACATTATCACTTCCATGTTTTAATTATTATAGAGACCTATTCTATATTTCAGATAATTTGAAAATCGCAAATATACTAAATTTACTTAGTTCTAGAGGATTAGCTTATTGGATTATGGTTGATGGCTCTCTCACAACAAAATAAAGTTTTACACTTAAATACTTATGGTTTTACTCAACAAGAAATATTCTTATTAAAAACTACATTAGAAAATATGTTTGGAGAAAATACTTTGAAATGTTCAATCCATAAGCACCCAAAAGGAGAAAGAATTTATATATTTTGAGAAAGCATGGAATTGTTAAGAAACAATATCTCTCAGTTTATGCATAAAGATATGCACAACAAAATAAACTCTGATAAATAATAATAATATAAATATTTGAAAATGATCTTTTACCATTTTATGCTATTTTAAGATCTATTCCTAATAAATTATTAGGGGTATTAGCTATGTTTGGTGCATTATTAATATTTTTAATCTTACCTTACTCTGATTTATCTAGAATTAGAGGAGCATCATTTAGACCTTTAATGAAATTCATCTTTTGGTTATTTGTTACCGATTTTATAATCTTAATGTGGATCGGGTCTCAACACCCTGAAACACCTTACGTTGAAATAGGACAAGTGGCAACTGCTTTTTATTTCTTATGGTTCATTTTATTAGTTCCGGTTGCTGGTATATTGGAAAATACTCTATTCGATTTAGCAACTATTTCTAATAATAAAAATGATTCCCCCCTACCTACAAGTATTAACTTTAACAAAATTTAAAACTTTAGTTAAACCAAGTCTAATAAATTTAAGCTACAGTATTCATAGTAATAGCCACAATGATCAAATAAATTTATTCTTTTATATAGAGACTTATCTTAAAAGAAAGGTAAAAGCATAGAATTATAAAATTTGTAGTATTATGTTTACAGTTGGTTTCTGTAGTAAATTTATTTTTATAGTAAGGTTCGATTCCTTCATAACTCTAAGTCAAGTTTTGTTTTGTTTTGTTTTGTTTTTTTGTTAATTTCCAATTAAACTATAAGCGGTAAAATAAACTCATAAACCCACAGTTTAAAAAGGAGTGTAAGTAGGGTCAGCCATAGAAAACTACCCTCAGAGCGGAACGGAATAGTATCCCACCGTAGGGCTCGCTGTGATCACTCATTCTTATAAGGATACTAATTCTATTACGAATAATTAGAATTACAAATAATATCTTGATAACTAAGTTCACCTTTATGGTATAATTAATGATCATAACTACATAAGGGTATTTGTTTTCCCCAGATGGTTCCATTAAATCTAGCAACAGAGAGCATTTCCTTACTTAAACATTTTACTTTTGGTATTTTTCACAGAACGCACATTATATTGATGTTAAAATAGAAGTCGTTCCACATAGGACACAGACTTTTCCGAAGGATGTTTGGTGTTCATCTAGACCCCAACTTTTATTAATAATCGAATCCGGTAAAGGACTACTTAAAGAAAGTTTTCTTGTAGTGATGCAAATCTCTAAGCAAATCCCGGATTAATATTTCTTAGTGTCTTGACATTTAAGGAGCTCCAAATTTAAAGGGCTTTTCTCATAGAATCAAAGTTTAAAATTTTTGGCAAGTGTTAGGGGCAGGATGCTCTAATAAGCCATGTCGCATTAATAGGTTTAACCGCCTTTTAAACAAAGGCTTAGTAGCCCCTACTAATTTCTTAGAGCGATTATCAATGATTTCAAAAACTGACATGTTATCCCTGTCTCCCTTCGTAATTGTATTCAAAGATACACTACTACTATGGAAACTACGTTTCCGCAGTACACTACCCCTGGGTAGTATAGAGGCGGTTGATTCTCAAAGTTGACTGTTAGGTCTGTTTAATGTCCCTGTAGTTTTAGCCGCCTCCCCTAAATTTTAACCACCTATACTGGTGTTACGTCTAGCTTTCTTACAACTTCCTTCACTTTGGGTATTAAAGAAGGCAATGCTAGAAAGATACCGACATATTCTGCTTAGGATATATTCTCTGGATTGATGATTTTTAAGGTATCAGGTTCGTAAACCTCGACAGGACTACTCCTGCTCATAGTGCTTTTCTTGGGAGCAGCCCCAATCGGATACTATGTTCGTATTCAGCTACTTTAACCCTATTTATTTTTAAAATTAGTTAATACTGGTAGCAAGCATTTATTTATAAGCCAATAGGTCACATATGCAATATAGATTGGACAATCTCTACTAACTAACGCCCACCTTCCCCCCCTAATAAAAAAAAATAGGTCAAAACCTTAAAAATACTAATTTAGTTACAGTGTAAAAAATAGAATAATTACCATTATAGCCTATTTCTATGGGAATAATTTAACCTATTACTTTAAATAAGTAAAAGCCAACAAGAAAATATTAAATATTCTTACTGGATATATTCGTATCATTTTACTTTCCTAAAATGGTCTTCCCATAACATTAAAAAAAGATTAAACCTTAACCATGATTTCAATAATCAGAGAAATGTTCGGTACTCTATTAAATCCACTTAATGAGAACCCGAGCGGTAAAGAATTAATATTACATCCTAATTCAAGAGACCGATCAAATAATATAGAATCTGATATTGACCTTTTAGCCAATAATTTGGGTGACGAGTATACACCTTTCTTCGAAGCTTTTCCAATGTTATCACAAGAAAAACCTAAGGTTTCTGTCACTCAAAATTTATATGAGGAAATTTTTACAGATTCTATAATTAAATCATTAGTGGTAGATCAAGCAAAAGGTATTGTTACAGGACCAAGAAAATCTATTTTTGACGTAACTAAGGCTTTAAATAAATTAATGCAATCCCACCCTACTGTAGTAGTACCAAATAAATCAGAAGGGTTGACACAATATTTTAACAGAATAGCGGATTTGACTGTCAGAGAAATATACCAAAAAATACTAGAAAGTAGAATAATAGAAAATATTCAGATGGCTGAATTAGGAATTGTTGCATTAAAACTGATAACATTCAGTTTTATTTTTAAAGGAACAGTTAGACTATACGCTAAAGTAGCCTATCCACAGGCTACTAAAACCGTTGAAGAAGCGGTACTTAGAAGAAGAGAAATAAGATTCTTTATGGTTTATGGAGCTTTACCCATTTCATTAGCTATTTATAATATCGGTAATCTTACATTTAGAGGATTACTAACTGACAGAGTATTGGAAGTAACTAATAGTAACTCTAAAGAAGAGTAGCACCAATTAGGGAGCAACATTCAAAATGGTATAAGTAAATCAGGTGTTCTATCTTTTTTATGTAGTCAAACACCTAATTGGCTTATATTAATAATAGCGTTATTTTTAGTAACAGTATATTATAATCCTTACAATATTGTACTAAATATTTTTAATTTAGTGCAAATGTATAGTTATGTGTTTATTATTTTCTTATTATTAGGTCAGATATTTATGATATTGTATTATACCATGTCATTTATATTTTTACAAATGACTCTTAATAATAAAGTAACTATATCTAAAAGCTTACCTAAATTTATTAAGTCTAGATTACTGTTGTATTCTAATTTGACGAATGAAGGTAAAATTAGAGTCTCAAGATCAAATAAAATAAATATTTGGATTTATATTTGTATTTTTATATGTACGTTGATAATGTATTTACTAGGTGTGTATAGTTAACCGATTAAACTGTGTACAAACATCCTTAGTATTATTATTAATAAATATAAAACCCCCTTTCAAATAATAATCTTTCCATTAAAACACTTGGTGGTATCCTCGTGTTCTGTGTTTATGTAAATCCGAACCTCCTTTGCGATATCCTTGCTTTGTAAAAATATAAAATTAAATTACAAAAAAAAAATTGATACATATGATTTATATACCAAGAACTTTTTATTTTATACAAAATCAAGATTTTTTTAGGAGTTATAGTTGGATGCTTAATCGTAGGAGGATTCTTTGTTGCTGCCATAATTAGATATGATCTTTTTAACCCTGTTATAGAAGAAACAGTTAAAACTACGACAACTGAAACAAAATAATTATAATTAAAAATCCCCCCTACTTCTATAAAAACATTTAATTTGATATTTCTATCAATATTTTAAATTTTAAATTATTAAATTCAAATATTTTCAATTGCTAAGTATGCTATTTCAAAACTTTAAAAAAATAAAATTTTTTTAAGTAATAAAAATATTAAGTTATACATTAAAAATAGATTAAATTATTAATTAAACAAATAAATTATAATTGAAACAAATTCATTCAAAATCTTTTTTAGCCTAAATCATTAAAAATTTTAATTAAAATGTTAAAATCAAGTTGAAACATTAAAATAACTAAAGCATAGTATCCTTATTTTTTAAATTGGGCCTAATGAATTTTATAGTAATCATTTGTTCATTATGCTCAATTTTAATAAACTATAATTTATAAGACATAAGTAATTTATTTATTAAATCCTATGATAAATTGAAATAAAAGAGTATATTTTTATTATAATTAATTGAAAATTTTAACGGTAGATGACAAATTGGCTCGTCGCTCCTTTTGGGTAGGAGATATATAGCGTGTTCGAATCGCGCCTACCGTATATTTCTATTTTTAGATAGGTGTCATGGCAGAGTGGTAATTGCGGAGTACTGTTAATACTTTTTTTCAGAGGTTCAATTCCTCTTGACGCCTTTAATATTTTACATATTTTAATTACAAATTTAACACCTATTTTATTTTAATAATCACTTTTCTTTTTTAAGTAAAAGAGAGCGTATTTATTATTAACGAACATGTTGAAATTGGTAAACAATCTCCTCTTAAGCAGGAGTGGAAGTAATTCCTTAAGAGTTCGAGTCTCTTTGTTCGTATTGTTTCAAAGATAGTGTCTCCTTCATAAGCGATATAGTGTAACGGTTAGCACAACAGCCTCATGACCTGTTAGATTCGGTTCGATTCCAGTATTCGCTATTCTCTATAGGTCTTTTAGTATAAAGGTCGTACAGCTCCCCTTCAAGAAGCTAGTACCAGTTCGATTCTGGTAAAGATCATTAATTTAAAAACAAAATATATTATATATGCATAGAATTTTAAATAAGAGAAAGTATAAAATATCATATATATTATTATTATTTTTATAATACTAAAAAGCTGAAATCAGTTATTTAATTTAAAATTAACTTAATAACCAAGGTTTTGGACCCAAGAGCTAATAGGAACAATATTGAAACCATTGGCAATCAAGAGCTAACTAGAAAAGAAGAAACTAATTTTATACTCTATTCTTAGTGTATAATCTCATATTATATTTTTAATTATGAATAATTGGTTATCTTCTACCAATGCTAAAGAGATTGGAACCCTTTATTTAATTTTCTCAGTTTTTGCTGGGATGATTGGTACTGCATTTTCAGTTTTAATTAGATTAGAATTATCAGCACCAGGTGTGCAAGTTTTACAAGGGGACCATCAATTATTTAATGTGATCATTACTGCACATGCCTTTATAATGATCTTCTTTATGGTCAAATATTATTGGCCTAAATTAATAACATTTAGTTATACTCATTTCCCTAGTTTAAATAATCCTTTAAAAACAGATATGAAGAATGAAGTAATTAAAAATAAATCTATAGGTCAAAATAATAACAAAAAGGGTTTTAATCATCCTCATAAAAAAGTAGAGATTTTAGATCCTTATCATAATCGTACTCAAATAGCTAAAGTAGCCAAAAAATCTAAAGGTGTTTATCTATTTGAGATAGAAAGTTTAAACATGAAATATGTAGGTAGTTCTATAAATCTTTATAATAGAGTTTGTTCTTATTTTCATATGAGCCATACTCCTGTTAAAAAACACCATGTAGATTTATCTTTTCCTAGTAAACTTGATCCTTGGTTTGTCACAGGATTTTGTGATGCAGAATCATCATTCTATCTAGTAGTAAGTAAAAGCAGTGTAGTTAAGGTAGGTTGGGCTGTAAAAGCTGTTTTTGAAATTCATTTACATAAAAAAGATTTATTATTATTAAAAAAAATTCAAAGTTTCTGAGGAGGAATAGGTAATATAATTGAAAATGAAAATTCTATTAGTTTAAAAATATATTTAAGAGATTTAAATGTATTAATAGATCATTTTGATAAGTTTACTTTAAGTACTCAAAAACAAGCAGATTTTAAACTATTCAAAAGAGCTGTAGAATTAATTAAAAATAAATATCATCTAAAACCTGATAGTTTAAGTGAAATTATAAGTTTAAAAGCTTCTATGAATAAAGGTTTAAATGAAGAATTAATTAACTCTTTTCCAGATATAAAACCAACTTTAAGACCCTTAGTAAATACTACAAAAATATCACATCCTATGTGGGTGGCCGGCTTTGTAAGTGGCGAAGGATCTTTTAACATTAGTATTGCTAAATCTTTAAATACTAAAACAGGATATAGAGTGTGATTAAGATTCCAAATTACTCAACACTCTAGAGATGCTGAATTATTAAAATTGTTAATAAACTATTTTAATTGTGGTGGGTTTTACTTAAATCAAAACAAGGAAATTGGAGATTATATTGTAAGTAGTTTATCAGATATTTCTAGTAATATTATTCCATTTTTTAAAAAGTATCCTATTTTAGGTAACAAAGAATTGGATTTTTCCGATTTTTCTAAAGCTTTAAATTTAATTGAAAATAAAAAACATTTAGAAGAATCAGGGTTAAACGAGCTAATAAAACTCAAACACGGTATGAATAGAGGAAGAAATAAATAATAATTTATACCCCTTTTTAAAGGGGGTGGCTCCGCAAGCCCAGCCTTCTATTTTGAGTAAAGCAGATAGAAAAGTGATAAGATATTTTAATAAATATGGTTTTAGTCAAGTCAAATTAACTTTATTTATATTAGAAGAGCATTTTACGTGGGAACAAGTTATTGAATTAGAACAATATTTTATTGATTATCTTTCACCTAACCTTAATGTTGATTTAGTTGCAGGTGGTTATAATGGATATCATACACCTATGACTTTAAAAGCACGTGAAATATTAAGAACATTACGTGGAACAGTAATATATATGTATGATACTAAAACTCAATCACTTATATATCTTTCAGAATCTAAAGAATGGTTATATCAAAATATAGGTATTCACCATGTTTCTTTAACAAATTGTTTAACAAATGGGAATTTATATTTAAATAGATTTTTTTTTTCTTTAGATATTATCTCTGAATTTTCAGATAAGTCATTATTAAGTACTGAAGAATTTATTTTATTAATTAAAACAGTTAGATCTGAATATAAACCAAAACAACCTAAGAGTAAACAAATCTTAGCTGAAAATATAAATAACAAAAATTTAAATCGTACCTTTTCAAGTATAGGTGAATTATCTAGACATTTAAAGGGGGATAGAGGTACAATAAGAAATTATATTTTAGGGAGATCTAAAGGTTTATATCGAAACCAGTGGAAATTTACAATATTAACTTAAAATGTTATTTATTCTTTAGGTATAATAATCAAAGGCATGGCCGGGATTTATAGGAATATAAGTCTTTCTTCTCGCTATATGCTGGGATACCCTTAGAGTTATATTTACTAAGCCTACTTAAAGGTAGGACACAGTAACAAAATATAAATTGGGCAATCAGCAGGAAACCAAACTATAAATTAAAATTTTATATGGAGTAGGATCCTCAGAGACTACACGCGAGATATCCTTTACAGGATAAAGATATAGTCCAAACCTTATAAACCCGAAAGGGGAGGAAAAAAAGTATGCCTGCTTTAGTGGGAGGTTTTGGTAACTATTTATTACCAGTTCAAGTGGGAGCACCTGATATGGCATTCCCGAGATTAAATAATATCTCATTTTGGCTGTTACCACCATCATTAATTTTATTACTATTAAGTGCATTAGTAGAAAATGGAGCTGGTACAGGATGGACAGTTAAGGATAAGCTGTCTTATTACAGTAATGTAATTATAATTAAACTCTACTTGATGCGAAGAAGTTTCAATTTAAAATTTTCTAAATGGATGAGTACACAGTCTAATACTAATAATAGTAATAATACTAATTCTAATTTACCTAATGGTAATAACAACAACAAAAGGAGACAAATCTTTTTAAATATTATTTCAGTAATTTTTTTAATTGGTTTAACTTATTACTACTTTTCTGATAAGTCAATTAATCTAATTATGGCTATGATTATTGCATTTAGTGTTTCATTTGTTATATCTTACTTTATTTTAAATAAATTTATATTTTCTAAAAATGTTATAATAAGATTTATACAAAAAACTATCTTATTTGCTGTATTATATATCCTTATTGTTATTTTACTTAACAAATTTGGTATCATAGACCCTATTTATTGTATGGCTAATAAGGGGGATGTTTCACATTTTATCCAAAATAAAGATAGTTATGAAGTGCGTGTAGTTATTGAAGGTAATCTGCCTAAAAAACCAGTTGATGCTATTGTGGAAACAGCCGGTCTTCTCTTAGGTCAAGCTATTGATGGCTTTGGAGCAGCAGGAGCCGGGGGTACAGCAGCATCCGCTATGGTTAAAGGAACCGTTGGTCTACCAGGGTTTACGAGACTAGCTTTAATAGGTGGAGCTGGGTTTATTACTAGTTCTGGTGTATTATTTGGATTAAAAACGGCTAGAGCCCTAACAGGTAAAGTAGATTTATTGGAACTTGTTAAAAAAGAAGCTATAAAAAGTCCACATGGTAATACAGATATAGCAAGAATACCCTCACCTGGACCCGGAAGTAATATCAATAGTCCATTAGAATTAGGTGATCAATCAACACCTTTAAGTGATTTGTTAGATGTATTATTAGGATATAATACATTAGAATTAATAATAATATTTGCCATACTATATATCTTATTTAATCAAATATTATTAAATAAGTTAAATAATTATATTCCCGCTAAATATCAGTTTTTAAAAAAAATATCTGAAGTTAGTGTGATTAATAACACAAAATTTATGAATATTTTATTAATATCTTTAATTGTGTTATTATTAATATTTAAATTTATCAATTTATATGTTAGTTATGAATTAGTTCATAATCTAAATGATTATATTTTAGTACATAATTATATCAAAACTATTAACAAGAGTTCTATTTTATTAATTATGAGTAATAGAATATTGTGTACACCATTAACAATGATATTTAATATAAGACATAAATTTATAAATTATGTTTTATTAAATATTTATTTATTGAAATTTAAATTCCTCAACGTAATTAACTACCTATTCTATAATTTAGATGGAGTGGTAACAATGTTATATGCACGGGGACAATTCGCCTGGGTAAAATTAATTACCCATCAGAGACTTAACGTAGAGCATTCTTCTAGAGCTATTTTTGCGGAGCTTAGGGAAATTAATATAACAAAACAAATGTTAAATTATTATAATGAATTATTTTATCAATGGTTAGTAGGAGTAACAGATGCAGAAGGAACATTTCAAATAGTTACTAAAAATGGGAAATGGTCTTTAGTTTTTAAATTATTTCAACATGAATCTAACAAGAGATTGTTATATTTTATTAAAAAACGATTAGGAGTGGGTGCAATTAAAAAATCTAAAACTAATCATTTTTATTATAAATTAACAGATAATAAAAAAATAAAAAATCATATTTTCCCCATATTTGATAAATATCCTCTATTAACTACTAAGTATTTTGACTATTCGAAATTTAAGGAGGCTTATACAATATTAGAAGATATTAATCTAACCAAAATTAAACAAGATGAATTAATGTTTGCTTTGCTTAAAAAAGTACCCTCTAAAAGTTATCTTTCCCCAGCTTGGAAAATAGTTCATAACAAAGTATCTGATACTAATGAAGCTAAAAAGGTAATATCCAAAGCATGGTTAATAGGATTTACTGAAGCAAAAGGAAGTTTTTATTTTATAAATTCTTCTAAAGATAAAATAGTTCATAATTTTAAAATAATTAAAATTTTATGTCCTATAGTTTTATATGCTATAGGACGTATACTAGGTATAAAAACTAATTTTAAAAAATCAACTAATTCGATTGAAACTACAAACTCTAGAGCAATTCAAAATATTATTAAATATTTTAATGGAACTATGAAAGGAATGAAATCCTTTGAATATAGAGTTTGGGCTAGATCTTATGTAAAACATAAAGGTGATTTTACTAAGCTTCAAGAAATAAAGTCAAAATTAAAACATTAAATCAAATATTATTAAAATAATTCCCCCCCCCCCTTAAGGTAATTAAGGTAATAATGATTTAGTGTGGCTTAGGTTTCTAGTCAAATGTAGTGTAATATTAAACATGAGCAAACAAAAATATAGTAACTGACACAAGGTTAATAAGAAGAATGAAGAAATAGTCCGACCTTTAGTTAAAACTAAAGAGAGTAATGATAGTAAAATTTTACTAAATTTTATGAGATTACCAACAATAATTGTTATCCTCCTTTAGCTGGAATCCAATCACACTCTGGTGCATCTGTTGATTTAGCTATCTTCAGTTTACACTTAGCTGGGGTATCTTCTTTATTAGGAGCTATTAATTCAACAAGCATTAACCTTTCCGATTACGATGTACTTATGTTGTCGACATATTTGTATGTAAAAAATAACAAACCAAAAAGTTTTAATTTTACCAATACTTCTCAATTTTCTAGTAATAGTCACTCTAATACTAAAATTGATAAAGAAAATTGGAAAATGATTTTAGGTAGAAAAGGACCTATCGAAAATGTTCATAAATTAGCACAAGAACAAATTAAAAGTAAGAAACCTGTAACTTTTAAGGTAATTAATGAAATTTTAGCTTATTGTAACATTTCAATTACTGAAGATCTATTAAATAGTTTAATTAATGTGCCAAGTATAATTATAAAAAATTTACTTCAAAATGAAACCAAAAAAATTCTTAAGGATAATATTGGTTTACCATCTAGTAAAATACAGATACCTGGTGTTTACATTTTTAAACATAAAATTACAGGGGAAAAATATGTGGGTTCCTCTTCACAATTAGCCATACGTTTATCTGGCTATTTAAATTACACACATAAACCAATAGGAAAATTTACACCACTACTATTTAAGGATCGCTTATCTAATTTTACTTTAGAGGTTATACCTTTAGTAAATAATTATAATTTTAGATCTGAAATAGTATTAGAACAATATTATTTATTAGATCCTAGCTTTACTTTAAATACTATTAAAGTGGCAAATAATCCTAGAGGTTCTAATGCTAAACCTCTATTTATGTATAATAGAGATAAAACCATATTGTATTATTCTTCTACACAACAAATAGATTTTATTAAAAATCTTAATATTAGTCATTTTACTTTTTCTAAACATTTAAAAAATGGTTCTTTTTATTTAGGTAAATATCTTTTTACTAGAGAATCTGAATTACATGCTAAAGTTAAAGATATTTCTATAATAGAATTAGCTTTACAGTTAGAAAAAGATAGAAAATTATTTAATAAAAATAAACCTTTAAATAGTTTAAGTAGATCTGTATTAATGTGTTTAGTTAATAATTCGGTTATTTCGGATAAAGAAGATAGCTGTCTGCTGTTTTTTAGTATTGGAAAATGTGTAGAACATTTAAGAAATAAAGGCCTTCCCGCTACTCAAACAACATTGGTTAAATACATAGGTACCGGAAAAAGTTATCATGGTTATATATTTAAATATGTATAATCTTATCGGTTAATTTGGGATTAATATAAAATTTCTAACTGTATGCTGGAACCCCCTTAGAGCTTTTGATACTTTTTTTTATTGTGCATAGATATAAAAAGAGTAAAAATTCAAAAGATTGGGCAATCAGCAGGAAACCAAATATAATTTAAGAGAGCCTTAAATTTATAGAGTAGGATCCTCAGAGACTAAACGTTAGACACCGTTTCTCTTCAAAAAAAAATTAGAAACGCTGAAGATATAGTCCACTTAATTAAGAAATTAATTAAATAAAGGTCATTACTACAGTACTTAATATGAGAACTAATGGAATGAGTTTACATAAATTACCATTATTTGTATGGGCTATTTTTGTAACAGCAATATTATTATTATTATCATTACCAGTATTAGCCGGTAAATTTTGTATTGTGCCGGCTTTAAATCTGGCTATATGCTGGAAACACTTTCTTACTTTAATAGAGGAAAGTCAATCAGCAGGAAACTTAATTTATTTGAATATTTTAGGGATCCTCAGAGAATATACGCCAGAATTACTTAATATAAAAATATTTACATCTAAAGAGTGTGTTAATGTTATTATTTTATTATCTACAATTCCTATACTTAATTCTTCAAAAAATATAGTTAAATTTTATAATGATAATTATAATAAAGATTTTGTTTCTTATTTAACTGGTTATATTGAAGGTGATGGAACTATAACAATACCTAAAATTGAAAGATCAAAAAAAGGTAAACTTAATTATCCATCTATTCAAATAGCTTTCTATTTAAGGGATTTTCCTTTTGCACAAATCATTCAAAAAGAAATAGGTCATGGATCATTAATTAGAATGAAAGGTAAAAATGTTTATAATTTAAAAATTAGTAATTTTGAAGGTATTATTTTATTAATAAATTTATTAAATGGTAATATGAGAACTTCAAAAATTAAAAAACTTTATGAATTAATTGACTGGTATAATTTTAAACATGGTCTAAATATCACTAAAAAACCTATTGATAACTCAAATATTCATTCAAATAGCTGGTTATCTGGATTTATTGATGCTGAAGGTTCTTTTTCAATATTTATTAATAAAAAATCAATTAGAACTAGATTTAGTATCAGCCAATCAATTAATTCTAATTTTGATAAAGCTTATTCTATTTATAGTGAAAATGTAATGAATTTTATAGCAGATTTCTTAAATAGTAAGGTTTATAAATATCAAGTTAAAAAACATCCTTTTTCTTTAGAGTTAACTACTAAAACACAAAGTATTCAAAATAATGAAATTATTATAAATTATTTAACAAAATTTCCGCTTTGGTCTAGTAAACATCTCAACTTTAAAGATTGGGTGAAAGCTTTTGAAATATTTAAAAGTGTTTCAGGTGTTAAAGATAAACCGGAAAGTATATATTCTAATATTGAAGATATTAAAAAAGGAATGAATGATAATAGAACTATCTATAATTGGGACCACCTTTTGAATTTTTATAATTTAAAGTAATAAGATATATTCCCAACTTCTATGCGAATAGGAGAGTGCTCACCTTGAGTTTTAACTCTTGAGACTTTTGTCATGTTGTTTACGTGAGACAAGATAAACATAATTCTTGATACACTCTAAATATTTTAAAATATTTTTAAGAATACAATTAATATGTAGTTAGTATTCATGGGACGTAGTCTCGTATATCAAGATTTTTTTGGCAATTAAAGTTCTTACTTCAAGTCTAATGTTTATATCAAAAAAATTTGAAAATATATCTTTATATTTAAATAACTTTTTAATATTATTTTGAACAGAATCAACGGATTCTTCTTTTTTGATCACTTTACCTTGTATTTTATCTAATAAATCTTTACCTTGTTATGATTGTAAAGAAAATTTAGCTCACTACTTGGCGGGGTTGATAGAAGGTGATGGAAGCTTTAATGTCCCTAAAATTATTAAAGACTCTACAGGTAAAAAGAGAGTAGCAGGTATAGAAGTAATCGGAAATATTAAAGATAAACCAGCTTTTGAATTTCTTCAAAATAAATTTGGTGGAAATATTTACCTTACAAAGGGTAATTCTGTTAGGTGGAATATTAAAGACTTAAATTCAGTTGTTAATGTAGTTAATAGTATTAATGGTAAACTTAGAACACCAAAAATTCTTAGACTTCATAAAATGATTGATTTTCTTAATCTTTATTATTTTACCAATATTTCTAAACTACCCTTGGATAATAGTTCTTTATCTGTAAATGCATGGGTCGCAGGGTTTATCGACTCTGATGGGAGTTTTGCTATCAAAGGTTTTACAGATCACCCTAGAACTTATATTGCTATTCAATTTTATTTAAGTCAAAGAAAGTTTGATTTAAGTGGTATTAGCATGGAAGAAATAATGCAAAGATTTTCTAACTTTTTAGATTGTAAGTTAAGCTCTAGAATATTTAAACTTAATCAAAAAGAATTTTATTCATTTACTATCACAACTAGTAATAAAAATAGTAATCAAATATTGATAGACTATTTAAATAATTTCTCCTTACTAAGCTCCAAATATTTAGATTTTAGATGTTGGGAAAGAGCTAATTATCTATATTTTAATAAGTTACATAAAAATCCTGTTCATTATGAAGAAATTAAGATGTTAAAAAGTTCAATGAATACAAAAAGAACTGAATTTAATTGGGATCATTTAGAACAATATAAAGATTTAAATCAATAAAATGGTATTAAACATAAGAATTAATCCTAATATTTTATTCAATTTAGCTTGAAGTAATTGAGTAACTTTTATGCCTACAGAAGCATTAAAAGGCAATAACAATGCTTCTGACAGATAGAAACTTTAATACTAGTTTCTATGATCCAGCCGGAGGTGGAGATCCAATCTTATATCAACACTTATTCTTAACAATAACTTTGTACACTATCCCTGTTGTAGCTAAGGATTCGGCTTCGCCCTTCCGTTTTGGCACATTTTACACACTCTATGACAAACGTTTTCCTAATACTAATGCCCCTAGTCAATCTTTTTTAGAATGGGTGGTGGGATTTATAGAAGGAGATGGTTGCTTTTCAGTCAACAGTCGTGGTACAGCTATTTTTGTTATAACACAAAGTACCCTTGATCTACAAGTTCTTGAATATATTCAGCTAACACTGGGTTTTGGTCGAATAAATAAACAAGGACCACGAACTAGTCGTTTTGTAGTAGAAGACATCGCCAGTGTAGCACTGCTAGTAGCTCTATTTAATGGTAATCTAGTATTTCCAATTAAACAATCTAGCTTTGCTCTATTTCTTGAAGCCTTTAACAAACGATCACGAGCTCAAGCTGTAGAATTGAAACATTCATTGGTTATACCGACAACTCACGACAATTGGTTATCAGGAATAACAGACGCTGAAGGTTGTTTTAACTGTTCACTACTTGGTAACTCAAAAGCATACCGATACCGATTTCTTCTAGCACAACTGGGAGAAGCCAATCTCACTGTATTAAGACACTTAACTACACTTATTGGGGGTGTCGTACATACACATTCAAAGCCAGGAGTAAACGAACTAATTGTCAATGGAGCTCGTAACGTGGAAAGGGTATTTAAATATTTTGATACTCATCCACTTTACACTAAAAAAGCTAAATCGTACCAACTCTGGCGAGAGGTTCAAGCATCTATTCTTAAAGGAGAACATCTTTCACCAGCGTCTAGAGCAGTACTTAAAGCCAAAGCAGCTACTATTAACAAGATAAATTAGTGTACAACCCAACGGGAATAAAGGATGTGGTTCAATATAATCTTTCTTCCTCCGCAAGAGGCAGTTAGACAAGTTGTGAAACTCTAATAGGCAAGTGTCTATTGAATATATTTATAAAAGACCTGTTAGAGTGAATACTAGGTATACCACTATTCTAGTCCATACTATACAATACTGGCTGGAGCAATCTTTAGAGAAAAACAGCCTTTAAGTATGCTTACCCCGACAGGCGTAAGGATGAACTATTGTTCATTGGCGACACAAGTGAATACGGTCAACGTATACTCGAACCAAGACCGTCGGTAGTCTAAACTATCGCTACAGACTGGGTCACTTGTGGGTATCTGAAAAGATGCTTAATGTACAGTCGGTTCCCTATTTTACACAAGGCTACTGTGCTCTTTATGAGATTTATCAGTAGTACATGGGTCCCAAGAGAGAGTTAATAAATAATAAATCTGGGACTTTAGGGAATGGGTTCTTTGGACACCCAGAGGTTAAAGATATAGGCTTCTTAACGTTGCTGTATGCTGGAACCACTCCGCTATTTAGTTTTAAACACTCCGTCTTAAATGAAACAGTAAAAGAGTTAAAACAATGGAGTCAATCAGCAGGTAACAATTTTGTTAATAAAAATGGAACCTCAGAGACTTTACGCAACGAAACTGTAGTCAAAACAGAAAATGTAAAACTTATTTCTGATCATGTACCTAAACATTTAAAACCAGTTAATGATGAGTCATTTGGTCATTATTTAGCCGGTTTAATAGAAGGGAATGGTAATTTTAATAGTACACAACAACTTCTAATTGTATTTAATTTCCTGGATGCTTCCTTAGCTTATTATATCAAAAATAGATTAGGTTTTGGAAGTGTTAAGAAAGTTAAAGATCAAAATGCTTTTCTTCTTGTAATATCCGCTAAAAAGGGAATAGAAAAAGTCATCCATTTAATAAATGGGAAATTGATAACTGATTATAAATATAATCAAATCATTCAAAATATACTAAATCATAGTAGTTATGCTGATTTTAAAAAAGAAATTGATTTTAAATTAAATTTAAATAAAGATTTAAAAAACCACTGGTTAGCAGGTTTTTCTGAAGCAGATACTAGTTTTCAAATAAAAATATTTCATCGAAATAATAAAGTTGAAGTAAAATTAAATTTTCAAATCGATAAAAAAAATAAAGATGTATTATTATTAATTAAAGATTTTTTAGGAGGTAATATAGGTTATAGTAAAAGTCAAGATACTTATTTCTATGATTCAACCAGTTTTGGAACCGCTAAAAATGTAATTAATTATTTTGATAAATACCATTTATTATCTAGTAAACATGTAAACTATTTAAAGTGGAGAAAAGCATATTTAATCATTCAAAATAAAGATCATTTTACCGAAAATGGTCAAGATAAATTGATTAAATTAAAAAATACAATGAATAGGTTAAGTGATGCTACAGTTTAAGATAGAGTCCTAACAAGGACGTAAGTTCTTGAGTATTCATGTACTCCTCTTTAAGGGGGTGAATAGATTATTTTAACTATTCGATGAATCAAAATTTTTGTTATATCTTAATTATCCCTGGATTTGGTATTGTAAGTCATGTAGTGTCTACATTCTCAGGTAAACCAATCTTTGGTCAAACAATTCTTATGAATGGCCCTTATATTAACATTTTTTCCCGATGTTATTATACCGCAACATACTATATGCAGGAAGGAGAGGCTATTCTGTTTAGTACTAAAGGTAAACGATTTTTCGTAATTAACTTAATATTTTTAGTAATAATCTATTCAGTACTCTCTAATCCGCAGGTAACCAACGCACAGTTGATCTTATATTTATTAAATATTATAAATGAAGATCCAAGCATGTTAGTAGGAACCTCAGAGACTGTACGTATGTTTTCTACTTGTCTATGTTCTAAAAATGAACATAATAAAGGGAATGACGATACTGATTTAAAAGTTCGTCAATGGATTGCTGGTGTTATTGATGGTGATGGAAATTTTTATATTTCTAAGAAAGGTTATGTTGAACTTTCTGTAGTAATGGAACCTCGTGATATAGCTTGTCTTTATAAAATTAAACAACGATATGGAGGTTCTGTAAAAGCTACTTCACATGCTAAAGCTGTACGTTTTCGATTACATCATATGGCTGGAATTCAACAAGTCATTAAAGATGTAAATGGTCTAATTCAAAATCCTGTTCGTTTACTTCAATTTAAAAAGGTTTGTAATCTCTATAATGTAGAAATTATACCTTCAGTTGAACTTAAATATGATAGTGCTTATCTTTCAGGTTTTTTTGATTCAGATGGTAGCGTATATTTCAATAAACAATCAATGCAAGTTTTTATCACTGTTACACAAAAAGGTAGAGAATTACTCGATATTTTAGTCCCTGTTTATGGAGGAGTGGTACGATCTTCTAACAAGAATGCTACTGCTTTTAAATGGACAGTATCTAAAAAAATGGATGTTCTTAATCTAATTGATAGTTACTTTCACTGGAATAATTGTGTCTCTGCCAAAAACAAAAAATTTGGTTTGGTAAAGCATTTTTATTATCTATCTTCAATTGGTGCTCTTAAAGCTCCAGAGGATTCAGTTCTAGGCCGAAGTTTTATCAGTTTTGTTAAACGATGGGAAGCAACCAACAATTTAGACAGTTAGAAAAAGAGACAGTCCAATATTACCGGCAATTTCATTAATGCGGTAAATTATTGTATTTAGGAATGGTCGATTATAGGCCCACATTAATTAATAGTTATGTGAATCTTCTTTATATGCTGGGAATCTCTAAAACCTTAAATACTAGTGAACATTTGTTTTACAGTAAAAAAGTTAAGGTTATTACAATGAGCAATCAGCAGGAAACCAAATCTTTATCTCAATTAAATATAAAGAGAGTAGGATCCTCAGAGACTACACAAGAAGGATCTTTCATTGAACAACTCAAAGTCAAAGAAAGATTAAGATATAGTCCGACAAATATAAAAAATAATAACTTATCTCTAAATAGCTTAAAGTCATTATTTATGAATAAGTTATTAAAAGTAAGAAAAATTAATTTACAAAATTTATCTATTCATCATCATCATTTTTCTACTATCTCGAGACACCTGGTTGCTAATAATGATAAGATAAATCCTTATTGGATAACTGGTTTTGTTGATGCTGAAGGTTGTTTTTCTGTAATTATTGAAATATCAAATATAACTAAATGGTTTGTAAAAACTTCATTTGAAATAAATTTACACATTAAAGATGTAGACATTTTACACAAAATAAAATCTTTTTTTGGTGTAGGTGCAATATATCTCCGAGCTAATAAAAATATAGCAGTATATAGAGTATCTAAAATTGAATCTTTAAGAGATATTATAATACCTCATTTTAAAGTTTATTCTCTTATTAGCCAAAAATCTATTGATTTTTATTTATGGTGTAAAGTTATTGAAATTATTTCAAAAAAAGAACATTTAAGTCAATCAGGATTTTTAACTATACTTACTTATTATGCATCTATTAATAGAGGTATCTCTAAAAAAGTTTTAATGTATTATCCTCATATTAAACCAGTTATAAGACATAGTGTAAATTTACCTTTAAACTTAAATCCTTATTGGGTATCAGGTTTTGTCTCTGGTGATGGAGGGTTTTCTATTATTATTAGACCATCTAAAAGTTATATTTTAAAACAACAAGTGTCTTGTAGATTTCATATAGCACAACATATTAGAGATATTGAACTTATGGATTTATTTTCTAAATTTTTTAATTGCGGTACTGTTTATGTAAGAACAAATTCATCAGAAAGATGTGATTTTGTAGTTCAAGATATAAACTTGTTAATATCTAAAATTATTCCTCATTTTGATATTTATCCTATTTTAAATTTAAAATATAAAGATTATATTTGTTTTAAGAAGGCTTTAAATATTATTCAATCAAAACAACATTTAACACAAGAGGGTTTAGATTTAATTAAAACGTTAATTTTAGAAATGAATTCTAATAGATTAAAATAAATTTTTCATTTCTTACTTAGATTTGTAGCTATGCTATGTTCTCTATTGGAATCTTAGGATTCTTAGTATGGAGTTTCTTTTTTTCTTCCTAGCAAAGAGAAGAATTGGTGGCTCTCTCTTACCGTGAGGTGGGAGTAACAAATCTCGCTGTATGCTGGGACAGTTTTACGCTACTTGGTACCTTTAGTTGTAAAAATCTAAGTAGTAATACTCAATCAGCAGGAAATCGTCACTTTACTAGAAATACGAGCTCCTCAGAGACTATATGCGAGATATCTTGTCAGAATTTTAATACATTTCATAAACTTTATAGTGAACTAGGCTTTACTAGTAAAATTTCAGTCCATTGGTTATCATGGTTTGTCGGGTTTGCAGAAGGGGATGGAGCTATTCTTAATAATAAGGGACGGCCACGTTTTGTACTAACACAAAAGGAAGAATCTATTCTTAATCACATCAAAAATACTCTAGATTTTGGAACAGTTCGTAAAATTGATACAGGAGGAACAATATATTATCGATATTTTGTAAAAGACCTTAAAGGAGTACTTCTTCTAGCACTTATATTTAATGGGAATCTGTGTATAACACATCGAGTAACACAATTAGGTAAATGGCTTACAGATATTAATTTAAAACTGTCAACACCAGATTCAAAAATCTATGGATTATGTTCTACAATTACTCTAATAACTATTCTATTTAAACCTTGTCTAACAAATGCTTGGTTATCTGGTTTTACTGATGCAGAAGGTTGTTTTAATGTTACCATTACTAAACGTGATAATACTGTAAGTGGTTACCGTGTAAGTCTACGATTTCTACTTGATCAAAAAAATTCTCTTTATCTTCTTACATTTATTCGTGAACTATTTGGTTATGGTAAAGTTATTGTTCGAAGTAAAGATATGTATCGATTTTATTGTGAAACATTTATAGGGCTATCTTCTGTTAATTCTTATTTTAGCTCATTTCCACTTAAAAGTAAGAAATCAATATCGTATGCTAACTGGTTTAAGGTGTATAAAATGGTGATAAATAAAGAACATCTAACTACACAAGGTCTAGAAAGAGTACGTGCAATAAAAAAAACAATTAACATTAATAATTCTCTAACTAATAAAACAGGTTCTGCTAAACCTTAAACCTTACACACAAATGACAAGATAAAGATATAGTCCAATCCTATTCGTGAGAATAGTTCTAATAAAATGTCTTAGGCCATTATAAAACTATTAGAAACTTTGCACCACATGTTTGCTGTAGGATTAGATGAATATTGTAATTTAATTCTTTACTCACAACTTATAGGCATCAAAATAGAAAATAGTCAGCCCTTTATTTCAAATGAAGTGAAGGAAATTTTATTTGGCTCTCTCTTAGGAGATGGTAAATTAGAATTGCCTCCTAGAGGGTTAAACGCTAGATTTGGTTTTACACAAAGCTTAGATAAAAAGGATTATTTTTTAAGTGTGTTAAATTCTTTAGCAGAAATATGCTCTGGAAAGTATAGAGAAAATTTTTATTTCGATCAAAGAACTTTGAAAACTTATACAAATTTAAACTTTTGAAGTAAATCTTTACCTGTGTTAAATGAGTTTTATTTAAAATTTTATGAATGTAAAGTAAAAATAGTCCCTTTAGATTTATCTTTATTAACTCCTCTAGCCCTAGCTCATTGGGTAATGCAAGACGGATCGAGAGGAACTTCTAAAGGTTTATATCTTTGTACAGATAGTTTTACTCATGCTGATGTTCAAAGACTTAGTCAGTATTTAAGTAATAGATATGAGATTAAATGCTCTATACATAAAACTGGAGGAAACTATAGAATTTATATTTTAGCTAAATCTGTAGAGACAGTTAAAAATCTTATTTTGCCTTTTATGCATAAAACTATGACCTATAAGTTGGGAGTATAGCTAAATTCCCTACGTCGTCCATATTTGAAAGAGTACGGAGTATAATTTCCCTATATGCAAGAAACTATTTAAAAATTAGTGTACGATTACTCCTATCCTATCACTTGTGAAAAGGAAAATTAATAGAGAGTACGTGATAATCACTAAATCTTATACAACTTGCAGGTAACCAACGCATAATGGTTCTTACATTTATTGAATGTAATAAATGAAGATCCAAGCATGTTAGTAGGCACCTCAGAGACTACACGGGAAAATCCCTAGCCAATAACTAAAATTGAAGGGATAAGACATAGTCCAAGTTAAGATTTAATTAATTTAAATATATGTTTTGAGGAATTATTAAGACCTAAGCATAGTTTAAATTAAAATAGAAAATCTTAATAGGTAGATACTAGAGCATACTTTACAGCCGCTACGTGCGCCATCTCATTATATATATCGTTAAGGGTAAATCCTTCATCAAAATCCTTTTCTAATATTAATTCTTTATTAGAAAAAAATTTATCTACAAATACTAATACTTCTTGTAAACAACTAACTTTATGGAATAAACAAATTGGTATTAATTATATGAGTTTTAAACCCAGATTAACAAACAATGATCAAATTCTTCTTGGATTAACACCAAGAGTTAAGAGTATTATAATAGGTTTAATTTTATCAGATGCTTGGTTACAAAAAAGAGGACATTGGAATTCTAGAATTGGTTTTAAACAATCTATTATTAATTTTCCTTATTTGTGGAACATTTACAATGAACTTGGTTATCTATGTTCAGGTTTACCTATGGCAGCTAAAACAGTAACAAGAGGAAAAATTTTTTACAGTGTTTTCTTACAAACTAGACAATTAGCATGTTTAAATGAAATTTTTAATTTATTTTATTTAACTAAAAATGGTCAAGTAATTAAAACAGTTAAACAAGAATTATTTTTTTATATGGACTATATGGTTTTAGCTCATTGGATCATGGGAGACGGAAGTAAAAGAGCCAAAGGTATAGTTTTATGTACTGATAATTTTAGTTTGCAAGAAGTTGTTTTATTGGTAAATATTTTAATTCTAAAATTTGATATTCATCCTACTATCCAAAAGGAAAAAAACAAATTTAGAATTTATATAAATGGAAAAAGTTTAATGAAAATTAAACCATTCATTCTACCTTATTTTGTAGATCATTTTTTATATAAAATTAATTAGTGATGTAAAGCATTGAACTTAGGCAGTAAAGGCTAACTTTACGCTGACAATAGCATGTTCAAAAAGGGAGTTTAAACTTTTAAGTTATTTCACTCTCGAGCTACGATCCCTATGGCTAGGTAGACGAACCCTTACAAATATTTCTAATTAAAAATGGAGTTTAGAAGTAGCGGACTAAACTAAAAAAGGATCAATTTAGAATATAGGGGGCCTAAGGGGATATATATGCGGTATATATAAGAATTTGGGATCACCTGACACTCGGAAGGGTTGAGGTGACGGAGTTTCCATATTAGATTAAAAAGTAAAAAAATTTAATTGAAGGGAAACAGAAGGAAATAATATTACAGTTTATTTTCTTTGGAAAGCCGTATGATGGGAAACTATCACGTACGGTTTGGGAAAGGATTTTTGATTAATTTCTTCTAAAAAGTTTTATTATTTTTAGAAGTTGGGGTCAATCTTCTATTTCACAATGGTAATTGCAGTACCAACAGGAATTAAAATCTTTAGTTGGTTAGCAACATTATACGGAGGTAGTTTAAGATTTACTACACCTTTATTATTTACTTTAGGGTTCTTAGCATTATTCACAATAGGTGGGTTAAATACTCTTGTTAGCTCACTTTAAAGGCTACTATATGCTGGGAACCTCTAATAACTAAGATACTCTAAATTGGAATAATCATATTTAAGTAACAAAGCTTAGTTTTGGGCAATCAGCAGGAAACCAAATCTTTATCTCAATTAAATATAAAGAGAGTAGGATCCTCAGAGACTATACGTAGCCATTATTTTCTTTAGGTAAGCCCTAAATAAAATAATAAGATATAGTCCAAAAATAATAAATATTTTATTATTTAGTAATTATGTGTGAACACATCTTTGAAAATTTAAATTCTTTTGTATTTATAAACGAGCTTTTTCCATATTTTGATATCGAATGCTCATCTTGTTTTTTAAGTAAAATAGTAGAACAAATAAAACCAATCAAAGTTTATAATAATTTTAAGGAAGATAGAGACCAATTAATGAGAGATCAGAAAGAAAAAACAGGAGTTTATTGTTTAGTCAATCTAACAAATGGTCATATTTATATAGGTAGTTCCATTAACCTTGCAGTTAGAATGAGAAATTATTTAAACACTACTTTTTTAAAAAACAAAAGAAATCAAAATATGCCTATTATACAAGCATTGTTAAAATATGGGCAAGATAATTTTGCTGTTTTAATTGTAGAATATGTAGATGTTGAAATTTTAGCTATTAGAGAAACTCATTATATTACTCAGTTGTTACCTTATTATAACGTTTTAAAACAAGGTTATTCTTCTTTAGGATATAAACACACAGAAGAAACTAAAAAAATGCTTACTGAATTAGCTAAGAATAGAGTACATTCTTCATCTACAAAAGCTTTAATTTCTAGAGCTTTAGTTGGTCATAATAATCCTTTTTACAATAAAAATCATTCTTTAGAGTCTAAAATAAGAATGATAGAAGCTAATTCTAAGTATTCTGTTTATATTTATAATTCATTTAGAGAATTATTAGTTATTTTTCCTTCAGTTAAAACTTTAGCTAAATTAATTAATTCAAATCATTCTACTTTAAAAAATAATATTAAAAATGGTACATTGTTTAGAGGAGAATGGTATTTTAGTTATTTACCATTTAATTTGACTGATACACCTTTAATCTCTAATTGGTGCTCAAATGAATCTAATAATCTTATCTTAGAAATGGTTAAAATTTCTCATATTAAAAAGGCTATTTTTGTTTATAACATTAAAAAAGAATTTATACATAAATTTGAAGGTGTTACACACGCTCAGAAAGAATTAAATATTAATCATGATGTAATAAAAAAACATGCATTACTAAATATACCGTACAACGGATATATTTTTAGTTATGAAAGATTGATAGATGAATTAACTATATAATAGTTCAATTTTAATATTCTTTTTAATATTATTTTTTCTATTTTTGTAACGGGAGTAGTATTAGCTAATGCTTCAATGGATATAGCATTACACGATACGTACTACGTAGTAGCTCACTTCCATTATGTATTATCAATGGGAGCTGTATTTGCCTTATTTGCTGGTTTCTATTTTTGGACACCAAAAATCATAGGGTTAACATACAATGAATTATTAGGAAAAATTCACTTCTGGACATTATTTGTAGGGGTTATTCAAATATTAAGAAGTGGTTCTATTTCACCATCAGATGTAGTAGAAAGAGAAAAACAGGATGTTGATTTAAATGATATTGATAATGGTACTTTAGAAAACATTATGGATAACTCACCAACTCCTAAATTACCTGAACCGGAAAACAATAAACAAAAACAAATATTAAATAAGTTAAATAACATTTCTGCAGAAGTAATTTTTATAGGAATTAAAGATAGTAAAACAGATATACTACTTAACATTAAAAATAAGGCTGGTGTTTATATGTTTTTTAATTTAGTTAATGGGGATATGTATATAGGTAGTAGTATAAAATTAGACAGGAGATTTAGAGTTCATTTAAGCTGCATAGGTTCTGTTAATTTACCTTTATACAATGCATTAAACAAATATGGTCTTAATAACTTTGTATTTTTAATTTTACAATATTGTGAACCTGTTGAAGAGTTATGTTTAGGTTTAGAACAAAGTTATCTTGATATGTTTAAACCTAATTATAATATATTAAAATTGGCTGGTTCTTCTCAAGGTTTTAAACACTCTCCCGAAACTATAGCTAAACTTAAAAAAATGCATACAGGTAATCTTCACCCTAGATTTGGAACTAAAGCTAGTGAAGAGCAAAAAGCTTTAACGAGTTTAGCTTTAAAAAAATACTATGGGGAACATGATCATCACAGTAAAGGTAAAAAAGGTAAATTATCACCTCAATTTGGGAAAGGTGGAACAAGATTAACTATGACAGATGAACAAGGAACAATTATTACATTTCCTTCAATAAATAGTGCAAGATTACACTTTAGAGTAAGGTTTAGTACTATTTCCAAAAATATCAATAAATCTATTAACATTAACGGAGTAAAATGGTCTATTACAACCTCTAATTCATAAATGCTACCTATATATATTTTTTTAACAAAATTTTAAGTGTGAGGGTTAAGAATGAAGATTAGCCCCCTAATTTTATATTAGTAAAAATCCTTCTATATGCTGGAAACTCCTAAAGCTAAAACTACAACTTGGATATAAAATCAAAATATATATTTATATTAGGGAGTAACAATGGTTTAGATACAACAATGGACAATCAGCAGGAAACCAAATCTTTCAAAAGAGAGTAGGATCCTCAGAGACTAAACGAAGGAAAATTAAATAAAACAAACCTTTCCACTTTTTTGGATAAAGGGTTAACTATTTCCATTGAGAAAAGTTATTTGAGCTTATTTAATTTAAGATATAGTCCAATCCAAGTAGAAATACTTTGGAAAAATGTAATTTAACATTCTTCCCTCAACACTTCTTAGGAATATCTGGTATGTTTGAAATAACATCTTGTACAAATGAAAATATCTTCTTATCTGCTATTTCTTTTTTTCCTTTGGGTCCTTTTGTAAATCCAATCTTTTTAAATGAACCTGTTAGAGTTTATTATCCTAAATTAAATAGAAATCTTATTGGAACTGACAATAAAAAAAGAGTTGTCATCTACCAGTGGTCTAATTTAATAAATGGTCATATATATATAGGTAGTGCTTCTACAGGTTCTACAAGATTGCTAAATTACTTTACAAATAGTGTTCTATTAAGAAATTTACCTATATATAACAGCTTAAGAAAATATGGACATAATAATTTTTGTTTAGCTATATTAGAAGATTTAGGATTATTGAAACAAGTGTCAAAAAAGTTTATATTAGAAAGAGAACAATATTACTTAGATATTTTATTTACAAAATATTTAGATAGAAAATTAAACCTTTCTCCAACAGCAGGGACCACCTTAGGATTTAAACATACTTCTATTTTTAAATTAAATAGAAAAGGTAGCTTAAATCCTATGTTTGGTAAAACTTTTTCTTCTGAATTCTTTTCAATGCAAACAAGAGATAGAAAAGGAAAAAACAATCCTATGTTTGGAACTGTAAAATCTCCTGCAACTATAGCTAAATTACAAAAATTAGTTTATGTATATGAAGCTGAAACTCTAAAAAGGATTGGCGTATTTTCTACAGTTGAATGTTCTAAACATTTTAAAATGGGAAAAGATACTTTAACTAAATATTTAAATAGCAAACTTCCTTTCAAAGGAAAAATATTTTCAAGCGTACAATTAGATTAATTTTTCATGCCTCTATGGTATAATTTAAAATACCATTAGAAAATTGGGTGAATTGCAAGGATCTCCTAAAATCTGTGGGGTGTATTAAGAACACTATTCTAGGACAATTTGCAGCGAAGTTTATTTCAATACAAAAATTAATTAAAATTTTCATCAAGTGCACCTTTAACACTTGAGGAGTAGAAATAAAAACGTTCAACGACTAGCAAGTGAGTAGTATTAACAATAATCTTGCACTCTATATTATATACAATAATATAGTTAGCGCCCAATCATCTCTAAATCATTTAAGGTCCTTTAGGGCATATGGGATGAATGACATAGTCTGAACCTTTACTTATTTTTAAGCACACAAAATAAGTAGAAATTACATAGAACTTAATTTAATTATATTATTAATATATTATTTATTTGCTATATAATTTTCCGTAAGGAAAGGAGTCTTAATTGCGTCTTACAAAGATGTCTATTAAGGATTAACACAATTGATGCCTAGAAGAATTCCAGATTATCCTGATGCTTTCGCTGGATGGAATGCAGTATCTAGTTTAGGTTCTTTAATCTCAGTAGTAGCAACTGTCTTATTTGGTTATATTATTTACGATATCTTTGCTAATGGTAAAGCAGTTAATAATAACCCTTGGTTAGTGCCTTCATACTTTACTTCTACAAATGAATTTAATAATGAAGCACAAACAGCTAATACATTAGAATGGACAGTACAAAGTCCTATTCCATTCCATGCATTTAACATATTACCAGTTCAATCTTAAATGAAAGAATTTTTGGAAATGTTAAATACTTTGGGTATTCATCTAGATGAAGCTGCCCCCTTAGAAATTCAGTTGTCTTTCTTTTTTAGTACTTTCGTTCATGATTTTATTAAATGTTATAAATATTTGTATTTATTTATTATCAATTTATATTGTCAGTCATGATAAAATTTTAAGTAAAAAGAAAAGTATTTTTTTTTAATACATAAATTATTAAGATATTATAAAAATATTAGAATTCATTTTATTATTTTTGAATTTATATTATTATATATGATTTTAAGTATTATGATTAGTTTAAGTTATGGATTAGTTTCTTTCTAGATACTAAATAAATAAAATTATAATTTAAAGTACCTCAAAATTTTATTTAATTATTAAAGTATTTTAGTTTTATTTTGTAGTATAGATTTTATTACTCAAATTAATCTTAACCTTAATTAATTTTAATAAAAAAACTAATTTATAATTGATATTTATTTTTTAAAGGATTTCATCAAAAAAATTTTTAATGGGATCAATATCTTAATAATATTCTATGAAATATTACCCCCTCCACCCCCCTAAAATAGAGTCTTATAATCTATTTTAAACTCTTTCTTATTTAAAATCAATATATTCAGTTTAAATCATTTTATAATTTTCAAGAAATGAAAATGACACTCAAATTCATTGAATAAAAATGAATTTAAAATAAATAAATAAATTATGCTTATATCATTATTACTTGTGCCTTTAATCGGGTCTCTGTTATTACTATTCATTCCAGAAAATAATTCTCAAAATGAAGGGAGAATGAAAGTAATAGCTTTATCAACATCTTTAATTAATCTATTCATTTCTATTTTATTATGGGTTCAATTTGATTCAAATATAAGTGGATATCAATTTATATTAGAATTTAATGAATTAAGTTTCTGTCATTTTAATATAGGAATAGATGGGATTTCATTATATTATGTGTTATTGACAACCTTTATAACACCAATCGCATTATTATCAAACTATAAAAATATATACAAAAATGTTAAATACTTTTTAATTTCATTCTTAATTTTAGAAACTTTACAAATTGCATTATTTGTGGTATTAGACTTATTCTTATTTTATATCTTTTTTGAAAGTGTATTACCTGTATTATTTATCATTATTATAGTATACGGTTCAGGTGCGAATAGAATAAGAAGTGCTTTATTATTCTTTTTATATACTTTAGCTGGGTCTTTATTTATGTTATTAGCTATTTTACAAATTTATAGTTATGTAGGTTCTACAGATTTCCAATTTATATCATTAAATGAAATAAGTTTAGAAAGTCAAAAAATTTTATGGTTGTCACTCTCCTTCAGCAAGAGAAGTTTTAGTAATGTTCTTTATAAACCTTTTCCACAATACCGTATCCCTTATTTAACACTAATCAAATTTAAGGGAGTACTAGCATTAACCAATCGTTTCTATCATAGTGATTCTAATTATAATCAATTTAATCTAAACCCTGTAAAAGTTTACAAAAATTCAATTATTTCAAAGTTTGATATTATTTCTTACAATAAAAATAAATCGGGTGTCTCCAGATGGTCTAAATCTTTTTTAGGGAAAAGTTATATCGGATGTACTGTTAATTTAAGAAATAGATTTTATGATTATTACAATTTATCACATTTAGAAAAACGGAAAAAAAATTCAATTAGATACTCCTCTTTGTTAAAAAATTTTAATTCAAATTTTAAATTGGAAATATTAGAATATTGTGAAAAATCGATTGTACGGGAAAAAGAAATTTATTACATTAATCTACTTAAACCTGAGTATAACATTTTAAATAATGCAGGTTTAGGTTATACTCATTCAGAAGAAGGTTTAAAAAGAAGATCAGTTTATAGACATTCAAATTTGACTAAGATTAGAATTAGTAATGCTGCTTTTCTTCGTAAAGAAAACCAAGGGAAATTAGCTACAAACCACCCTAAATTGAGTGCGAGCCTATCACCACCCTAAAATCAAAATATATTTTTATTTTATGATAAATTTTTCCGCACATCTAGCTTCTTTAAATTTAAAGAATAGTTACAAAGTTGAAATAACTAATATTAGATACTAATGTAACAAATTCTTATTATTCTATTAGAAAAGCAGCTGAGGCACTTAATTGCAGTCATAATACTATAAGAAAATATAGTATAAAACAAAGAATACTTAAAAATAAGTATCAAATCAAAATTTTTTGTTTAACTGATAAAATGTAGAAAAAGACATTACCAAAGACATGACCTACAGATTAATTCATTCAAGTAATAGCACTTTAAACATTGGGAGAGAATGTAAAAGTTTGGTAGTTTATTTGTCTCCCACTTCTATTTTGACCACCCTAAAATATAAAGGTTTTACCTCAAAACTTAGAGGAATGTGTCAAATTCCTGTGCATTTACATACTATCATATTAGGACTTCTTTTGTCAGATGGTTGCAAATATAAAAATAAATCTTTGAAAACTTTATTTTGCCTAAAACAAACTAATTTTCAATATCTTTGGTTAGTTTATAGTAAACTTTCTCATTACAGTAGATCACTACCTATTATAACTAAAACATCTCTTAACGGTAAAAATTTTACCTGTGTTATGTTTGCTACTAGAGTTTCAAATTGTTTTACCGAATGATATAATATGTTTTACTTAGAAGGGAGAAAAGTAGTGCCTTTAGATTTATATAATATGTTAACTTATGAGGCATTAGCCCATTGGATTATGGGAGATGGAACTAAAGTTAATAAAGGTCTTACTATCCAAACTCAATCATTTACTATTCAAGAGTGTTAATTTATTATAAGTATATTATGACACAAATTTCACTTAAAATGTAGTATACATTTGCAAAGAAATCAACCTACTATTTATATTTCAAGTAAATCTATGGAAAAACTTAGACCTTTAATATTACCATATATATGTAGTAGTATTAAGTATAAAATAGGTGTACTCTCTAAATAAATTTAAAGAACAATGATTTTATTACTATGAATTATTTCTGAGTGGCAAACTCGAGAGACCTCTTAAAGTGAGAATAAGTAATTACTTTAAGAATATCGTCGAACTAAGTCAATGATTGGAAACTATCATTGTAAAAGCGTAGAGGCCAAACGCCACATGATCCTCTAAGTAACAATAAAATTGTTATATGAGATTAGAAGAAATGGTCCGGTTCACCGGTGACGGATTTTAGCTTAACACCTAAATAAGATATGAATACCATGTCCTCAGAACAGTATACAATCGTATTCATATTGAGAAGATAAGCCAGCTGTATCTGAAATGATAAAAGGCCTAACCCTGAGCATTTTTCTTAGCATTTGCAGTTAAAACTCCATTATGGCCTTTAACTGGATGGTTATATAGAGCTCATGCTGATAGTCCTTTAGCTGGATCTATATTATTAGCCGGAACCATATTAAAATTCGCTACTTATGGTGCATTGTGTCTTGGGAAAACACAAATTAGTGCCTATAAATTATCAAACTCCGGGGACACCCTAAAGCTTATGATACCAAGCTATCTTCGAAAGATTATAAGTGGCCAGAATAATTACCTGGGTATGGTAACAAGTCATAAGATGACGGAAACTGAAATGGGTTATCGCGGATCTAAATCAGAATTTATTATACAAAACCCACAGCCAAAGTATATAAACTCTGTAAAAGAGCAACGAGTAGACGGTAGTTATTTTGGAAAATCTCCAAAGTTAAGGTATACTCTAATGGGCAGAGAAATCTGTTATCAAACCAAAAACCCTTCTAAACAAATTGTTATACCTGCCTCCTTTGATAGGAGAGCAAAAAATTTTAGTACTCATTCACAGTGTAAAAACTTACTTCAAAGTTATAATCCTTCTATTTTACCTGAGCTGTTTTTAAAGACTGATGTTAATATAAATAAGTTAGTTCCTTGGTTTGTTACAAGGTATACAGATGCTGAAGGTAGTTTTGGGCTTTATATTTATAAAAAAGCTAATTCTAAAACTGGTTGGTCAATTAGTTTAGTTTTTCAAATTTCTTTACATGAAAAAGATAAAAATATATTAGAAATAATTCAAAATTATTTCGGTGTCGGAGGAATCACAGGTCATGGATCAACATCTTTAAAATACTCAGTAAGATCCTATAATGATATGAAAAAAATTATAGATCATTTTGATAAGTTTCCATTAATAACTAATAAATTAAATGATTACAAATTATTTAAGCTTGCTTATATTCTTATTGTACAAAAAGAACATTTATCTTTAGAGGGTATCAAAAAATTAGTTTTAATTAAATGTTCAATGAATTTCGGATTATCACCTGAACTAAAAGCTCATTTTCCAGATATTAAACAAAACCCAAAAGAGAAAATTTCTGACTATAAAATTCCAGATCCTCATTGGGTGGCTTGCAACAGGAGAAGGTTGTTTTATAGTTGATATTTTTAGAAGCAAAAGTAATCAAATCGGAAGACGAGTAAATTTAAGAATTGTGATAAGTCAACACGCTAGAGACGAAATTGAGTAGATTAATTAATTATTTTAATTGCGGTAAATTGTATAAAAATAATAATTGTTTTAATTTAACAGTTAGAAAATTTGCAGACATTGACACTAAAATAATCCCATTCTTTATTAAATTTCCTATTTTGTAAAATTTTTAGATTTTCTGGATTTTTGTAAAGTGAGAAAATTAGTTAAAGAAAAAAAACATCTTCAAATAGATGGATTAAAAAAATAAGTTTAATAAAAAGTGGTATGAATACAAAAAGAATATAACAATTTGCAAGATAAATTTGGTAGCCGTGTATATTAGAGTTTTAATTCAATTATTACCAGATGCTTCTCATTATTTTGGTCCATTAATACAAACTATTGCTGTAGTAACTTTAATTTATTCATCTTTAGCTACTATCATACAACAAGATACTAAATCTTTAATCGCTTATTCAAGTATAGCTCACATGAGTGTAGTTATTTTAGGTTTATTCTCTAACAGTATCCAAGGTATTGAAGGTGCCATATTATTATCTTTAGCACATGGTTTTGTTTCTCCAGCATTATTCATATGTGTTGGTGGAATCATTTATGAAAGAACAGGGACAAGAATTATTCACTATATGAGAGGTTTAGTGACTTATATGCCAGTATTCACTATTTTATTCTTTATATTTACTTTAGCTAATACTGGAATACCTTTATCTTTAAATTTCTTAGGTGAACAATTATCTTTAATTGGTATTTGGAATCATAGTCCGATCGTAGCAGCTATTGGAGCAACCGGTATTGTATTTTCTGCTTGTTATTCTATTTATTTATATAATAGATTATCTTATGGTTTATATTCTCCTCATTTAAAACCAGTACAAGATATAACTAGATTAGAATTTCATTTATTAATGGCTTTATTAATACCCTCTATTATTTTAGGTGTATTCCCTAATGTAATATTAGATTCTCTTCATTTATCTGTAAGTTCTTTATTATATGTAATATAATTTACCATTTATCCCCCTTATCCCTATAAAGCTAAAAAAATTTTAATTTATATTAAGTAAAAAACAAAGTATAAATTTAAAAATTAATTAACTATTAGCTTAAAACTTTATTTATCAATCTTATAAAAATCTTATAAAACATTATATTCACTACTAATAAATTAGTAGAAAAGGTGAAACGAATGTATATTACCATGAATTTAATGGATAAATAAAGTAGCTATTTAAAATAGCTCAGTTATGAAAAGTAAAAAATAAATTAACCAACGTTAATTAATAAATCAATCAATATGTTTATCAATACTACATTTAGTGTAAGTTTAATAATAAAGCTTATCTTTTTAATTCTTTTTATTTTAATAACTATTTATTTAGTTTCATTGGAGAATGAAATTGTTATAAGGAGTAATAGTAAACCTCTACTACAAAGTAGTAGTAGAATTACCAAAAATATAAGAGATGGTGTTTTTTTTTTATTTTGCAGCATTAATTGCAATCCAAAGTTTAATAGAAAGATGGTTTTCTACTGAAACTCATTCTAAGTCTAATGCAACTTCAAAAGAAAACGAATCTCAAACAATTGCAACTTCAAAAGAAAACGATAACGATTTGATCATAAAAAACTTAAATTCTACAATCCAAATTCAAAAAGAAGAAATAAACAAACATAAAGCTCTAAAAATTAGAAATAGAAAAAGAAACATTGGGAACTACTGGGGGAGCTCATGAAAAATATGAAGAAATCATCTCTACAGCTAACAATTACGTTAACTCAAAAGAAAAAGTAACTTTATCTTTGGGTAAATTAAACGAAATCGAACAGATTAAAGCTAAAAATACTGGTGCTTCTTTAACAAAAGAAGAAGAAGCCCTAATAAAATTAGATTGAAAGTATAGAAAAGATGTATTAGAAGCATCTAATACCCAAAAAGAATGTGAAGAACAAATGAAAAACAGCTTTAATAAAGCTAAACCATCAGAAAGTAGTGTAATCGACTTTGATTTACAATCTTTTTTAAATTCATTATCCACAGAAGAATTATTAGCTTTTGCAGGTATCTTATTAAATAGTTTAGTCTTAAGTCATACGATCTCCATTATATTAACACTATATGGTGATTACCTTATTAACAAATTTAATTTGGAAGACCGATACCCAAGATTAGCCAAATTAATTCACCTAAGAAGAACATTACAAGCTTATTATTTAAAAATAAGTTTAATTTGGATCTTTTTAGCTGTTATACCTCAACTAATCGTTTACATTATGATCTTAGTACCTAGACTAGAGGAAATTTTTAATATTTTTATGTTATGCTTTATGGCAAAATAAATATTAGTCCCTCCCTTTTTGTTAAAGAAGGTGTTTGCAAACCACATCCTAACTCTATTCAACAATAATAAGGTATATCTTAGGGTTTACTTTGCTTTATAATGGTTGTAATTAATTTATATTTATCTAATTTTAAATAAGTTATTATTACTAATTTGTTTATTTTCCCTCTGTAAAAAATATCTTTAAATATTAAGTTTTTTTTAAAATTAAAACAAAATGTTTTATTAAAGATGTTTAAGAGATAATTTTTAGTAAGAAATATCTTTAAATTAAAATAAATTAAATAATCCCCCTATTTTAACCATTTGTAACCATTGGTTATATCGTAATAGCTAACCTATGGATATGATCCTCTTTATTAAAAATAAAGAGGTTAAAAGATGTTTTTTAACTTTATTTATTTCATTTTTAATAAAAACTATTATCTCTTACTAATCTTAATAAGATGAAAATAGGTGTATTTTAGTTGGGGAATAATTCAAATTTTATTTACAAGTAGTAATTTTTTTTACTTAAATTAAAAAAATAGAATATTTAAATATTTGTGTGTATACAAATATGTGTCCTATTTGTTAAAATATAAAATTTTATAAAATTTAAGCAAAGTAAATAATAATTCACAATAATTGTTTAATAATTATATAGTAGATAAATAATTTTAAATTTTTGGACAATGTCATATAACATTAATGTTATATTATTTACCTTATTTCAGGCAATAATTCTAATATTTTTATAACATTAAATATAAGCCTAAAATATAAAATGATATTTTATAGTTAGCCGAGGATATAACTTCTCTAAAAATTCAATCTTTGAATAAATTAAAATAAAATATTTAGCCTAAAACACTAAAAATAAAGTCTGATAAAATATAAGTGTAAAAGAGTATTTAATATAAAATATTATTAAAGGGGATATCTGATAATTGGTAATCAATTGTAGTTGCATTACAAGTATGATAGTTCGAGTCTATCTATCTCCATATAAACTATTATAAAACCTAATGATAGTTAGCTTCAGTTGCTTAATGGTAAAAGCGTTAATTTGAAGCATTAAAGAAGTGAGTTCAATTCTCTCCTGAGGCACAATATCTTATTTTTAATAAATAAAAAGTTTATAAAAGTAAGTTAGCCAAAATAGTTTAAATGGTTAAAACGGATTCCTTGTAAGAATCTAATACTGGTTCAATTCCTGTTTTTGGCTTATGAGTTGTAGTTTAATTTGGGAAAACACCATTTTTTGGAGGTGGCTAATATCAGTTCGAATCTGGTCAACTCAGTATGAATAAACACTACTTTAAATAAAAAAAAATAGAAAAATACTAAAATCAAATATATATAATTATATTAATAGTTTATATTAGGAAACAGAACTCGATTGGTTGAGTGTCTCCCTTTTAAGGAGAATGGTCTTGGTTCGAACCCAAGTGTTTTCATACTTATAAAAATAGTATAAAATAACTTTATATTGATAGTAAATATAAATTAAATAATTATGTTTTTATTTTATAAGGATTTATATTTAGGGCAGGTGATCCGATTGGTAATGGTGGTTTTCTGTAAAAAAATTGGTTTATACCGTAAAAGGTTCGATTCCTTTACTGCTCAATTTAAATTTTAATTATTCTTATTAAGACTGTAGCATAATAGGTTAATGCAATTCGCTCATAATGGATCTTATAAGGGTTCAATTCCCTTCGGTCTTATTTTTATAAAAATAATATTTGTATTCTTATTTTTTATATTATAGATATATTTGTATATTTTCTAAAAAGGGCATTTGGTCGAGTCTGGTTTATGGCGCTTATCTTGAAAATAAGTACTTCTAAAAAAAGTCGTGAGTTCAAATCTCACAGTGCCCGATCAAATCAAAATCACCCAAAATCATTATAATCACTTACTATAAAAAAATAATAAAATTTTACAAAAAATTAAATTAGTAAAAGAGGTAATATTAGTTTAATTGGCAAAATAACGTCTTGTGGCGACGCTGTTCAGAGTTCAAATCTCTGATTTTACCCTTTAAATATTTAGGTGATATATAGAATCATTCATTTATCTTAAAAGAGAGTTAAGATAGTTAAAACTGGGATTAATTAATTTAATTTAGTAAGGTTATAAGTATTATTAAATATAATAGATACCTGAAGGTATGGTATAAAAAAAGAAAGAAGTATTCTTTTTCAAAATACAGTAAATTTACATATAAATTATCAGTTCTAACACTTTAGTTTGTTTATTTTATTTTTTTAATGTGCAATATGATGACCTATATATACTTATTAATTTTTATAGTAAATTCAGTTCCTATTTACAAAACTATTCTTACAATTATCTAACTCCCTATCTCGACTAGCTGATATAGTTTAACTGGTTAAAACTTATCATTCATGACGATAAAATAAAAGTTCAATTCTTTTTATCAGCTTTTTGTAACCGATAATATTTACTTTTCATTTATTTTTAAGAAGGTCATATTTATTATATTCATTAAAACTATAGTAAAGATAAAACTTTGCCATCATGAGGGAAAGTACCTTTGTACCCTAAATGGAGGGGCCTAATTTATCTAAAGAAGATTGAAGTAATAAGTAGGAATCTCTGAAATGGATATGATATTTCCCAAAGTACAAAGTGATATTAATAATAGAAAATTTCAAAAATTTTAATTTAGGTTTTTCACATAATTCTGAGATAATTCTTAGTAAAAATACACCGTCAAACATACTCATGTAATGTAAATACACAGTATAACCATTGTATTTTCTTAACATTAAAGATTTGATCGCTTCTGTTAACATTTGGTCAACATCTTCAAAGTCACTTAGGTAATAGAATTGAGGTTCTTTACCATCATAAATACTTACGGCATAAGGTTCTATAACATTATTTATGAGTCTAGTTTCTAAATCCATAGTTATAAAGTTTTTTCTCAAAAAGGGAGATGGTGCTATTGGTTTAAAATATTTTTTTCTAAAGGTTAAACTTTTGTATTTTACTTCACCATCACAGTATACGTAAGTATAATTACCTATGGTTCTTTTGAATTCAGTTAAGTTTCCGGGGTTTAGTAATTCATCTGTAAATGTTAGCACTGATTTATTTTTAAATCTTAAATCTGCTTTAATTTTATTATCTTCTATTTTTACATAATAAACTCCCGGACTTTTATATTTATATATAATAGCTTCTTGTTTATTTTTTAAATATTGAACTTCTCCCCACTCAAATAAATCCAATTTCATAGGTAAACTATCACCACCTATTGAAATAGTAGGTAATCTTTCTTTTTTTAAACTAAGATTTTTACGGACAATTTTAGTTTTATGTTTTTTAGAATCTGATATTTTGTGTCCTAATACAAGAGAATCTACTCCAATTTGGTTGTATTCATCCATTCTAACTTCTAAGATTAAGAGTAATTCCCCTAATAATAGAGCGAAATCACCTATCTTTAGTAAGTTACAAGGGCTAATACTTCTATTTGCTCCTGTAAAAAAAGTTTTAAATTTTAATTGGAAAGATAATTGATAATCGGGATTTACTTTTGATAAGACATCTTTTCTAAATGCTATTAAACAATTTAATAAAAGTCTTTTACTTAATAATTTATTTGGTAGTGGGTATGTGTATTCATTCCATTTATTTATTTCATATTTCATTGGTTTATTTTATTTTTAGAGAATAGATTTATTATTAAAAAAAAATAGTCGTACAAATCTATCTATGTATGACTATCTTGTAAATTAAAAGATTACTGAAAGGGGCCTATCTTTTTTAAGTGAAAAACTGTAAGATGATATTAACGGCATCGTACCAGTTATCTTGGGCTACTTCTTTTACACTTTGTTCCATAGTTTCTTGAATAACTTTTTCGAACCATGGATTTTCACCATTTATTTCATTAGATAGCATCAATGGTGATTCTGATAATTTAACAGGGTCTAAATATGAGGGTGGGGCCGCTTCATAATCATCACTTTTAAATAAGCCAAAGTCAATTTGAAATGGTTAATCATCAATGGGATCTGTTAGTTGAGAAACTGAACTGCCTTGAGAATTATCACCAATAATAGTACTAGTATCTGAGTCACTATCTGATTCAACTACGGAATCAACATCATCCTCAAATTTAGTAATAGTAGTAGTCCCATCATTATTATGAACATCTTTATCAAATTTAACATTTTTACCATCTTGGCTAGATCAAGTTTTATAAGTAGTATATTTGTATATACCCCATATTAAACATGCACTACCACCTATTAATAGCGAAATTATTAAGTTATTATCGGTATAATTACCGATTGTTTGTACGATATTTTCATTTTATTTATATTTGTTAATTTTAAAAGAATAGTTTTAAATTAAACTATCTAAACACTTTGGAGAATAATAAGATAATTTATAATTATTTTAGTAAATTAATTTCTTAATAATACATAATTTCATTTACGTAATAATATAATTGAATATACATTCTTTTTACAATATTTAATTCATAATTTTAATTAAACATATAAATTTATTTTATATCCCTCTTATTATTCTCTATTAGATGATGTTTAATAAACCATACCTTCTTTACAGAGCCTATACCCCCCCCCCTTATATTCTAAGGGGGGGTATAGGGTTCCTGGTATGATTCTATTATTAATGCATACCCTTATGAAAGTAGTATAGCTTTAATATTAATCTTAATATTGTTGTATTTACTACTCTCTTTTAATTAAAATATGATAGTCTTAATTTATATTTATTCTTGTAATCTTTTTATGTAGAAATCATATTTATATACTAAAGGTTATTGTTTATGATTATAATTATTTATATTTTGATTATTATTAAATAAAAATTAAATAATATTGATAGAGTATTAGATTTTCTATTCTAAATAAAAAATAAAATAAAATATGGAAAAAAGATTTGAAAAAGCATTAATTCTGGTAGAGGAAATAGAAAGAGAATTAAAAATTATTAATAATGATGAATATGACCGTATCTATGACGATGTTGACGAAAGATGTGAGCTTGTATTAGAAAATATAAGAAGGTTACAATGTTCAGTTGAAATTGTGTAAGAAGAAATAGAAGAAAGAAAATATTATCAATAATAAAAAATATAAATACAAAATAAAAACAAATCTAATTTAACTAAAAGCCAAGCCCTTATCTTGATAGGAGAAAAGGGGTCAAGGTCTAATTAAAAATCTATTTACTAATTTATTAAAATTAGAACAATATTGATAGAATATTTATAAAAAAGTTTCTATTCTTTAATATAAAGTTTAAAAAATTATGTATAAAAATTTATTTTTAAATTTAATTAATTACTATTTTAGAATAGTAAAATTACAGACTAATTATACTGGTCTAAATCTATTTTTCACTTTATTACTAATGATATTAGTTTTTCTCTCTATTTTCTATAAAACTATTTTCTTGCATTTTTACAATTACCCTAATCTATTAAATTTAATACTTTATTCTGGATTATACTACTCATTATTTTTAGGAGTAAATATTTTAACTAGGGTCTGTAATGTGTTGTTCAAAGGTATACCATTTTTCAATATATTGATCAAACTTAATAATAAAGCGTACTCTTATTACTATGGCTACTTAATCTTTAATACAATTATTACAATATTTAGTGTATTAATAATAATTAGATTGAGCAGATTCTATCTTGATTACTATGGAAATTCATTTATTGGTTTCATGTTATATGAATCAATAATGATTTAATTACTATTTATAAATCACATATATCACTCATTCAATGAGGAAAAATATGAACTAGACTTGAATAAAGTAATAAAACCAACAATCCCTCAAATATTCTTATTATTAGTTGTTCCTAGTTTTTGTTTTTTGTGTTCATTCACTAACTTTTTATCATACTTAAATATATTTGATACTATACATTGTGAGCCTGGGGATGGTACTGCTAATGCACCTACTGGAAACACTAATTAACAATCAGTTACACAACAAAATGCTCAATCTACAAGTCAACCTACTCCTAACAATAACACCAATAGTAATACTCAAACAGTATACCAAGTAAATCAACAACAAACAAATACACCAGTATTCTTTAGGGATATGGGCCCAACCCCATTTGTAAATTGGAACATATTCACATTTTCTAGAAATTGTAGTTATGGTAATAGTGTAGAGTATATCAATCATATATTCCAATATGACTCATTTTGGAGTAATATTGATCATTTAAAACAATTAAGAATTAATAAATTTTTTTATCCTTCATATATAGAAAGACAAACAGATTTACTTCTACAAAAAGCTGCTAGAACATCATCATTTACTAATTTATTATTAAGTGAGGGGCCTGGGTCTAGTACCATCGTTTCAATTGACAAATAATATGGTTATCCTATATTATTTAATGGAATTTATGATGTATGTTTTTATGAAGGAGGCGGACATAAAATTATAGCTAAAGATTATGAAGCTCAAAATATGATACAATTATACAATTATATTAAAAATGAACTAAATATATCAGCAATAGATAGACAAAATCTTCTAAGATATACTGAATCTTTACTTATTGGCAGTTGTGATGCGCCTATTAGATTTGATATTGGTGTAAACTTACATCGTCAAATGAGTAATTTAATTACTAAATACCTTTTTGAAAATCAATTAGTGATACATGATCCAAATGGTTCATATGTACTTAGAGATCAGATACTAATTGGAGAATTATATGGTTTTAAAGTTTTAGTTGCTTTATACAAAGAGATTGTTTGTGGTTTAGAAGTGCCTATTGAAAGATTTGTGCTTTTCGATACTCATTCTCAGGTAGTGAACTATCACCAACAAAACCAAAATATTTGGAATTATGAATGGACAAAATTTGTAAGAAGTCCATTGACTTGTACATTAATAAATAACGCTGATTTTTTATTTAGTAATTCTAGAGGAACAGGGTATACCTTTGAATGGTTATCAGTAAATGAAGAAGTGTTTGCAGCAATAAGTAGTACATTAGTAGCTAATAGAGGTACAGACGCAACTGGAACAACTGCTGAGTTATATAACCCTTTAGAATTGAATCATTATAAAGGGAGAACTGCAGAATTAATAGCTCTTCATAGATTTAATGGAAAATTACAAGACCATATAAACTCTATTATTAGATGAAATGGTGGTCCGTTGTAATAACCCAGGGGAGAAAACCTAGATATACTACCCTTCTTAGAAGAAAACATAGATATTCTATCCTTAGTAGTATAAAAAGGTAATAAAAACTTGTGATTCTCCAATATACATTTATATTATTATAAGAGTTCGAGTCTCTTTCAAAGTTTTGTTGTAATTCCTTTATATTGATAGATGTGTAAAGGTCTAGTTAAAATCTATTCTAAAAAAAATATAAATTAATTTATGAAATATTTAGTTAAAATAAAAGAAATTTTTAATTTGATTTTATTATTCATTTATAGAATTGTTAAAATACACACCGGTTATCGAATACCCAATAAATTATTTTTATTATTAATTCTTAGCGTAAGTGTAGCAAGTATATTCCTAAGAGATAACTTTTTAGATTATTATAAAGAAAATTATATAATATTAAGTATGCTATTCTTCCTTGGTGTCCTAAATATGTTATTCATCCAATTTAATTTATTATGTAGGATCACCGTAACATTGTATAAAGGTATCCCATATTTTAATAATAGTATTAGATGGAGTTATAAATATGGGTATATTGGTCTATCCAACATTAAAAATTTATACTTCTGTTTCCTACTGCTTAATTTATTTTTAATAATAATGGGGTGTCTAGTATTAGTTAGACTTTATAGTCTTATGTATACATATGACAAAAGTATATTTCAAATGATCATTGTTTATAATACTATAATCTCAATATTTTTATATTTCTCTTATATTAATAGAAATATAGATAATTATCAATTCAAGGGTAGAATATTATTTGGAATAGATGAAAACTTAAGTTTTCTCCGGAAATTAATATTATTAGTATTCCCTACTTTATTATTATTAAATTTATTAAATTATTTCGATGTTCGCATTACTAAAATGTTTAATTTTAAAACTATAGTGCGGGTAATGGTTACACTCAAACAAATGAGAACATTCAGGAATCTAGTAATTCTAGTACTAAAAATAATAAAAATTTAAGCAGGTAATAAAAATACTCAAGTAAGAGGTCCAACTAATACTACTATTAATTCTACAAATAATAATAATCAATTTAACCATCTTCAACAATTAAATAACCCCATATTAGGTGAAGAATTTATTAAGTCTAATCATATTGAACATATTCAAAACCTATATCGATATAATTCTTTTTGGGAAAATATAATTTACTTAGAAAGTTTAAAAGGTAAAAACATATTATCTGATGCCGAAAGAAAGAATTAACTTTATATTGCGACAAGAAAAAAGTAGTTTTAATGAATATTTCTTTAAAAATCCTTCTATTAGAAATATACAAGTATTTTTGTACCCAGCCCTAAATTTATATTTTAGATATAATTTAGTTCCTGTATATTTTAATAATTACTCCGATTTTAAATAATAATAGAGTTACATTCAATATGATTTACTCTATTCATGATAAATGTTTTAATATGTTTGAATTATATCAATATGTATTATTAAATAATAAATTACCTTTACCCAGAATATCAAGTAATGTTAATAATTCTATTTTACGTTCAATTAGTAATATGATTTTAAAAGTTACTAGAGGTTTAATTTCCCCTGATAGTATGACTGTATATTCTAATAATCCAATATTTGAAGCTTATAAAATGGCTGTACACTCTGGTCAAATTGAAAAATTAGAAGGTGTTAATATAAAAAGAGTATTTGGATTTGATTTAATAGTGACTACTTCTCTCCCGGAGGGGGAGAATTACAGGATATTATTTAATAGATAATATCGATCACTTAAAATTTTTAATTAGGCGCGAATTGCGCAAATTGGGTAACTTTTGTGGAAAGTCCTATGGTTATAGATGTTATAAAAAGAAACTCTATTTTAAGTAATGAGTATATGGGTACTGGAACTTTAAATTGTACTCTAAAAAATATAGAATTACTACTTGAATTTAATTATAAAGATAATCAATTTTTTGGTGGTCTTTAAATATACTAATCCGGAAATTAGATGTGAAATTAACAATATGTTAATCGACTTTAAACAAAAACTAATTTTAATTAAAGTTATTCAAGAATACTTAAGTAGATCTTCTTAAACAAGTCCAAGCCCTTATGGGTTCCCTTATCTTGATAGATGGTAAGGGGTTTTGAACATATCTATTCTTTAAAATAAATGTTTATATGAAAACTACCCAAGAATGGCTAACATTTAGATATAAACTATCTAATAAATTATTAACAGTTACAGAAATAAACTTAGCACTTATAAAATTCAATAATTTAATATTCTCAACCTATTCTGAAAATCAATTTATATTGATTATATTCAAAATTAGAACTGATGAGAATATAATTAGAAGTATTTCTACACTACAAAGAGTAAATAAATTAAGCATAAATGATTTAAAAAATGTTTTTATTGAATATTGGGAACTTAAAGCAGACAATTATTTACAATTTAATATTGAAGAAATCATTTTAAATTATAAAATTATTAGTGATGAAAAGGAAAATACTAGCACTATTATAAATAGACCAGCCATTTCTAAACCAAGAAATTTTTATAATTTATTAAATATAGGTGCTTATAATTTCCCAATGACTATGGACCTTTTCGAATGGGGAGGTGTAGATTTCGTATTAGATGATAAAGAAGCTATAGTTTATAAAAGATATTCTAGTGCTATATACCATGTTAAGTTTTTAAAAAATAATAAAATGCAGGTGCAATATAGAATAAAAAATAAGACTCTTATAACCTTCACAGATGAATTACTAGATATTAATAATTTAGGCACATTCAAAAGAACTATTAAAAACCAAGCTATATATTTTAAAGATGGTAAATTAGATTATAAAGAAAAATTTTATAATTTTCCATTAATACAAAAGTTAAATCCTAAGGCATTTTTGATTGAAAAATTCTTAGTTATGGATATAGAAACATATAAAGATAATGGAATATTAATTCCTTATGCAGTAAGTATTTATAATGGTGAAAAATACGATTACTTTTACTTAAGCGATTATGAAAACTCAACACAAATGTTAATTACGGCTGTAAAATCTCTAATGCTAAGAAAGTATGATAGTTATAAAGTATACCTTCATAATTTTAGTCATTTTGATGGTGTATTCCTATTAGATATTTTAAATCAATTATCTGAAAATATAGAACCTCAAATAAATGATGGTATTTTTAAAAATATAAAATTCTATTATAACAATCGCAAATATAAATTATATTTTAGAGATTCTTTAATAATGCTACCTGCTTCATTAGAAAAACTAGCTAACCAGTTTAATGTTGAAAGTAAAGGTATCTTTCCCCATGAATTTGTATCTAATAATTTAAATTATGAAGGTGCTGTACCTGATTTTAAATATTTTAATAAAATAAATTCTAATCAATATAGAGAATATTGTGCTAAATACACTTATGTTCCTTGGAATTTAAAAAAAGAGAGCGAAATCTATTGTAATAAAGATTGTAAAGTTCTTTATGATATTTTATCTATTTTCTTAGAAAACTTTAATATAACTAGAGTTAATGGAAGTAAATATGTTTCGTTATCAGCGTTAGCATTAGCTAACTTTAGAGCCTTTTTATGGCTGGGGATGTAAAAATAGCTAACCTTAGAGGTGAAGTTTATAAATTTATTAAACAAAGTTACTTTGGTGGTGCTGTAGATGTATATAAACCTTCAGGTAAAAATGTTTTTTACTATGATGTTAATTCACTATATGCTTTCATTATGAGAAAGACTAAAATGCCTGTTGGTCTACCTACACTATTAGTAGGAAATAATAGTTTAATAGAAACTATTGTTAAAGACAGTAATAAATTTAGTTTCGTGGAGGTTGATGTATTTTGTCCTGAAAATTTAAAAGTTCCTTTACTATTACACAAAATAAATAACAAAACAGTAGCACCTACTGGAAAATGGAGAGGTGTTTATACTAACATAGAAATAAACAGGGCCATAGAATTAGGTTATAAATTTAAATATAGAAAGTGTGTACACTTTGAATGTAAAAATATTTTTACAGCATATGTTGATTTTTATTACGAACTTAAAAAAAATAGTGATAAAAATTCTAGTGCTTATACAATAGCTAAATTAATGTTAAATAGTCTGTCCGGAAGATTTGGAATGAATCCAAATTTAGATCAACATGTTATTTCTAAAGGAAATGATATAAATAAACTTATTGAAAAACATACAATTAAAAATATTATTCCTTTAAGTTTTGGTAAAGAATTAATAACCTTTTCTCATGATAGTGGTTTAATGGATGATTTACCTGAAAATCAAAGAAATTATAATACAAATATAGCTATTGCTGCGGCAATTACAGCGGGGGCTAGAGTTTATATGAGTTATTTTAAAAATATGGAAGACATTAATATTTATTATTCAGATACTGATAGTATTTGTACTGATACACCTTTGGACCCTAAATATGTTGGTGGAGAATTAGGTCAGTTTAAATTAGAGCATCAATTTGATGAAGCTGTATTTTTAGCACCTAAAGTATGGGGAGGTAAAAACAAATATTATGAAACAGTTAAAGTTAAAGGTCTAAAAAATCCTGTAAAATATGATTTATTAAAAACTCTTCTTAAAAAAGGTAATTCTTTACAAAATCCCAATGAAATTTGGTATAAAGATATAAGTAAAGGTCAAATTATTGTTAAAGATGAAATTTATACTTTAAGTGTTACTGATAATAAAAGACAGTTGATTTATGATGGAAATAATAACTTTGTTGATACTAAACCTATTCATATAAACGAAATAGACAGTTTCTAAATTTAAAATTTTAAATACGAGTATAGTAATATATATCATCCTTCCCCTTAGGGAAGAACAAAAATACTATGAATGACAATAGTAAAAAGGAGAAGAGTATTTTATACTTAAAGCCTAAAAAAAACACAGTAATCAAAATTTGATTTACTGTTTTTTTTTCTATTCTTAGAATCGACATGTTTGTAGGTATACAAAATACCCATTCTTTTAAAAAAAAACTTATTAGACGGATCTAATAAGTAAAAAAACTATATTTTTTCTAGTTTGTTTTTTTTTTTAATTTATAATGTATTTAGATTTTAATATATTATTTATATTTAAATTACCCAATTTAGGTATGTTAGGGATGTAAAGTTTACTTCTAGTTTTATAAATTACATAATCTTGCCCTAAGAGTTCATCTCTTTTTATTTTTAAACCATAATCTTCTATGCTTTGTAAATTTCTATCATGAAATTTGTTTAAAAAAGATTCTGAAGCATATAATGCAACAAATTCTAATTTTACTATTTCCTCTAATTTATTCATATTGTTAGGATGAGTTCCAAAACAATCATGAATAGTAATAATAGGAAAACCGTTTGGGTTATCAACAGTATTGTTAATGATATTAGCTACATGACTAGCATCAAGAGAGTGAATAACATTAGGTATTATTGAATTATTTTGTTTTCTTGGTTCTAACGTAGTAGTCATGTCTCTTAAAACTAATTTTTTAGTTTTACCACCTAAAGTTAAAGATATTTTAGTTTCTTTACTTTTATAATACTTTTGAGTAAGTAGTAAACCAGATGCTGTTAGCCAAACTAAAGGTAAATTTAATTTACTTTTTAATTTAGCCATTTCAATAAAATAGTTATAAATAAAATTTAATCCTTTATATTTAATAAATATTGATTTATTAATAATCTCAGCTATTTTCATGATATCTGGGTTTATTAGTGTAATCATTTCACCTTTATTTATTGAAGAAACTTTAAATATTTTACTTTTACCTACTCTAAATTTATCTTTTAACTGCTCATTGACACCATAAAGAGTTACATTATATGTTTTAGTCATTATAGGATGTTTTACATCGCTTCTACTTAAATTTACATATTGAAGGTTAGGGTAAGAAGCATTTTCTCTACCAGTTTTTCTTATTTCTTCATTAATCGGAGTCCGTAATGCTTCATAAATATCTGCTGGCACATCTAAATTATCTCTTGGAATAAGATTAACTTCTTTAGCTAACTCACAGTCTTTAATTATTGCAGCTAAATGTAGTATTCCACTACAAGTAGCATCTAAAAACACTGGTAATTTTACTTTGTAATCAACATTTAAATCTAATTCTCTCAATAGTAAACAGAATGCAGCGAACGAAAATTTATTTTCAGCATTAATCATAAATTCTTTATTCATTTCTAATATTTTATTTTTATTATTTAATATCCATTCAATTCTTGCTGAAAATGATGCTTTACTTATATTATTTTCATTATACAAATTGGCACCATAAATGTAAAGACTATCTAAACCATTTTTAGTTAATGGTTTACCAACCGCAAATTCTATTAGAGATAATGATAAATCACTACCTTGATAATTAGCAAAAAAAGATTGAACATAGATTCTACCTCTCCAATCTACTTGTAATGGGATATAAATATCTTTTTCTTTATACATTTCAGCAATAATTAATTGTGTTTGTATTTGAAGATATTCAGATTTAGTTAATTCTTCTGTAAAAATAGATTTTAATAAGAAAGATCCATCTTTTTTTAAATATTCAAGTAAAGATTTATTATAATTGAATTTAATGCTACTCATTTTATTTATAGCATTATAAATATTAGTTCTATTTCCCATTGTATGTCCATGATATTTACTACCGGTTATTAAACCTTCTTTAAGTATCTTATTTGAAATATAACCACCATATTCAGTATCAGACCATTTACATGGTTTATGTATCATAGGTAAAGAATTTGGGTCTATAAACAAATTATCTCTAATAATATCAAAATTAGTTTCGTTAAATTCTAATTTAGCCATTTCATATATACCGTCTTGAAAACTTTTTTCAAATAAATTTACTGGATATATCATTAATAAGTCTAATAGGAATGAACCTAATTTTATATAATCAATATTATCAAAACCAATTGAATTTATAAAGTCTTCAATGCTAATCTCTAGTTTTTCAGTATTTTCAGAAACTTTACTTTGTTTTGATTGGATATGATCACAGTAAATTTGAAATATAACTTTTCTCCCGATTAAACTACATATATTATTATAACCCAGTCTCATATTAACTCCATATATAGCTACAGCATAAGTCAATATTATTAATTTAAAGTAATTAAGATATTTATAAACAGTAGGAAATTTTCTTTGTGTTACTTTTGTATTTTCTAATATATTTAATGTGTCTTTAACAACTTCCATTTTTTTTAGAAAATAGGGAAAATTTCTAGAAACAAGATTTTTATTATCCTCTTGTTGTCCCAATACAAAATTATTTCATTGTGTTTCTATTTCCCTTTGAGCTTCATAAGTACTAAGATTACTATTTTGTAAAATAGCTTTAATTGCATTAAAAAATAATAATTTTTCAGGATTTATTTTAGCTTTAGCTAAACCAGTATTCATAGAGGGGATTATACTACTATAATATCTTCTATTGCTAAGCGTATGAATTCCTCTTTTTCCAATTGCCTTAGTGTATACCTTACTATTATTGCAAATACTAGCAGTATCTGAATAACCAGTATCCCTTTTTTCAACTTCATTTAATAATTTTTGTAAATTATCTATACCTTTTTGATTTAAAACCATTGCTAAATCATGGTCTAAGATATCTAAACTATAATTTCTTAAAAATATGGTGTAAAGTATATCTCTACTGAATGTGCTTCTATACGCAATTTTTAACATTTGTTTAAATTTTGAAATTAAATTTTGAAATTCAGGATTTAAAGACATTTTGTATGTATCACTATTGTAATAATTATTATAAATTTTTCCCTTTAGAGATTTTAATCTTGATTCATTTATTACTTCCCTTTCAAAAAAATCAGTCGTGTCTGGTTCTATAAACCATTGAACATAGTAATCTACATACCCTGAAAGCTCTTTAACAGCAAAAGCTAATTTTAATTCTAATGGTTTAAGAAGATGTCTTCTAGTGTGAGATCCACCATGTAATTTAATACCATGTGATAATAATATAAATGTTAATGCTTCAAATGTTAAACCATTTATTATAATCAGAGTATTAGCCAAATTTGTATTCCCAACTCCAAATATTTTATGTAAATCATTTATTCCTAAATTTACGAATCTTAAAGAATTTGATTCTCCAAAAGTATTTATAGAAATATCCATATTCCTAAAATGACATTTAACAACTGTATTTAAATCACCACCCATAAAACCAAAAAAGGAAATAATACAATTGTTATTAATACATTTAGTTATGACAGATGGTACATAAACTACTTTACATATGAATTCCTCATTTACAATTTCATTTTTAGAATTTGTAGGATGTTGTATCATAAGAAACATAGCAGGCATTCTATCTTCATCTTTTTTAAATTTATTTATAATATTAAATGATTTTTCTTTAAGTAAAAATTTTAATATTTCTTTCAATTCTTGTAATTCAAGTGGAGTCACTCCATTTAAATTTAATTTTCCTAAGTTTCTAACTTTAGTTTCGATTTTTTTCATTTTTATTTTTTTTTTGTTTTTAGAATAGGCATTATAATTTGAACCCCCTTTTTCTCCTATCAAGATAAGGTGTTATTAAATGTTAAGTAAATAACAGATAATTTGGTATTTTAAGTAAAACTCTTTAATAATGAAATATTTTATAGCTGATTGTCTAGCTTTTATCCCAAAGTAGAAGTAGTATTCCAACCAACATTAATAGGAATTGCGGATCTTCTAGCGGTAGATCATTGATAATCCCTAGTATGTCAATGCTGTTAATTTGGACCATTTCCACTCCTAAATCATCTATTTGTGTCCGGAAGTATCCTAAATATATAACATATCCTCCGACAACAAATCCAACGATACCTAGACTACTACAGACTGCAATTGTTGCGACAACATGTACAGGTAATTGTTCCATTGTTTATCATTTGTTTTAATTGAGAATAGTAGGGGGGTTAAAAACTTTTTTAATAGTGAAATTTATAAATTATTTAAACCCCTTTTTTTTTTGACTTAATCTATAGGAGTAATAGAGCCTACGTTTTCACTGGTTGAAGTTGGCGAATTACTTACACCACCAACACCAGCATTATCACTAGCTAATATGAAAAATCTAGAAATATTACTATCAATATTTCTTAAAAATTGTGGGTCAGTGGAAGAAGTTCTAGACACAGCACCCCCTGAAGTGGGATCACTTCCACTCGCTGAAGATTGAGAGGCTAAGTCCCACTCTCCAGGGATTTGTATACCATGTTCTTTACTTAGGCTATAAACAATAGACAATTCACTAAATCTTTTCCATTTTTCTAATTCAAGCCCCATTGAAATAAAATCAATCTCTTCTCCACACGACATCTACAACTTTACAAATAGTATTTTGCCTAATTTAATATAGACTGTAAGGGTAAATGGGATATCCTTTATGTAAGTATAAATATTAATTAAAAAATATTTACTTAACCTTCTAATATTTCTGTTAAATCTGTATTAATCTTAAATATGATTATATTATAAATTATAATTATAATATTTAACAGGTTTAACAGGATCCACACAATATTATTATATTGGTTGGGTTTATAATAAGGTTTATGAAAAACTATCTTTAACCTTTGGTTTTATGTTAGTGTTTACTTTAATATTAAGGTGAAGAAAGGTTTAAACCTGGATTTACCACTTCTATTAAAAATACTCTTTTATAAATTAGAATACCTGAGATTCCAAAACCTAATATACCTAAGGTTACACCTGCTGCAATTGCATTAATTGCGTTTTTGAGAGAAATGTTCCCTGTTAAATTTTTTGGAATATTTATTCTTTAATTAATAACATCTTCAAATAATTGGAAGGATCAGATTTTATTAAATTAAAAATCTATAATGTCTTGTAACATTTCTAAAAATGAACCAACATTTGATTCAGATATTGAATGATCCAATTCTTCTGATGGTATTATAAAATCACTCACAGAATCATTTGTGTTTATAGTAGAAGGTGTAGCTGCCCCATTTATAGGATACTCTACTCTATTTGGTATAGGTAAAGGTGCTACAGATGATGGGAATGAACCAGGAATACTTTCAAAATCTGCAATAGACCCATCAGAATCTGGGAATTCAACTCTATTTGGAAGATATAAAACTGTTTCATCAGAAGTTGCAGTTACATAAGACGATACAGTATCGTCAGACATAGCAGAGGTGTAAGATGATGTACTAGTAGATCTAGAGAGACTTAAAGGAGTTCCATATCCTTCATAATCTAAACTAGTACCTACATCAGTAGATAATTCTGATACAGAATCTGATCCTAACTCAGGTTCTATTTCAGATTCTAAATCTGATAATAAAGAAGGAAATGTCCCTAAATCAGTTGAAGAGGTTGAATATGAATCAGAACCCCTTAAATTAACAGTAGATAGGTTAGATGAAGATGGAGAAGATAATAAACTAATAGTAGGACTTGAAACTCCAGATTCTGTAACAGATTGCAATGACAAGTATTCAGTTGCTGGAGTCGAAAGTAATGATTCATCAGCAGAAACAGTAGAAATAGAATCTGATTCAGAAACTTGGTAACTAAAATAATTTGTTTCACTAGAATTCATTGAAACACTAGTATTTGAAGAAACACTAGTAGTTAATGTATCACTAGGAAGTGGTGAATGAGTATTTGTTGGTGATCCAAAAGGAGTTGGTGCAGAGCTAGAAGTTAAAGAACTTACTTCAGTAGTAACTGGAGAACCTGTATCCCTAACACTAGTTGATAAACTATCAGTTATATTTTCTATAGTATCTACAGCAGAAACTGTAGCACTAGAATTAGGTTTAATACTACTTAATGAAACAGTGTCACTTAAATCACTAGATTGACTTGAACTATTTAAATCTGAAACTTCACTTCCATCTACGGTATCATTGGTTTTATTTTCCGTATTATTTTCTTCTTCTTGTGTAGTAGGTTTTTTGTTATTATCGTTTTCTGAATCTAAGTGACCAGAATTATTAGAGTTTCTTACATTTTGAGCGACAGTCATAATAACAGCGGTACAGATTAAAATAATAGTAACAATTAAATGTGTATCCGCTCCGTTAGGAGTAGTAGCAACAGGTAACACACTAAGATATAGTAAGTTATTATTTTTAAATATTTTATATAAATTTATCATTTTTTTGTTTTTGTTTAAAGAAAGAATAGTTAAATTTAAATAAACAAAGTTACTATCAAAAATGTTTATCATTTGTTTTTATTAAAGAATAAATAAATAAATAAAATAATAATAATAAAAATATTAATAATTACGATCTTTTATCAATAACCTTTTTTTTTAACTCTCTAATAAAAAGATGACAAGAATAATTATAAATAAGACTATTACATTTTAATTATAAGAGAGTAGTATATCCACTAATTATAAGATGAATATTAAAGACATACTACTTTCATAAGGGAATGCATTAATTATATAACCATACTAGATACCCCTATCCCCCCCCCCTTATATTCTAATGTTGTTGTTGTTCTTTAAACATAAAAGTATCTTTCCATTAAAATATTATTTGATAAGGAGTATTAAGCTTTATTAAGTAATATACATGTATAACTATATTTTTATACTATAAATATATCCTATTTGTAGATATCTACTTTCTTTTATAGTTACAAGGATAATCCTTGTTAAATAAAAATTTTGTAGAAGTCAAAAAGAAAAATAAATAAATTAAGATACAACCAAAAATTGATAATAAAATAAATAAACACACAATATGTTATTAAATACAAACCATTTAATGGTAAATTCACCATTAGAACAATTTGAAGTAACTAATTTTATAGGAATAAATGCTCCTATTTTAGGATATTTAAATATTACATTAACTAATTTAGGATTATATTCTTTATTAGTTTTATTTTTAATAATTGGAATACATTATGCTGGTAACAATGAAGTTAAATTAGTACCAAGTAAATGGTCAATTGTTTTAGAAAGTTTATATGCTAGTATCCATTCAATGGTAAGAGAACAATTAGGGAAAGAAGTATACTTACCATTTATTTATTCAATCTTCTTTTTCATTTTAATAGCTAATTTAACTGGTAATATACCTTATTCATTTACTATTACTACTTCTATTATAGTAAGTATTGGTTTCTCTTTCACAATTTTAATAGCAGTAACTATATTAGGTTTAAGTATTCATAAATTACACTTCTTTTCATATTTTGTACCATCAGGTTGCCCTTTAGCCTTAGTTCCTTTATTGGTACTTATCGAAAGTGTATCTTATCTGGCAAGAGCGCTTTCATTAGGTATAAGACTATTCGCTAATATGTGTGCAGGACACACCTTAATGAAAATTTTATCTACTTTCCTTTATAAATTATTCTTAAGTGGACCTGTTGTAGCGGTACTTACTTTAATACCGTTTACTGTATTCTTAGCAATATGTGGTTTAGAATTAGCAGTGTCTTTAATACAAGCTTATGTATTCACATTGTTAACTATATCATATATCAAAGATGCTATAGAATTACATTAGTTTAACAATCATAGTAATGAGAAAAGTAAACTTATTAAATCCTTGGGTTGTTACAGGGTTAACTTAGGGGATGGTTCTTTTTATGTAACAATATCAAAAAGTGTTAAAAATAAAATAGGTATGAAAAGTTTCTATTAATTTCCAGATAGTAGCTTCGGAAAATAGTGCTAAAATGCAAATGTTAGAACTAGTTAAATCTTTTTTTGGTAACATTGGTAATATATCTAAACATAAATCAGACAATACTTTAAGATATACCGTTGGGTTTCAAATTGTAAAATAATCCAAACACATTTTTCAAATTACCCCCTATTAACCTATAAATTAGTTTATTACCATTTATGGTCAATTGTTTTAGATATTATGGTGAAAGGGGAACACTTATCTCCAGAAGGTTTACTAAAAATAGTTAGTATCAAAGCTCAATTTAAAAAGTTTGTATCCAAGTTATTGTTAACCAGTTTCCCTAGTTGTACAACTACAGTAATACCTAACTTTTATCCAAATCTACCCTCAATTAACATTAGTTGGCTTTGTGGTTTCATGAGTGCTGATGGACATTTTGCCTTGTATATAAGAAAACACAGTAAGCTTACTTTAGGCCCCAACTGTGAACCAATAATATCTATAAGTCAAGATGGAATAAGTTTAATTACCTTAGAGTACATTGTATCTTTTTTAGGTATAGGTAAAGTTACCAAAGATTCCCATAATAGAACAACTTATGTGTATTACCTAGCTTCTCTTAAAAACATTAACCATTTTATCAATAAGACTGAAGGAACTGAAAAAATAGGGTGCAAAGCACTAGATTTTGCAGATTTCTGTAAAGGAATTGAAATAATCAATAGGAAAGGGCATTTAACTCAAGAAGGGTAAAATTAACTTAAAACACTTTCTAGCCAGATGAACGCAAAAAGAACTAATTTTGAAAATTTTTAATTCTTATTACAATATATGTTATTAATTTAAGTCCATTTAATTATGGTTATAAATTTAGTATAAGTTTAAAATTTTTTTATAAATAAAAATTTAATATTAATTTTAATATTTTGGTTTATAATCTGACTATAAAAGTATCTTTCCATTCAAATATTATTTGATAAGGAGTATTAAGCTTTATTAAGTAATATTTATATATAACTATATTTTTATACTATAAATATATCCTATTTACAGATATCTACTTTGTTTTATAGTAATAAAGATTTTAAAAAATTAATTTTTTGTAAGGGATTAAAAAAATAAAAAATTAAAAATATAACCAAAAAATGATAAAAATAAAAAATTTCATATGTTATTTACAAATAATTTAATTAACCTTCAAGATTTTTTTAAAAGTTTTGGATTACATGCTTTTATAGATATATCCTTAGAAACTATTTGTATTGTTCTTATTAGTACAATCGTCACTGTATCCTCTATCACATTGCACCAGGGAAAATTTGGGAAAACCTTAGATATAGGAGAAAAAGTTGTTGGTATTGTTTCTGGTAGTATCTATATTATCAAATCAGCTTCTGAAGGTGGCCAAGTCAGTGGTAGTAACAGTAATCCAAATGATAATCAACCAGATGATGGTGATAAAAAAAAAATCTTAAAATAGTGGTAAAGACAGTAATAACGGTGAAAACAACAATACAGAAAATACTTCCAATGAATCAAAAAGTACAAATAAATAATCGCAAATATATTCATCATTCTTTTTCTTTACCTTTAATTTTAGGTATGTTAGATATTGATCCAACTCAACTTAATACAAATTTCTCTAATTATGCTTACGGTGTATTTTTATTAAGTTTAATCGCTTTACTTTGTTTTATTAATGTTCTTTTCTATATTACAATACATTATTTAATTCAAGTAAGAAATTATGAATTAAAGTATCCTAAGTTAAATAAGATCATTAATCTATATAAAAAAGTTAATATACTTTATATCTTTATTGAAGCTTTAATTTGTTTTGTGTGTTTAATTTTAATCGTTTTCTTTTCATTAATATGTATTTATACATTTAATTAACAAAAAATAAATTTATAAATTAAACTATTTAAATTTTTATTTAGTTATATTTCCCAATTAAAGGAATAAACTTTAACCATTTATTAAATTTGCATTCTGGTTCTTTGTTAATATTCTTATTTAGCTTTAGTACCTTTATTAGTATTAATTGAATTAACTAGTTATTTAGCTAGAGCTTTCTCTTTAGGTATAAGATTATTTGCTAATATGGTTGCATCTCATACTTTAATTAAAATATCTATCCACATTCTTATATCAAATGTTTAATGCTAGATTCATAGTAGCAATCTTAACTTTAATACCATTTACTTTATTCTTAGCTATTATGACTTTAGAATTAGCAGTATCTGTAATACAAGCTTATGTATTTACAATCTTAACATGTTCTTATATTAAAGATTCAATTAATTTACATTAATCTTAAAACTGTATTCAGTCTTTATACTTATTAGTCACTTTCTATCAAAATAATAAATAAAGTTAAAGAAGGAAAAGTTTTTAATTAAATTTATCATTATAAACTTACCCCCTTTAATTATGATTAGTGCTTATCGTAATAATAAATATTATTTTAGTACTTCTATTAATAGACTTCAATACTTACATTTATCTACTCTCCCTATATTAAAAATATTGGTTAAGTATTCATAAATTACCAATAAAACTATTAAATTCTTCATATTCTTTTTTCCATGGTTTATAGAAGGTTTAACTGAGGCAGAGGGTAATTTTGATATAGAAATAAGCCAAAATCCTAAAGTATTACCTAAATTTAGATTTAGATTAACCTTTAAATGTTTAGGTGTTGTACTTTTATGTTTAAAATTTATTTTGGTTCACCTTCTTTATTTTTAAGAAAAGATACACAAGTATTTACTTTATAAATCTCAAGTCAAGAAACAATTAAAAAAAAATAAATTATACCTTTATTTGATTTATATCCTTTAAAGGGTAGAAAATACTATGATTATCTAAGTTGGAGAGAAAGTTTTATAGACTTTCAATTAAATAAAGATTTAAATACTAGAATTGATTTAATAGAAAGAAATAAATTAAAAAATCTAAACTTAATAATCTAAAATCAGAATTTAAATTACCTACCGAACACCTTAATAATATTGTCGGCCTTTATATTTGGTTTTGTATCTGGAGACGGTTCTTTTTCAGTAGTTACTGGCCCTAACAGTTTTCACACTGGGTAAGGGTAACCAGTCTTTTTAATAAGTCGGCATATCCATAATAAACTATAATTAGAATATATTATGAGACATTTTAATGTATGAAACCTAGGAAGTAGTAAAACTACAAATGATGAAATAAATAATAGGGTAACAAAAAAATAAGGATTAGTAAAAGTTATTATACCATTCTTTGATTCTTATCCTACGCTAGGAACACATTCTATTTCTTATTTTAAATGGAAAATTATAATAGAGTATATTTTATAAAGTAAAGTAACCTATAAAGGAAAAAAAAAATATTTAATTATACTGTATTAATTCCAAATATAATATCTTACTGGCTTAATAATGATAATTATTTAATCAATAATGACTTATCAATAAATAAAGAAGGTTTAAAATTTAATAAGTTAAATAATACTCCCCCCTTTTTTTAAATAAAAATTTTAAATAAAAAAAAAGTAACTAGGAGATATGTATCATTTAACAGGTTATAATGTTTTGGTTCTATTAAAAATTATTTATTAAGTTAAAATTTATTTTATAATTTTTTTAATCTTTAAAAGAATGATCTTTTTAAGTATCTTAAATTTAATAGAGGTAATTGCCCTACCAACCATCTCTCAAAATATAAGAAGTATCTTATATGTAAGAATATCTTCTATAATATTTATTTATGCCGGAGCATTAGCATTTAATGCTTTCTATATTCAGTCAATTGGATCAGGTATAGGTATATATAGTGGATTATTCCAAGTCACAACCATCTCACAATTATTAGATCTCTTTTTTAGTATTCAACATAGTATGTGTTTCTACGTAAGTTTATTGGAGGATTCAAACCATGGTAATGATTTACTATTTATAGTCTCACCATTACTAGTGAGAAGTCCTTTCTTAAAAAGACACTTTCATAGTTCTAATGCCCTTAATAGCAAAGTACCTCAATTGTCTCACGACCCTGTCCAAGATGCTAAAGATTTTAATGAGATGCAAGCCTACTCTGAGCCAATGACTGCTTCAGAATACATAGAAACAACTTTAACTCCGTTCACTGAAGCATTCCCTCAATTGGCTAACAAATCATTAGAAATGAAAAAAGAAATCATTGGAAAAAGTTTAAATTCATTGGTAGAAAATGTAAATCAAGATAATGCAGAACTGTTTTCGCCACTCTACCCATTATTTAATAGTAAAAATAATTTTAATAGTGTAATCGATATGACTAATCCGAACTTACTATCTAATGAACTCAGATTTAAAAATACTGTCGATAGAATATTATCTGAAAACAATATTATCTCTAAAACAGGGGGTAAAGTTATTTCGTACTCCAACGGTAAAATGATTATAGATGTAAATTCAATTGAAGAGTACGTTGAAAAACTAACTAGATTCTACAAAGAAAATCCTGAGTTAGTTACTTATGGTGTGCCCGGTTTTGGAGGTTTGTTAATGTATAGAGCAGTAGTAAAACTCCACGCAAAAACTGCGTTTGACGACCCAAACAATTTTAAAGATGAGGCACTAAGATTGGCTTATTTACAAATGAGAGCAAGACAAGTTTTTTTGTTTAATACTACGGCCGCTTCATTAATAGTTATGAGTCTTATGGGAATAAGCTACGCTTTAAAAAATAATAGACATAAACCTATAAGTACTTTAATTAGTGATATGAATGATAAAGATAAATCAATCTCTATTTTTACTTTATTATCTAATAAACTAAGTTATAGAAAATATTGGAAATACGTATTATCAATAATACTCCTAATAATTATGGTGTTATTACCATATAGCCCTATAACCATTTTATCGATTTTAAACTTACAAATGTTTACTTCATTAAAAATAGTAGGTGTTCTATTCACTAATTTATTGTTAATTTACAATTTACTTGTGTTATATTACATGAATAAATATACTAGAGTTGATACCATCCATTTTAAAAAATATACTCCCGCTTTTGTAAAATCTCATTTTATTGAATTGCATAGCATGAGTAAACTTAAAGATGTTTATATTATTAAAGAAATGGTTATTAAAAATACTATTCTTTGTTTTCTATTACAAACAGTTGTTCTTATCTTGTTAATAGTGATAGGTTAATAAGTCTATTTGCCCCCTAAATTCATTCAAGTTTTTATGATAACAGCAACTAAAAATATTTCAAAATACCACCCCCTATAATTTAAACTTTTATATTTAGCTTTAGTACCTTTATTAGTATTAATTGAATTAACTAGTTATTTAGCTAGAGCCTTCTCTTTAGGTATAAGATTATTTGCTAATATGGTTGCATCTCATACTTTAATTAAAATATCTATCCACATTTTTATTATTATTGTTCAATGCTAGTTTCATTGTTGCACCTTGTTCTTTAATTCTATTAATTGTTACATTATATGGTTTAGTCATTATAGGTTTATTAAAATATCTCTAGATAAGTCCACATATATTAAATTAATATATTTACTATCCTCAGCACCTACTCTTCTAATTTCATTGTTAATAGGTACACTTAGATATTTATACACATCAGATACATTATCTTGATATGATTGCTCATCTAAGTTTACTAATGGTCCTAATTTTTCATCTCTCATTAATGCTGCTATATGTTGAAATCCACTACATGTTGCATCAAAGAATACTGGCATATGGACTTTATAAGATGGATTTTGCTCTAACTCTCTCATAATTAAACAAAATGATGCAAATTTAATTTTTTCATCATTTCTAAGATGTTCAGGTTGTGGTATAATCAATCTACCTTCTCTATTTTTATTCTTTTAAAAAAAGTAAGGGATAAAAGTATCGATGACAATATAGTAATAACATCAAACAGTAATTCAAAGGGGTTATTAAGGAAAAACTAGCAAATTTATAAAAAAGGAGGGCACAAGTCCAAAAGCCACAATTTACCGAAAGGTGATCAAGTTTCATTAGATTTATTTAATGTTGACAAAGAATGTAGGCGATCCTAAGGGAAACCTTTATATTTAAACTTCCCGAAGTAAAACATTTCATTAGGGAAAGGAAAGGAAATCAACCGAGACTCCGAAAGTAATGGCGAGTGAAATCGGACCAGCCTTTATTTAAAAAATAAATTTAACAAAAATACACACCAGAAACCAAAGAAGGTAAAATAGTCCTGTATGTTAAATCTTTTTAAAACTAATATTTAAATAAGTATTATTAAATTAAAATTTATTTAAATAATGAGTACGACGAGAGTGAACTTGTCGGAATATAGGGGAACCATCCTCTAAGGCTAAGTATTTATAAATTTAGCGATAGTGAAAAGTACCGTGAGGGAAAGTTTGAAATAGTTATGTATTTTTAGACATAAATGAAATAGTTGAATTAGTAACTCTATAAGCAGTCGAAATTTATAATTATAAATGACGGCGTACCTTTTGCATAATGGGTCAGCAAGTTAATAGGAGTAGCAAGGTTTAAAGCCTTAGTGAAAGCGACCACACTAACTAGCTAAAAGTATTCTTAATTTCATAGATATTAAGAATAGGATATCCTTCATAGTCATAAGGCTAAGAAGTTAAATATTTTCTAGGAATATAGTGATGGGTAAGTTACTTCTATTAGACCCGAAGCTGATATGTGTTTTGGGAAAACACTAAATTGGCTGAAACTACCAAACTCCGGGGACTCCCTAAAGCTTATGGTACCAAGCTATCTTCGAAAGATTATAAGTGGCCAGAATAATTACCTGGGTACGGTAACAAGTCATAAGATGAAGGAAACTGAAATGGGATATCGCGGATCTAAATCAATATTGAATAATATTGTAAAAGAGCAACGAGTAGACGGTAGTTATTGCATTAAAAAAGCCAAATCCAGACAAATGCAATTAAGGTGTACTCTAATGGGTTTCGAAAGAAATTATCAAGTCAAAATCCCTTCTAACCAATTAAATTATTTTTCTACTTTACATTCTTTAAAAAGATTAAATCCATGGTTTGTAACTGGACTTGCAGACTCAGAAGGTACATTTACTGTAATGATTGATCAAAATCAAAAACGTACACTGGGTTGGCGTGTTCAAGCTAAATTTCAAATTGGACTACATGAACGAGATTTAGCCTTATTGTTACAAGTACAGCAATTTTTTGGGGGTATTGGGTCAATAGGTCAAAGTGGAAGTATGGTATTTTATTCAGTATCTAGTGTTAAAGATTTAACAAATACTATAATACCACATTTTTTAAAATATACTTTATTAACTCAAAAAGCCGCAGATTTTTTACTGTTCAAAACCATAGTGTATCTAATAAATAATAAAGTCCATCTAACAATTGAAGGATTAAATCAAATAATTAATATAAAAGCCTCTATGAATACAGGTCTTTCTCAAATTGTAAAATCAAATTTTAATAACATTGTTCCGGTTAAGAGACCCAATGTAAATACTGACAATATCCCGGATCCTCAATGGATAACAGGGTTTGTAAATGGAGAGGGAACTTTTGATATAAAAATATATAGTTCAAAAACTAAAACCGGATATGCCGTTCAATTAAGATTTAGAATACCGCAACATGAAAGAGATACTAAATTAATAGAGTTAATAATTAAATATTTTGGTTCAGGTAAAATAGAAAAACATACTCAATTTCCATCTGTAACTTTAGTTATAGTTAAATTTTCAGATCTAATTGAAAAAGTTATACCTTTTTTTGAATTATATCCTCTTATTGGTATAAAACAAAATGATTTTTTAGATTGGTGTAATGCAGCAAAACTAATTACCGATGGATCACATCTAACAATTGAAGGATTAAATTTAATTCGAATAATTAAAGAGGGAATGAATAAAGGTAGAACCAAAAAATAATTTAATTGCATGATAAATTTGATCTCCATGAGGTGATCTTCCTAAGACCAGATTATAATGGATCGAACGGGTGAATGTAGCAAAATTCTCCGAAGAGTTTTAGGAAGCGGTGAAATGCCAATCTGACCTAGTGATAGCTGGTTTTCTACGAAACATATGTAAGTATGACATCTAAACAAAATTTATGGTGGTACAGCACTGAGTTCCCAACTATTTCTTTTTAAAAGAAAAGTTTAGGTTGCGGGGACGTCGAAAATCTTACCAATGGAAGAGAATCTCGGAATGACATAAATTGATGTTAGATATTCAGACTGCTCATGCGAAGTTGGGTAGTCAAGACGGAAACAGCCGAGAACACGAAACAAGGTCCCAAATGATTTTTAAGTGAAATGAAGGAAGTAATATATTGAATGCAGCTGTAAAGTGAGCCTAAACCATAGGACTACTGGGCTCATCACAAAAACCGAGCTATTTGCAAGGAACCCCTAAAGCTTTAAGTACTCATCTAAAGATAGTAACAATCTTAAAGATACAACAATGGGTAATTTGCAGGAAACCAAATATAATTTATATTATAAAGTAGGATCCTCAACGACTATACGCTTGGAATAATTAACTAAATATTAATTATTGTGACATAGTCTAAACAATTCTCGAAAGAAATTGAATAGGGTCGAGAAAGGAACGGCCTTCCTATAAATCATTTTTGTATCTCTTTTGGTAAAGTTAAATAGTAATTAGAAAAGCCGTTGGTTCTGCTTTTCACTAAGAGGGCTAGTACCCCAAACTTAAGTTAAAATAATGAAAAATAACTTCTACCTACAAAAATAAAAAATTAATTAAAGCAAACTACAGAAACAATGAATTTGAAGAACCAAGTTAACAATAATTTTATTATGAGTTCAGGTTATATAAGTGGATTAACTCAAACAGATGGTTCCTTTTTTTGTTCTGTCATAATCTCTCCTAAACATAGATTTGGTATTCAATTTAGACCTAAATTTACTATAACTGCAGATTTAGATTCTAAATATGTCTTAGATAGTATCCAATCATTTTTTAATTGTGGTAATGTCACCGTTAATAATAAAAATCATACTGCTGAATTTGAAGTAGTAAGAATAGAAGAACTTTATAATATTATTATTCCTCATTTTTTAAATTATCCGGTATTTTGTGCCAAATTAAATGCATTTAATTTATTTAAAGAAATAGTAATTGCTTTATTTAATAAAGACAAAAGAACGATAGAAGGAAGAGTAGAATTATTAAAGTTAGCTTTATCTATGAATATTACTACAAATAGAACAGAAGAAAGAATAGATTATCTATTTTCTTTATTAGGGGTAACAGATCCTGGAGATAAAGTTTTATTTTTAAATGATAAAACAGAATTAACTAGTCCTTTATCTAATGAACATATCTCAGGTATAATAGATGGGGACGGATCTTTTTTTATTTCTTTTCTAAAGAATGGAGAAATTAAAACTGGGTTTAATATAACTAGTGATAAAGCTTCTAAATCTTTATTAGAAAGTATTAAAAAACAATTAAAAAATATAGGTTCTATCCATGAAGGTTCTAAAAATGAATTGGTATATACAGTTAATGGTATAAATCAGATTAATGATGTTTTAATACCATTTATGGTTAATAATCCAATCTTTTCAGAAAGAGCTTTACATTATGAAAAATTTAAAACTGTTAGTTTAAAGTTAAATCACGAAAAACCTTTAACTTTAGATAGTAAGTTAAAAATAGTTGAGTTATGTTATGACATGAATAAAAAAGGAAAACATAGAAATTTAAGTAAAACACAATATATAGAAATACTTAAAAATGAACATAATATAATAAAATAGGGATTTAAATAAAATATATTTAAAATTTCCCCTTAGTTTGTTTTAATTAATAACAAAGATAGCTATAGGACATTGGGTAGTCGCTATCTTTTAATAAACGTAATGTAACAACGTAGCAGCCTTATACAATAGAATATTACACCAAAAATTTAACGGGTCTCAAAAAATCAACCGATATCGTGTTTATTTTGAATAATAAAAATTAATATTCAAGATACAGGTAGTAGAACATTCAGTATACTGATGATAAAACAGTGTTTCATTGTTTTTAGGTCACTGAAGAGAGAATGCTGACATGAGTAACGTAAAAAGAAGTTATAATACTTCTCGCCGAATACGAAAGGGTTGTAAGGAAAGGTTAAACCACCTTATGTTAATGCGGCCTCTAAGGAACAAAACCAAAGTTTTGTCTGATGAGTATGAATTAGAAAGTCCATTTTTAATACGAAAAGGGACCAGGAAAAGAATATATTCATAACTACCGTACCCTAAACCGACACAGGTTCGTAAGTAGAGTATACTAAGGCGTAGAGCTAAAAGTTGTTAAGGAACTCGGCAAGTTCTCCTCATAAGTTTGACGATAAGAGGAACCCTTTTAAAGGGTGGCACAAAATCGGAGGCCCCGACTGTTTACTAAAAACACAATTCAGAGCAATGATGAAAAATCATAGTATTCTGGATGAAATTTGCCCAATGCCATTAACATAAAAGAGGTTATGGGTAACTGTAACTAATTGAAAGTCTGGTTAATAGCGGTCTTAACTATGAGGATCCAAAGGTAGCAAAATAAATTGGCCATTAAATGTGGTCTGGTATCAATAGTGTAACGATGGTCTCACTGTCTCTACAACTTGCTCAGTGAAATTGAATTACCCGTGCAGATGCGGGTTGCCTCCAGGTGGACGGGAAACTTAAATTATATCTGGAATAAGATAAAAATGCGACTAGCTAAGTTTACTATAATAATGTTGTGTAAACCAACCAGATAACCCATTATCTGAGCTCAAACAGCATGTTTTCGGAGTAATCCTAAATCATGAAGCCTGTTTATATGTGATTATTCAATATGGGAAAATTAATTAAATTGAATATCTCATATAAGAGCTAGATACCTATGAACAATGTAATGTGAATTCACGTCAGAAGCGGTATGATAGATTGTAGAAATACGTTCCCGTGTTTTTCTTAATGGGTCTAAATATCTCATAACGTATAGTGGAGTTCTAAGGGTATCATTAAGGTATTATAGTAAAAACTAGGTAAGCCCAATAATAACCAATTTACAAGAATTAGTAATTGGAGGTTTATCTGCGAAGATAAATAACTGTTAGTGGGTATAGGAAATTCAAAAAAGCTAAAGCCTTGTTGTAATGACAAGGATAGGTTCGGTTGAACTAATCTGAAAGGATGCAGACTTTGAATTAGTGTAAAGTGATAATTGTTAAAATTTTTATTTGAAGTAATTGTTCAATGATAAAATTAAATTCATTCTAACTCCAGTTTCAATTAATCCAGAGTAGGTTAATTCTACACCAATGTATTTAGTATGCTAATAACATATTTAAATTAAAAAACTATGGATATGATGAATAGAAATTTTACTAAACCTAATCAAATTTTAATACCTTGGCAGGTAACAGGATTAACAGATGGTGAAGGATCATTTGTTTATTCTATAACTAAAACAGGTAAAGGCTTAACAGGTCAAAAAATAAGTTTAGAATTTAAAGTAACACAAAAAACACATTCAGAAGGAGTACTTTATGAACTTAAAGAATATTTTGGGTGTGGTAATGTAGTTATAGATAATAGAAAAACAGATACTAAAAAATTTCATATTAATTCTTTAAAACTTCTTTTAGAAAAAGTAATACCTCATTTTGATGAGTATCCTTGTCTTACTTCTAAAGAATTAAATTATAAAGATTGGAAAAAAATTTGTCTAATCATGAATAAAAAAGAACATCTAAGTATCTCGGGAATGGAAGAAATAAATCAAATAGTTTCACTAATGAATAAAAATAGATCTTTTGAAGATAAATATAATCACTGTAAATCTTTTTTAGGTTTATCTGGTTTAGAAGTAAAATATAATTTACCTCCTCATTGGATACAAGGATTTTTAACAGGTGAAGGTTTCTTTTATCATTATTTAAATGGAACTATTATTAATCCATCTCTTGAATTAGGACAAAATAGTCATGATGTAGCTATTTTAATAGCTCTTAAAAAATTTTTCAATGGAGGTTATCTTAAACCTAAATATAATTTTAATGATTTAGAAGAATGTAAAAATTCAAGATCTCTAAATAGATTTATTTTAAGGGATACGGAAACTATTATCCAATTTGTAGATCAATATCCTATGTTAACTAGAAAACATCTAGATTACGTAGATTGGAAAAAAGTTGTAGTCTTAAAAAATAAAGGTTTACATAAAACCGAAGAAGGATTAGCTTTAATAAATGAAATAGTATCAAAAATGAATTCTAAACGTGACTAGAATACTTAGCTTAAAATTTTAAACAATTAAAATAAACTTTATGCTTGAGCTGTATGCGATGAAAGTCGCACGTACAGTTCTTAGAGGATGTCAAAGTTGTAAAACTTGGCGGAGCCTCAACAGACCCTATGCAGCTTTACTGTAGTTAGCTATCATATTGATCTACAACAACCTTGGTTAATAGTAATTAGGGATGTCGATTGACGAAAGATGGAATACCTTCTGACTTTGGTTGGGTTAATATTTACCTTTTTAAGTCATATATCATATAATGACTCAAAATTTTCTTTTGTTTATTATATTCATATTTTGTTATATAGTGTTATATTATATCAAGCTTATAAGGGATAGGTGGCTAATTGGCAGTTTGACTGGGGCGGTCGTCTTTGATAAAGTAGCAAAGTACATCCAAAGATATTTATTTATTAGAAACAATCTTTTTTTTTTTTAAAAAGATACTAACTAAAAAATCATAGTATCTGTATAAACTATGAAGAATATAATTTATTATATTTTTATTAACTTAAGGTATAGCTAGAAAATTGAATGGAAATCAATCAACCAGTGTGAAAGGTTGTAATCGGCGTAATGGCGGAAAGCATGCCTAACTGAAAGACTTAGAAGTCGAACAGATACGTAAGTAGGGCATAGTGACCCTTCGCTATATTATGGAATAGACGGGGATCAATCGATAAAAGTTACGCTAGGGATAAATTGTTGTCCCTAATACTTATAAAAGTAAAAACACTGGGTTAATTGCAAGGACTACTTAAAACTTTTAAAATAAATTAAGTTAATTTGCAGCGAAGCTCATTTCGGCATCACTTATTTCATTATTTAAGTGTGAAGTGAGAACGTTCAACGACTAGAAAGTGAGTAATGCTAAACAATAATCTTTCCAAGAGCGCCCAGCGTCTCTATTACTTTTCTTTTCATATTACATGTTCCCAAAGGAAAAATATTTAAATTTAAAATGAATAAAAACCTATTAATAGGACTAAGTCCAAATAGCAAATTAATTAAAGAGTATAAAAAATCTTTAACTTCTTTAACCACTCTTCAATGGGAGGCTTCAATAGGTTTAATGCTAGGTGACGCTAGTCTCCAAACTCAAAATAAAGGTAAAACTTATAGAATGAAATTTGAATGGGGTGATAAATCTAAACCCTATTTAATTCATGTCTATAATTTATTTGATGAATGGGTATTATCTAATCCTCATAAAAAATCTAGATTAAGCCCCAAAGGAAATCTAGTGGTAAATTGGGGTTTTCAAACTATTAGTCATGAAGCTTTTAATCCTTTAGCTAAATTATTTCTTAATAATAGCAAAAAAGGAATATTAGATTCATTAATAATGAATTATTTAACTGAAAGAGGTTTAGCTTATTGGTTCATGGATGATGGGGGTAAATTAGATTATAATAAAAATTCTAAAATAGAAGTATTGTTTTAAATACTCAAAGTTTCACAGAACAAGAAGTTGAAATAATGTCAAAAGAATTAATGGCAAAATTTCACTTTGAATGTGAATTAAGAACAAATAAATCTAAAAAAGTTATTGTTATAAGTAATAATAGCTATCCGTTATTTTATGAATTAGTAAGTCCTCATATTATACCTGAAATGATATATAAGCTTCCACAATTATAGGAAAGGAAGAAAGAAAAGACTAAAGAGATGATGACATAGTCTGAACCATTCTGTGAAGAATGGATGTAAAGAATAAAAAATCTTTACGCTAACATATTTTGAACAGGCTGATAGCTGGTGAGAGTACACATTGTCCCGGCTGTTTGGCACCTTAAATACATTGGGGAGTATAAATAGAAATAATTATATAGTAATTGGCTATATGCTGAAACACCCTAAAGCTTTAAGTACTCATTTATTTTTAATAATAAATTGTAATAATCTTAATGATTGGGCAATCAGCAGGGAAGTTACTTATTTAGGTTATAGCAACTGTAAAATCTGTAACCCCTCAACGACTACACGCCAACATCCAGTAGCTACATAAAGGTATTCTTATGCAGGATGAAGATATAGTCTAATCTTAATTGAAAAATTAAGCTCTCAATCCTATTAATAATAAAGGTAAGAGGGGGTATCTATTTATATATTTAGATACTAATATTGCGATGTCGACTCAACCTATCCTCCGGGGGTAGAAGCTTGGAAGGGTTCGGCTGTTCGCCGATTAAAAGGTTACGCGAGTTGGGTTTAATAGTTAACAAGTAATAAGCACGTAGTATAAATAATTATGTTAATAACACAGCGTATATATAACATATTAAAAGAGTATGTAATAAATTAATTACATATGTTAGACACTATCAAAATAAAAATTCCAAATTATATGGAAAACAGTAATACTTTACCAAAATATCTTCATGATGTTTTAATTGGATTAATGTTGGGGGACGGTTATTTATATAAAACTTCTCAGACAAGTAATAGTAGATTTGAAATGAGTTTTGGAACAGATAGAGTAAGTTTTGCTGAATGGGTCGGTAATCTATTTAAAGATTATTCTAGTACTGGAATTATAAAAGTTTATTATAAAAAGGGAACACCTTTCTCTAAATTTAATTATAGATTCAAAACTAAAACATTACCTATTTTTAATTTTTACCATGATCTTTTTTATATAAAAAATGAAGTCACTTTGAAATATAAAAAACTAGTTCCTTCTAATATTAATTCTTTAATGAATCCAGTTGTTTTAGCTTATTTGATAATGTCTGATGGTAATTTCGATAAATCTAGAAATAGAATCAGAATTTATACCAATAGTTATTCAAAAGTAGAAGTAGAAAGATTAGCTAAATCTATTCAATCTAATTTAGATATTTATGTTGGTGTAATGCATGATAGAAAGGACCAATGGATTTTAACAATAGGTGCACTACAATTAGATAAATTAAGAGATATCGTAAAATCTCATTTTGAACCTAGCATGTTATATAGAATCGGAATTTAACTTAATGATTTATACTACATTATTATATTATAATAAGCCCCCTTATACCAACGTTGGTTTTAAGGAAAACCGGATAAATTGCAAGGAAAACTTTAATTTTAAAGTCAATTTGCAGCCAAAGCTTGATAAAGTGAACCATATTATATATATTTGGATTATCAAGAAGGTTCAACGACTAACAGGTGAGTATCACTAACAATAAGCCTGACACGAAGATCCGGCGTTAATAAAATAAATTAACGATGACATAGTCTGAACAGTGGCGTGAGTTACTGAGATAGAGTTTAAATTACTCTATGATAACAAAATTGTTAATACGACGTGAGTCAGTATGGTCCCTATCTTCTGGAGGGATAAATAGTAAAAAGGGGCAGACCTTCTAGTACGAAAGGATCAATAGGCTGTGTTTCTCTAGTGTACCAATTGTAATTCTCTATTTTTTAAATTTTAAAAAGATTAAAGAAAGATTAAAGCATAGTTGGGTAGCCACAAACATGATAGATAAGCGCTGAATGAATATTAAGCAGGAAGCTATCCCCTAGATACTATCTTATTGATTTTCTATTTAATTAAATTATTAATTATCTATTAAATCAATGTGAATAAGAAATAGAACATTTCTAAATAGGATGCAAATGTAAGTCTTGTAAAACATTAAGTTTAGCATTACTAATTTATTATAAAGACTGGATGTTAATAATTGTCAAATCAAATCAAATCAAAGGGTAAGAAAAAGAGACTCCTAGAAGAAATTGTTCTCTAGCTACCGTTCTTTTCTCTTAATATGTTTATTAGTTAACAGATCAGTTTTCCGTACCTTTAAATAAATAGTATTAGGTATTTAAAAATCATATCGGAGTATGATATGAAGATTTAACTTCATCCTTCAATTTTAATAGTATTATTTATAGGTTGTTGCATTTTCACCTAAAACGTTTCTATGTAAATTAACATTAACTATTCTTGGTTAGGTTCCTCTATTAAAATTTTTTAAATATTTTTAAATTTTAGATTATTTCACATTTTTAACCTTAGTGTTTTTATACTAAAAAGTATTAATTAATTAGTTAAAAAAATTTATTTTTTTTTTATAAAGAGTTATGTTAACAGTTGGTTTCTGTAGTAAATTTATTTTTATAGTAAGGTTCGATTCCTTCCCAACTCTAGTTAAAAATAAAAATTCTCTTAGTTTAATGGCAGAACATCATTCTTCTAAAATGTCAATTTTGGTTCGATTCCAAAAGAGAATGAAGATAAATTCATCAAAAAAACTAAATCGTTACAGTGTAAAAAAAATAAAACTCAATTTAAAAAAAGTAATAATTGGAACAATAATATCAAAAATAAAGTAATAACTTTGATTAGTAAGAGCCAACAAGAATATATAAAATATTTTTACTGGACACATTCGTATCATTTTAAATAAAATATTCTTCTTTTTCCAAAAAAAGTAAAATACTAAAATGATCATTTAAAATAATAAAAAAAACAATTAAAAAAAAGCTTATAATTTGTTACAGTGTAATTAAAAAAATAAAAACCTTATTTTTTATAAAATTAGAATATTACCTCTTACAGGGTAATGTACTAAAATGGTAAAATTATAAAAAGGTTGTGTAAGTATCTTAATTTTAAAAAGATAAAATATGCTTACTAAAAAAAAGAATTTAATAATATTTAAATAAAAATCTAATAAGATTTTAAATCATCCTTAATATTTAACGTAATAATGTATATATCTGTTATATATCTATTCAAAAGAATAAAATATTTTCATGAAACAAATTTTTATTAATTTCAATTTTTCTATATTTGATTTAAATTTAACAATCTTAGATTTAGTTTTTTTAACTATGGTCATTTCAATGACTTTAGTCATTTTTCATATGAGTGGAATGGGTAGAAAAATCGGTGAAATAGGTAAAAATGTAGTAACTGGTCTCAAATTTAAATATAGGAGAAAGAGTCTTAGGGGGTAAAGATGAGTCTAAATCTGAAACTAGTAATAACAACTCTAATGAGCCTAGTAATCAAAGTTCTACCAACTCTAGTGGTAACAATCGTGAAGGTACTAAAAACAGTTAAGTTTTTTTTTCCAATACAAAAATTCATTTCAACAACAGTACAGTTTTTTTTTTTACTTAGTTTATTAAGTCACTTAGGGAAAGATATTTCCCAAGAAGTAGAACCCTTATTTAATTTTACTACTAGAATACTACTATTAACTATAGGAGCTTTTGTAGGTTTTATTCGAATTGTTTTATATATTCTAAGTGTTCATTATATAGAAAAATATAATCTATATGAGAAATATTCTCATTAAAAATATCTTAGAACTCTAAATTTGTTTCTTCATTCATTAAGAATAATTTAATTGGTTTATAATAAAATAAGTCAACTAGATAAGAATGAGAGAAATATAATAGTCAAAAATTTTGTTAAAACAATGTTATTTTTAATAACTATTTTCATAATATTATTAGATGTAATTAAAATTTTTAATTTTATGTAGCTCCCCTATAAAATACAACTTTTTAAAATAAAACTAATAACTATTATTGATAAATGAGAAAAGATACAGATATTGTAGCCTAGAAAATTTTAAATAAAAATAGTCAAATATTAAGATTAAAACTTCTATAAGTTATATATTTTTAATTAAGAGACAATTGCTTAGATTATTACTATTTAAATAAAATTTTAACTTTGGAATCGTAACTCTAGAAAATAACTTACTACTTAAATTAAATCTAGCCAAAAATTACTATAAATCAATAAAATTTATAAAGCAGTTTTATATAAATAAAAGAACTAGTATTGATAAATAAATCAATATTAAATCAAGCAATCATATAAATTCAAAATATAAAAATAAATATAAACATTATATGAATTATCATTCAATAATTAATATTTATTTTGCCTCTTCTATGAAGTCATTATTGACAAATCATTAAAATGCTAACAGACAAAATCTATTTTATTAAATATAAAAAAGTTTAATAAAAATCAAATATATATGTTATTAAACATAAATAGAAATTTATTTCAAAGTTTTCCATTCCATTTAGTAACTATCTCTCCATGGCCTATATTAGTTAGTTTTTCGTTATTAAATTTAACAATAGGAGCAGTATTATCAATGCACGGATATGGTGATATTACATTTATCGTAGGTTTAGCTTCAACAGGTTTAGGGATGTTATTATGGTTTAGAGATATCATTTTAGAAGCAACTTATTTAGGTTGTCACACTACTCAAGTACAAAAAGGATTAACAATAGGAGTTATTTTATTTATTGTTAGTGAAGTATTTGCATTCTTATCTGTATTCTGGGCATTCTTCCATTCAAGTTTAAGTCCAAGTGTAGAAATTGGAGGAGTATGGCCACCACAAGGGATCGAAGCATTATCAGCATTTGGAATACCGTTATTAAATACCTTCTTATTATTAAGTAGTGGATCAACTATAACATATGGGCACCATGCTTTAATTAAAGGAGACAGAAAAAAAGCTATAATAGGAGGATTATTAACTATAATCTTAGCTATTGTTTTCACTGCTTTACAATATGTTGAATATTTTAATGCTACATTTACTATTACAGATTCAGTATTTGGTACAACATTCTATGCTTCAACAGGTTTACATGGGTTAATAACATTAGCTCCTACCAAAATAAATAATAAAAATTCTGTATATATTAGAAAAGTTCACACCAATATAAAAAAAATAGATACTCCATTTTTAGAGTGGCTTACAGGTTTTGTAGATGCTGAAGGTAATTTTAATATTAGTTTGCGAAACTACAAAAGTCAAGACAATAAATACAATAGTTTAATCCTTACTTTTCAAATAGGTCTTCATATAGACGATTTAGAAGTTTTAAAGTTTATACAAAAAAAATTAGGATGCGGAAAAATAACTATTTCGAAAAACAGATGTAATTTTTTTGTCAATGATCAAGCTTCATTAATTAATATAATAGTCCCAGTTTTTAATTTAGTACCATTAAAAAGTTCTAAGTATTTTCAGTTTTTAATATTTGAAAAAGCAGTAACTTTAATTAAAAACAAAGGTCATCTTACCGACAGAGGAAGAAATGAAATTATAAAATTTTATCAAGAAATAAAAAATCCTTCCATCTATTTAGAGGCAAGCCCAGCCCTATCACACTTAAATAAATATTGGTTAGGTGGTTTCGTTGATGGTGATGCCTCATTCTCAGCACGACTTAATAGACCTGTATTTAAATTTGAAAATCATGTAAAAGAATTACCCTTATTTAGGGCCATAGTGGACTATTTTCAATTTGGTAATACACGAACAACTGGAAATAATTCTACCCAAATGGTCATATTAGAATTTAATAATATCCATTTTTTAAAAAATGTCATTGTTCCGCTTTTTACTAAAACTAAATTATTAAACAGTAAAAAATTAAAAGATTTTAATGATTTTTGTGTTTTAGTTAATATTTATTATTATGGTTATCATACAATAGCGGAAGGTGAATCTTTAGCTAGAGAAATAATAAGTAATTGGAATAATTTTAGATTATCAACTTATAATACTCCATTTACAGATTTTAATAAAAAGTATCAAATACTATCTAATTTTCCTTCACCATATATAATTAAAGATGGTGGATTAAGATTTTATAGAAATACTTTAAATTTAGTTTCTGATAAAATAAGAGTAACGGCTATTGATCATTTAAATAATGAATTAGTTTTTTCAAGTATTAGTGAATGTAGTAGAATATTACAGATAGATAGGTATAATATAAAAAAATATTTACTTAACGGTCAGATTTACAAAAATTATAGATTTAAATTTACCAATTTTATTTATTTTGACAGAAAAGAGGGTTAATTGCATAGAAATCCTAAAATTTAGGACAATTTGCAGCCAAGCTTATATTAAACATAATTATTCTAAAAAAAAATACACATATTTTAATATACTTTTCTTTGTTTTTAAGAATAATCATATTTTGTTTTTATAAATTTAGAAAATAGAATATGCAAATAAAGATTAATATTTGAAGGTTCAACGACTAGAAAGTGAGTATTTATGCTAACAATAATCTTTCCACGAACACCCTCCAATAGATTTATCTATTGATGAAATAGTCTGAACAACAGCGTAAGTTGTTGAAATAATATTAAATGTATTATGATAACAAATTTGTACATGTAATAATTGGAACAATCTTTATAACAGTAGGTTTCTTTAGAATAATAAATTATCATTTAACTAATAGTCACCATATTGGATATGAAGCAAGTATCTTATACTGGCACTTTGTAGATGTCGTGTGGTTATTCTTATTCATAGCAGTATATTACTGGGGAGGTAACTAATACCTATCCTTAAAAATCAAAATAAAAATAAAGAATATTATATATATTTGTATCATATTATTCTATGTATATTTAGAAATAATAAATATAATAATATATAATTATATTTTATAAATAAATCAAAGGTCTAAAAAGAAAAATTTGAAAACCTTATTTATAAAATAATAAAACATAAAATGGAGTAGTCTCCATTTTCTTATCATATTACAAGTACCCAAAGGATAAGCTAAATATTTAAACTTATGAATTTATCATTATTTTTATTTTTAATTGGTGTTTTAGGATTTATCCTAAATAGAAAAAACATTATATTAATGATAATAGCAATAGAAATAATGCTATTAGCTGTCACCTTATTAGTGTTAATAAGTTCATTTAGTTTTGACGATGCTATCGGACAAAATTTTAGTATTTTTATTATATCAATAGCAGGAGCAGAATCAGTAATAGGTTTAAGTATTTTAGTTGCTTTTTATAGATTGAGAGGAAATATCTCTTTAAGAACATAATGTATTTATCAATATTAATTTTTCCTTTATTAGGAAGTTTTGTTTCAGGTTTATTAGGTAGAAAAATAGGTGTGACTGGTGCTCATATCATCACATGTTCTTGCTTAATAATATCTTCAATTTTAGCTACTTTAGCATTTTATGAAGTAGGATTATGTGGTTCTCCTGTATCAGTTAATTTAAGTACATGGTTAGAATCAGAAATTTTAAGTGTACAATGGGAATTCTTATTTGATCAGTTAACTGTTTCAATGTTTATTCCTGTACTTTATATTTCATCTTTAATTCATATTTTTTCAACTAATTATATGGCAGAAGATCCTGCTAAGTGTATTGGGAAAACACATAAGTGGGTAAAACTATCAAACTCCGGGGACACCCTAAAGCTTATGATACCAAGCTATCTTCGAAAGATTATAAGTGGCCAGAATAATTACCTGGGTATGGTAACAAGTCATAAGATGACGGAAACTGAAATGGGTTATCGCGGATCTAAATCAGAATTTATTATACAAAACCCACAGCCAAAGTATATAAACTCTGTAAAAGAGCAACGAGTAGACGGTAGTTATTTTGGAAAATCTCCAAAGTTAAGGTATACTCTAATGGGTTTCGAAAGAAATTATCAAATCAAAATCCTTTCTAAACAATTAAATATTAAAAATTTTTCTACTGTTATCTCTTCATTACCTGTTAATGCTTGGTTTATAACTGGTCTTCTTGACTAGGTTCATTTTCAGTAATAATAGATAAAAATAAATCTCGAAAATTAGGTTGGCGGGAACAAACAAAATTTCAATTGGGTATGCATTTGCGGGACTTATCTTTAATACAACAAGTCCAAACATTTTTTGGAGGTATAGGATCAATACATATAAATAAAACTTTGAACAAAGTAAATTATTCAGTTGATTCTATAAAAGATTTAACAAAGTTAATTGCTCATTTTGAAAAATATCCTTTATTAACTCAAAAGGCCGCAGATTTTATTTTGTTTAAAGAAGTAATTGAACTAATGAAGAATAAATCTCATCTTACAATTGATGGCTTAAATAAAATAATAAATATTAAGGCATCAATTAATTTAGGTTTATCTTATTTCCTAAAATCTGAGTTTTTAAACTTTTCTCCGGTTAAAAGACCAGTTATTAACACTGAAAACATTCCTGATAATAATTGGGTTGCAGGATTTGTAAGCGGTGAAGGAAATTTTGATGTTAGAATTACCCAACAATTATCTAATAAAATAGGAACTCGAGTACAATTAAGATTTAGAATAAGTCAACATGAAAGAGATTTCAAATTAATGGAGTTATTAGTTAAACATTTAGGTTCAGGAACAATATATAAATATCCTGGAAAGGATGCAATAGTTTTAACAATAGTTAAATTTTCGGATATAACTAATATAATAATTCCTTTATTTGAAAAAAATCCAATTCTAGGACTAAAACTATTAGATTATCTTGATTGGTGTAAAATTGCTCAATTAATTATTGGGGGATCTCATCTAACAATAGAAGGATTAAATTTAATTCGGGAAATTAAAAGTGGGATAAACACAGGTAGAAAATATTAGTTGTATTTAATTGCATGATAAATTTGATTGCCATGCACAATCAAAGATTCTTTTCTTATTTATCATTATTCACATTCTTTATGTTAGTTTTAGTATCTGGAGCTAACTATTTTGTAATGTTTGTAGGTTGGGAAGGTAAATTAAATTGCCTTAAATGGTATTATCTTAATAATCTATATTGGTGTCCTAGCGAATTTAATTTTGTTTTATTTTCATTACCTTTGCAAATATCTAAGCAAATAAATCTTGCCACAAGAATCACTTCCTTAGAAAGAATAGGACCTCATAATATAGATATAATCTCCATTATAATAGGTTCTTTATTAGGTGATGGTCATTTAGAAAAAAGAAATAGAGGAATAGGGACTAGAATTAAATTTGAACAATCAAATAAAAATGTAGAATATTTAATGTGGTTTCATTCTTATTTATCAACTAGAGGTTATTGTAATATTAATAAACCTGATCTAAAAAAAAGAATTAGAAAAAATGGAGAAATTTATTTTCATTATAGTATAAATTCTTATACTTTTTCTAGTTTTAATTGGATTCATGAAATGTTTTATATGTGTTCAGAAGGTAAAAATGTTAAAATAATACCTCATAATATAGAACAATATTTAAGTCCACTCGCTTTAGCTATATGGTTTATGGACGATGGAAGTAAATTAAAAAAAGGAGCAAAAATAGCTACTAATTGTTTTACATATGAAGAACTTTCACAATTATGTGAAATTTTAAAAAACAAATTCAATCTTACAGTTACAATACACTCAGGAGGAAAAAATAAAGGATATACTTTATATATCTCTAGTCAATCTATGCCTACTTTTTCTAACATTGTTAAACCTAAGATGTTACCTACTTTATATTATAAATTAGGAGACTATTAATTTAATACCATAGTAAAATTTGTAAATCTTTAGAAAATTGAAATGAAGAATAAAGATTCATTCATGTTTAATGAAATATAAATATGAATAACAAATTTTGCGACATTCTTGAAAACGATCAAAAATTAATAAGCTTTTTTATAGATCGTCGGTTTCATTTCAAATCGCTATCGACTAGTTCAATAATGGGTGCCTGAAATGGTGCTTAATGCATAGTCAGAATTTTCGTCATTGTCTCTACTTCATTTGACAACGGTGCCAAGGCATGAAGTAAAACCTGAATGGTATTCAATGTACAGGGAATAAAGAAAAAAGCTTTCTATCAGTGTCATAAATAGGCCTATAGATAAATTATAAATTTAAATTTCTTTATTTTAAGATTTGATTGGAGTAGTTTCTTATTTATTAATTAACTTCTGGTTTACTAGAATACAAGCCAATAAAGCAGCAATATTAGCCTTAACTATGAATAGAGTAGGTGCTTTGAGAGGTTGGATCTCTCTTTTGTGCCTATAAATTATCAAACTCCGGGGACACCCTAAAGCTTATGATACCAAGCTATCTTCGAAAGATTATAAGTGGCCAGAATAATTACCTGGGTATGGTAACAAGTCATAAGATGACGGAAACTGAAATGGGTTATCGCGGATCTAAATCAGAATTTATTATACAAAACCCACAGCCAAAGTATATAAACTCTGTAAAAGAGCAACGAGTAGACGGTAGTTATTTTGGAAAATCTCCAAAGTTAAGGTATACTCTAATGGGTTTCGAAAGAAATTATCAAATCAAAATCCTTTCTAAACAATTAAATATTAAAAATTATTCTACTTTAAGTAAAACCAATTTAGATAGTAAACTAAATCCATGGTTTGTAACTGGATTTACAGATGCTGAAGGATGTATCAGTGTATCTATCTATATAGATAAATGTATCAAAGGAAGACTAGGTTGGGCCGTAAAACCGAGCTTTCAAATCTCTTTAAATTCTAGGGATATTAAATTATTATTACAATTGCAAGAATTTTTTGCCTGCGGAAACATTGTAAGCAAAAATAATCGAAGCGAAGGAAGCTGTTGGGCCGAGTAAATTCACTTCATTATTTAACACATATTATAATACCACACTTTGTAAAATACCCTTTACTATCTCAAAAAGCAGCTGATTTTTATTTGTTTAAACAAATTGTAAGCCTAATTAATACTAAGGTTCACTTGACTGAAGTAGGATAACAGCAAATTATTAATATTAGAGCTTCAATGAACTTAGGTTTATCTAGTTTGCAAAAATCTAAATTTATTAATTATCTACCTGTACCTCGGCCAATTATTAATTATACTGAAATACCAAATTTGTATTGGGTTGCAGGGTTTGCAAGCGGTGAAGGTTGCTTTTTAGTTAGTATTTCAAAAACTATAAAAAATAAAAAGGGTCAAATAATTCAATTAACATTTAAAATATCGCTACATCGTAGAGACAAAAAATTATTAGAAATGATTGTTAAATATGTTAAATGTGGATCCGTTTATTCTCACAGTGAAAATGCTTTAGTTTTTAAAGTTGGCAAATTTGTAGACATAAATAATTTTATTATTCCTATTTTTAAAGCTCATCCAATTCTAGGACTCAAACAATTTGATTATCAAGATTTTTGTGAAATAGCTACTTTAATAGGTGAAGGTAAACATCTCTTTAGCACCCCTGAATTTCAAAAATCAAATTAATCAAAGATAGAATTAACACAAAAAGAGAATATCCTAAAATTTAATTGCATGATAAATTTGATTGCCATGGATATGGGATTAAGTATAGGATTCTTTGCATTAGTAGCATTATTAGGATCATTAAATTATTCAACATTATTTAGTTTAGCTCCATTTATGAATAGTACAGCTATTGATATTATCGGTATTTTATTATTAAGTGGTGCTATGGCTAAATCAGCACAAATACCTCTACATAGTTGGTTACCTGGCTCAATGGAGGGTTTTAAAGGCGTTAAACATTATATTTTAATTTTTATTTATTTTTATATTACATTTTGTCTTATTTATTCTGATTATTCATATCATATGGCACCATGTGCCTCTATTTTACCTATTATTCATTCTATCCCTACATCTACATTACATACCATTGCTGGTAATATGTTAGGTGATGGTTCTATTAGTCTTTCTAAAAAGAATAAAGGTGAAGGTAAATATGCCATGACAATGGATGTTTATTCCTTAAATTATTTACATCATTTGAATGAGAAAATTTATAGTCAATTTACTAAAACAAAATTTTATGCTTATCCGAATATTTTACTTCCTCAACATATAGGTAAAGAAATCACTCAGTATCATTATAGTACTAAGACACATCCTTTATTTACAGCTTTACACAGTTTGTGGAATAAATGGAATGTTGAGAAAAACAAGTTCATAAAAATTGTTCCTTTAAACATATCTGAAATGTTTTCAGAAATATCTTTAGCTTATTGGATAATGGATGATGGTTATTTTGATTCATATGGTAGAACTAAGACAGTTCTTCTGTGTACAGAGTCATTTTCTAAGGAAGAATGTATAATTCTTCAATCTTTGCTAGAAAAGTTAAATGTTAAATCAACTTTGAAAGTAAGAGATAAAATTAACGATAGATATAGAATTAGAATATCTAAAACTAGTATGGATAGAGTAATTTCCTTGGTAAAACCGTATATGCATAAAGATTTTTTATATAAATTAGGAAAATAATTGTAATGTATAGGGCCCTCCTTAAACTTCCCTATATGCTGGAACCTCCTAAAGCTTTAAGTACTCCACTCAAATAGTAACAATCTTAAAGATAATACAATGGACAATCAGCAGGAAACCAAAAGATTAGAGTCCGTCAATCTTATTAGGATCCTCAGAGACTATACGGGAAGCTTCATATTTTAAATGTTAAGATGATATAGTCCGATCAGTAAAGAAATATGCTGTTAACATAAAAGCCTACACCGGTATCCGCATTAATTCACGCTGCTACACTAGTAACCGCAGGATTATATTTATTAGTGAGAAGTTCACCAATATTAGAATATAGTTCCACAGCATTATTAGTCATAACATTAGTAGGAGCAACTACAGCTTTCTTTGCAGCAACATGTGGTTTAGTGCAAAATGATTTAAAAAGAATAATTGCTTTCAGTACTATAAGTCAATTAGGTTATATGGTAATGGCTGTAGGTCAAATCTAAGGCTTACTTTAAATCTTTCTATATGCTGGAACCTCCTAAAGCTTTAAGTACTCCACTCAAATAGTAATAAATTTAAAGATAATACAATGGACAATCAGCAGGAAACCAAATAATACTTATTTTAAGTGTTAAAGTAGGATCCTCAGAGACTATACGAAAGAAGTAAATAAATTAATTTCATTTATTTATTAAGATATAGTCCAATCAATCATGAAAGTGATTGCTAATAAGTTTAGTATAGGGTTGCCTATATTAATTATATTTTTATACAGTAATTACTTTGAGTCTATTTTTAAAAATGGAATATTTGTACCTGATCTTATTTTTAATATTTGTGTACCTATATGACAACCAAAAAAAAAGAACAAGAGGTTATATGCCAAAAGAAGAGAAAATTAGAGTATCTAATAGTATACCAGATTGGTTTAAGCAAGTTGTTTGTGGTATAATGTTATCAGATGGTTCAATTAGAATGCACGGTAAACAAGCACTACTAAGTATACAACAAACACATCAAGAATTAACCCAGGAAATTTGAAAAATGTGTTTTCAATTAAATTTAGTGTTAAGTGGTATTCATATTATTAACAGACAAAATAAAAAAATAGTTTATTCTTTTCAAACTCTTTCTTTACCTTTTTTCACTTCTTTATATAATGATTGGTATAAATCAATAGATAATAAGAATATTAAGGTGTTACCCTTAAATTTAGATTCTTTATTTACTCCATTAGCTTGAGCATTTTAATAATGGGTGATGGAAGCTGGGATAAAAGTGGATCAAGAATAATTCTTCATCTTAATAATTTTACTTTAATTGAAGTTAATAGAATTCAATCTATTTTACTTTCTAAATTTGATATTTCTTCTTATTTAGTTAAAACACCTCATTCTGATAAAGAAAGAGGTTATGTTTTAAAAATACCAGCAAGAGATGTAGGTAAAGTAAGAGCGCTTGTTTCTGATCATATTTATCCAACTTTAAAATATAAAATAGGTTTATAATATTTGCTGTTTAAAATTTATAATTAATCTGCCAACTATGTCTATATAATTTTTTTTTCTATAGAAAGGTGTGTTAGGATTTAAAAGATATAATGCAACCCCTCCTTGCCTCTTCTCATAATATAGTTGATTTATGAGAGTGATAGCAGGGCTAATCTTATTTTTTTTGCTTAGTCAATACAATGTTGCTTTAATGCATGTAGTTAACCATGCTTTCTTTAAAGCATTATTATTCTTAGGGGCAGGTGCCGTAATACATAGTTTCTCTGATCAACAAGATGTAAGAAGATTAGGTGGTTTAATTAAATTCTTACCATTTACCTATACAGCTATGTTAGTAGGTACTTTATCTTTATTAGCTACTCCTTGGTTAACAGGATTCTATAGTAAAGATTTAATAATTGAATTAGCTTTTGCACAATATAGTTTTGAAGGTACATTTGCCTTTATTTTAGGTAGTTTAACAGCAGGTTTAACAGCTTTCTATTCATTTAGATTAATTTCATTAGTATTCTTAACAAAACCTAATGGACCTAAAATATCTTATTTACATTCACATGAAGCTACTTTAGCTGTGATTATACCTTTATTTGTATTAGCTTTATTTAGTATCTTCTTTGGTTTTGTTTTCTCTGATTTATTTGTAGGTATAGGTACTGATTTCTTTGGTAATTCTATTTTTATTCATCCAAATCATATTACTATGGTAGAAGCAGAATTCTCTATGGATAGAATAGTTAAATTATTACCAACTATTTTATCTTTATTAGGTGCTGTATTAGCCGTTTATCTTTATCACTTTACACCTAATTTATTTTTTATGGAAAGTCCTATAACTAGAAAAATTTATACTTTTTTAAATGGTAAATATTTATTTGATGTTATATATAACCATTACTTTATTGGTAGAGGATTACAATTAGGTTACTTTATAAGTAAAGTATTAGATAGAGGAGTAATTGAATTTGTTGGTCCTTATGGTTTAAGTAATACTTTAAGTCAAACTGGTATTAATATCGGGAAATTAGATACTGGAGTAATAACAACATATTCATTATATATAACTATTGGTTTATTATCATTAGTATTCTTAGTATTCTCACCTATTTTATTAGATAATACTATCTTAAATGAAAATAGATTATTTATCATTTATTTAGCTACTTTATTATTTGCTCTTTATCCTAATCAAAAATAAATAGTAAGCTATTTCCCCCTCCCTCTTTATCTTAAATATTATATTTATTCTTAAGGTTTATAGTTAAAAGTATCTATTCTTTAGATTTAAATTATCAGAAATGAGGAGGAAGAATCTATACTAGAACTCATTATAAGATATACTGGTTTATAATCTACTACTTCTTTATCATAAAATCTTATTAAAAGTTTACCATTTTCTAATGAATCAATATTTTCTATTTTGTAGTTTAAGGCCTGTATGCTCATGTATATTATGTATTAATAATGAGGGGGTATCTTTATTTAGACAGAACCTATTAGGAAGAAGAATGCTATTCCTTAAACAAATCATTCATCAGGTTAAAGTTTGGATAAAACTTATAAGTTATAACTCTAATAATAAATGGTGTACCATACAGCATTTAAGCTAATAAAGTTTATACTTTAAAAATTTTCTTCCTTAATGATAGATAATTAAAAATCTATTCTACTAAATTTATTCTTAGTATAAATAATAAATTTTTTCCATGTTTAAATATTATACAACTTATATAATTTGTCGTGCAAAAGGTGATGCAGCTAAATTGGGTGGAGTAATCAAATTCCTAAGTTTAGTATCTCTTCACTTATACAGAACTTACCAAATAAGTGTAGCTCAAGCAGAAAGAGACGAATTGAAAGAAAAATTAGAAAAATCGTTTTTTATTTGTTTATATGGAGCACTTTAATTAAAAGAATCTGTCTAAAACTCTCTTAAGCTTCTTGCTCTTTCTAAATAATTTATTTAGGATTCAAGTCTACCTTGAGTATCATCAAAAAAATCTTATTCTTTATAAGCTATTGTATCTATTGCTATTCCATTATCATAAATCATTTTTCTTTTGTTTTCTGTAATCATTCATTTATATACTTGAGATTTTATTGTTATTGTTGAAGTTGCTAAATCTTTAAACCATTTGTCATGTGTTAAATCTAAAGAGATATTATTTTTGTTTAATAAGGATTTAAAATCATTGAAGTTAATTTCTTTTGCATTTTTATAACCTTTAATTTTAGTAACTATTTTATCATCTGTTGTAATACCCATATATAATTTAGGACACTACATTACAACTTCTTTGAAAATATATTCTAATTTAAATTTACCTAATTCATTTCCTAATAATTAATTTGGCAAATCGCCGTCAATAAACCCTGAATCCGTATCTGAATAATATAATTTAAAATCAAATTTATTTTTTTTTTAAAATGTTAGTCATGGCAACTCTAGAAAGTGCAGTAACAGCAGAAGCTATAGCTACACACACTTTATGATCAGCTTCTTTATTTTTCCCTATGTCTATATAATTTACAAAAAATCCATAATCTCCTAGATCTAAAAAATCTTCAATATCATTATTACTATCTTCTGTTAATTTAAAGAAATCTTCTTTATTTAAAAATTTTTGAATGTTATTTATTAATCTCATCCCAAATCTACCATATAAACTATTCATAATTAATTTACATACTAGATTCATAGGATCTGTTTTAGAGTATTTTTGTCTTAATTTAAATAAATCATCAACAAAATCTTTAAATATATAATCATTTTTAAAATAATAACCATTTTTAATGTTAATTTCATAATCTTCTAAAGAATTATAATATTCACAGCAATGGATTTTCATTTCAAAAGTTCCGTTTAATGATACAGTTCTAAGTGATCCATTGATTTTATGATGAATTTGTAAATAAGGTATTTTTAAATCTTTTTTTGTTTTAACAATAGAATCAGCAATCCAATAAGTATTTTCTTTATCTAAGATTGTAATATCACCTTCAAAAATATGAATAGGCCCTACAGGAAATTTATTTAATGTCATTTGTGATGGATAAAGTGCGGTTCCATCGTAAACTCTAATATTTTTACCATAAGGAATATACATATCTGTAGAACCACCTGTATAAGAATCTTTAATCCAAGTAAAAACTTTACCTGATGTTATTGGTATACAATTTTCTTTTAAATAACTTTTTCTGAAAATAGCATAAGCTAAACTAGATATTGTTGGAAAGTTTTCAATATTTAATTCCCAATGTTTATAAACTAATTTTCTAAATTTAATTAAAATTTGATGTAAAACAACAGAGTCATTTTCACAATATTTTGTAATTAAATTTTTCCATTCATTAAAATCTTTGACTAGTAAAATATCTTTAGAATAATGAGAATAATCATTTTGAGCATATTTTTCTTCATTAGGATTTAAATTTGAAGAGATTAAAACAGGTTCAATTAATTTTTTATTACATTTAAATGTCTCACTTAAATTTTTTAATGAAGCATTTAAGATTAAATAAGAATCTCTAAAGATTAATGAAACACCTTTATTATTTTTAATTTCAATAGAGATAACATTCCAATCTTTAAAAATAGGTTTAACTTTATACCCATCAAACAACCATAATTTAGCTAAATATTTAAAAAGAAATATTAAATCAAATTTACTTAAATTATGGGCATAAACAGTATAACCTCTATATTTTCTTCTTAAAATATCATTAAATAATTCTTCTGGAGATTCTGTGAAATAAGATTTTTTAATTTTACCATCATACATAGAATAACAATAAGGAGTTAATATACCTAAACTATTTTTAATAGTTTCAATATCAATTGTAATAATTTTTGCTACTTTTTTTTATCTTTTTTAATTTTAGTTAAATATTTTGTTTTTAATATTTTAGTTTTTAAAACAATTTCATTTTTAATTGTATCAATGTAATATTCAGTATCATCTAACGATCTAATAAAAATATTTTCTTTAAAATCTTTATCTATTATTGTAAATAATTTAATTTTACCTTTATAAATAGCAATAGTTGAACTACCATCTTTATTAAGAGTTATATTAAAAACATTTTTATCTGACATTACTATTAAATTTTCTTTAAAATTAAATAGAGTTTTCCCCAGCTTTGATAATCTCTATTTAGAGGTAAGCAAACTGTTATGGTACTATTTCCAAATTTTTCTAATTTAGGTTTTGGTTCAGGTTTTAATTCTGACCATTTATCAATATAAAATTTTTCTCTGTTTTTTTCAATAATAAAATAATCAAATATAATTATACTAAAAAAAGAATCAAGATAATCATTAGATTTCAAGGATAAATGTGCTAAACAATAATCAAAGTATTTATCTTTAACATCTTTACTTACTACTATCCCTTTGTGTAATGTTACCATTCTTCCTTCTTCCTGAAATTTTAATAAGATAAAATATTTTCTATCACTATCTAATTCACTGAAAAAAAGATTAATAATATTTTTTAAAGAATTATCAGACAATAATTTGTTATTAATTGAATATGTATTAGAATTTAATCCTGTGTAACCGATTTTTTTTTTTGTTAACAAAAAAAAGTAAGTAAAACTAATAAAAAACAATTAAATTTAAATAGAAAAAGAGTAAAAAAGTATAAAATTTCTATTCAAATATACATAATGTTGAAAAAGATTTATAAAAAATTATGATAATTTAAAATAGAATAAGGTAAATTGTTGACTATTTTTACTAATAACAATAATATCTAATAAATAAAATAAACTAAAAAAAGAAGTTTTAATAAAATAAAAATTTTAATGTTAAGTTAAAAAATAAAAATAAAAGAGACTGTAAACATTGCGTTAAGCATATAAAATACAACTTAATACTGTAAAGGTATGAAAGTTTAATTTTCAGTAAGAATTTAATTTTGGTTCCGATTGAACGTTTTTCAGTAGTTTAAGACATGCAAATCGTTGTACCCAACGTCCTTATATAAATTAATATATTAATATTAATGGGATTAGGGGATAAGGTGTAGAGGTGAGTATGTTAAATAAGATACCCTATAGTCTTCTTAGCTAGGAGATATAAAGTAAAAAGGAAAATTTCTGCTATAGGATTCTATTTAATTTGATTAGGTAGTTGATAGGGTAACGGCCTACCAAGCCAACGATCGAAAGTCAAGTTTGAAAGAACCTCTGGCCACATTGGGGATGAAATCTCCCAAGTAGTAATAACACTACCAGCAGTCGAGAATATTAGTCAATGCTCGTAAGAGTGAACTAGCTAACTGAAATCATAGAATTTCTTTAAATTCTGGATGTCGTAAGGGAAAATAATGATAATACCTTACTATGAGTGTCGTCCAAATCTGGTGCCAGAAGACTCGGTAAGACCAGAGACGCAAACGTTAATCATCATAAACAGGCGTAAAGGGTTTGTAGGCAGCTTTTAAAAAGTATAAAATTATTGAAAGCTAGAATCAAAAAGAGGTTATAGTGTATAACGCCTAGAGGAGGGCTGATATCCATAGATCCTAGGCAGAATACTCAGGGCGAAGGCCACTTTCCATTAATGATTGACGCTGAGAAACGAAGGTTAGGGTAGGAAATAGGATTTTAAATTGCGACCTGAAAAGCTTATTTAAGTATAGCGGAGTAACTCCGTCTAAATATTCCATCTTATTAGAGTTCGCCTTAATAAACGAGCATTGGTAACAATCTAGTTTAAAGCTTAAGGTATAAACTAAATAATATTATTTGGTTTGAACTGTCTTCTATGGTTAGAGAAATCGAATCTATGTATTAAAGGTTTTATTAATTAGTATTTTCACGAGTCCTTGGTGAATTTAAGATGGACAAATAATTATAAAATTAAAGTAGGAACCTAAGGAAGACTATTACGTACTTAAATAGGAACAGGGAAACTCCTATAATCTGCTATTTAGATAATAGCAAGGAAATTAGCAATAATTTCTTATAGATTAGAGGAAACAAGACAGCGTTAAAAGCGAAGGCCATTATGTAATGTAATGGATAGGCTCTTTATTAGAAATAAATAAAGAAGATAGCCAATTCGAAAGGATGCTGACTAACGCATGGGTGATTCTAAAGTATTTATAATTTCAAATATTATGTTTAAGGACATGGAAAAAGCATTGTTTAATTTATGGGAAGAATGGTTTGTAGGTTTCTGTGATACTGACGCTAATTTTCAAGTCTTTCCAAAAAAAGATCTTATCTAACAAAAGAAGGTATCCTTAATGAGTATTATAATATTGGTTATGGTTTCCACATAGGTTTAAGTATTAAAGAGTTACCTCTACTAGAAAAAGTTAAAACTCAATTAAATTCAATAGGCCATATTTATGTGTATTCACACAGAGATGAAGCTAGATGGGCAGTAACTAAAAAAACAGAATTAATTTATCTAATTGAAACTGTCTTTGGGAAACAACCATTACTAACTGAACATCAAAGAGGAAGATATGCAAGACTAAAATATGGTGTACTAAATAATTTTAATAGAGTTGAAACTTTAGGAGAATATGAAAATTTTATACATAGAAATTATGTAGAAACTAACATCCCTGATAATTATTATACTTCAGGAACTGCTTTTGATAATTGGATCTTAGGTTTTGTTAATGGTGAAGGTTGTTTTTATGTTCATAAAAAGGGCCATTTAGTTTTTTATATTGAACATACTGATAAACAAGTACTAGAATTAATAAAAACAAGACTCTCTCTAAGTCCTAATATTTTAGATAGAGGAAATAGAAATAGTACCAGAAAAGATACATATTCTCTAACTATCTCTTCTAAAAAAGATTTAGTGGCAATTAGGAGTTTGTGCGAAAATCCTCTATTGAATAAATTAGAAGGTCAAAAATTAGTACAATACAATAATTGGCAAATTAATGCTTAGATTTTAGGTATTGAAATTAGTTAAAGTTAAACTTAAATTTACAATGGTTCTAAGGATATAGAGCCTCCTTATTATAAAATTTATTTTTTTTTGTCTCTCTCTGCCGTCCGGCACATAATACTTTAGAATGGCTTGAGCCGTATGCGATGAAAGTCGCACGTACGGTTCTTTGTGGAAGAACAACTGTGAAGTTCTTAATCCACGGTTAGATACCCCGGTACTCCTTTCTGTAAACGATGAATGGTAGTCATTAGTTAAATTAAAATAACTAGAGGCGAAGTTAACACAATAACCATTCCGCCTTGTGAGTACTACTGCAAAGTAGAAAACAAAAAAATTAGTCGGTCTCGAAGCAAACGGAGTGAAGCATGTTATTTAATACGATAATCCGCGTAAAACCTTACCAGAACTTGCATACAAACTATAACTTTTTATAACCTGAAAAGGGAAAGAAAATATTAGGAGTATTTTATAATTTAAAGTACTTAAGTACAGGTGTTGCATGGCTGTCTTCAGTTCGTGTTGTCAAACATTAGGTTAATTCCACTAACGAACGAAATCCCTGTTATTAATTTACACTTAATAACTAATGAATCTGATAGAGATTCAGCGGGGGCTAAGACAAGTCGTTATGGCCCTCATGTTCTGGGCTATAGACGTGCCACAAAAACTTTTACAAAGTGATGCAATACTTCCCAATAGAAGTGGAGCTAATCATTAAAAAAAGTGATTTATATTAAATATAAGCCGGATTGTCTCCTGTAATTCGGAGGCATGAAGAAGGAATTCCGAGTAATCGTTGATAAGTAGCGCAACGGTGAAGCTAGTTTCGTGATGAACTAACTGTCTGTCGCTGGGAAGAAGCTTTTAGTGGAGGAAACTGGAGTAAGATAATGTTTTTTTCATAGTAACTCATTGCTTTAAGTAAAGTATTTTTAGTATTTTGATAAACTTATTGGATTTAGTGAATTCATTGAGGTAACATCTCAAAAGTCATAGCATGGTAGCTGTACTGGAAAGTGCAGCTGGATAATAATTAATTTGTAACCCCCTATATTTTTATAATTAAATTAGTAAAGATAAAATTAAAATTAAATTTCACAAGGAAGGGGTTAGCTTAGTTGGTTAAAGCAGTAATCTTACACATTATTGACCGGGAGTTCGAATCCCCCACCTCTTAATCATATTTTAATCTTAAATTAATTTTTAATTACTATAAAGTCTAGCGAGTATGTCGAAATTGGTAGCCGAGTGAATCTTAGGTTTTCATTATTTTAAGAGTTCAAGTCTCTTTACTCGTATTAAAATGGTTGCTTTTATAAATTTTTATTAATTTATAAGCATCTTTAGTTTAATGGTTAAAACGAGAATCTTCGAAATTCATAATAATGGTTCAATCCCATTAAGATGTTTTAATAATTCAAAATAAGGTAGCTTAATGGTTTAAGTATATATTTATATTAAAATAATTGTAAATATATTAGTGAGTTCAATTCTCCTTTATTTTTTATTTTACCTTAGTAAAAGATGTATTACTTTTAAGATGTAACTTAGGTTGCCTTTAATTAATAAAATTAAGCAATGGTTTTAATCATGATTGTCTACAAAGACAAGGTATTAAACACAATAATATTAAAATTTATATAAATTATATAAAAATAAAATATAGTGAGTAAAATATTCTAAGTTCAAATTTAATCATTAAATAAATGAATTAACAACAATTATGTTAAATTACTTTTCAATTTTTAATACTATTTATAACGATGCTCCACAACCTTGGCAATTAGGATTTCAAGATAGTGCAGCTCCAGGATTTACAGGGATAGTAGAATTACACAATACTATCTTCTTCTATTTAGTAGTAATATGTGTAAGTGTATTTTGGGTAATAGGATCAATAATGTATTACTTTAATAATAATAATTCACCTATTGTACATAAATATCTTAACCACGGTAGAGTTGTGCCTATTCAAAAGTGTTTTAAATTTAATAATATTTATATAGTTAGTAAACCATATATTAGGTTTTACAGTACTTCACCTAATAGTCCTTCTAATGATATTCCTTTTAGTATAAAATTGTATGAAGATGCCTATTTAATGAGAAAATCAATCATTAAAGAAAATAAAGGTAAATCAGGAATATATAAATGGACTAATAAATTGACAAATGATATATATATTGGACAATCGAAGGATTTATCAAAAAGAATAATAAAATATTTTAATCTTAGTTATCTAAGAGATAGAAATAGTCTTATAATAAGTAGAGCATTAATCAAATATGGTTACTCTAACTTTTCATTAGAAATATTAGAATATTGCGATGAATTTGAGTTACTCATCAGAGAACAATATTATTTTGATAAGTTAAATCCTAAATATAATATACTAAAAGTAGCAGGCAGTTCTTTAAATTATAATCATACAGAAGAAACTAAAGCAAAAATTAGTAACTCTTTGAAAGGAGTTTATGTAAAGGAAAAATCACCTTTATTTGGTAGAGTCCATACAGAAGAAACTAAAGCCCTTATGAGTTTAAAAAAATCTAAAGTAAATAATCCTTTATTTGGTAAAGCTCACTCTGAAGAAACTAAAGAGTTAATGAGACAAAAAGCTTTAGGTAGAAAACATTCTGATGAAACAATCTTAAAAATGAGTATTGCTAAAGGTTCTTTTGTTTATATCTATGAAAAATTTGAGTCAGAAGGGTTTAAATTAATAGGTAGCTTTGTTTCAATTAGAAGGGCAGCTAAATTTTTAGGTATAAGTGGTTCTACAGTAAACAGATATATAAACTCAGGGGAAATATTTAAAGATAGATATAAATTTTCATCTAAATAAATTTAAAAAAACTATGAATAAATTTTCACTGTATGCTGGAAACTCCTAAAGCCTTTAGGTACTATCTAATTTTAATAATTTTATCAGTTATAACCCTAAAGGATAATACAATGGACAATCAGCAGGAAACCAAATATAATTTAAGAGAGCCTTAAATTTATAGAGTAGGATCCTCAGAGACTACACGTGAAACTCCTTTAAAATTTAGAACAAAGGATGAAGATATAGTCCAGCCATTTATTGAAAGATAGTGGGTTTGCTGACACTAATAGAATTAATTTGGACTATTACACCAGCTTTCATTTTAATTGCTATTGCATTCCCTTCATTTAGATTATTATATTTATTAGATGAAGTAATCTCACCTACAGTTACAATTAAAGTAGTAGGGCACCAATGGTATTGGTCATATGAATATAGTGATTATATTAATGTTAGTGGTGAATCAATAGAATTTGATTCTTATATGATACCTGATTCAGATTTAGAATTAGGTCAATTTAGATTATTAGATGTTGATAATAAAGTAGTTGTTCCCACTGATACACATATTAGATTAATTGTAACAGGAGCTGATGTTATCCACTCTTTTGCTGTACCTTCTTTTGGGTTAAAAATTGATGCTGTACCTGGTAGATTAAATCAAACTTCTATCTTAGCTGAAAGAACTGGTACTTTCTACGGTCAATGTTCTGAAATTTGTGGAGTGTACCACGGTTTCATGCCAATAGCTATAGAAGCAGTATCAATTCAAGATTACTTAGCATGGATAGATGCCGCATAATCTAATTAATATAAACATTTAAATTTTTTATAAATATATATTTATAAGTATTTAATTATAAAATTTATGGTTATAATGCAAATATAAATTTATGTTTACCCCCTATAAAGCTAAATAAAAAAATTTCATTTATATTAAGTAAAAAACAAAGTATAAATTTAAAAATTAATTAACTATTAGCTTAAAACTTTATTTATCAATCTTATAAAAATCTTATAAAACATTATATTCACTACTAATAAATTAGTAGAAAAGGTGAAACGAATGTATATTACCATGAATTTAATGGATAAATAAAGTAGCTATTTAAAATAGCTCAGTTATGAAAAGTAAAAAATAAATTAACCAACGTTAATTAATAAATCAATCAATATGTTTAACAATAAAATTTTCTTACCAATTAATAATCAATATACTACCATAGATTTACCAACATTAAAATCAAATAATTATAAAACACCAACTTTAAAAAGAAAAAGAATAGACATGTCACCAGTATTAGAAATAGCTAAATATAATAATCAATTAATTAAAGATTTTCAAAATAAAGAAGAAATAATTTTAAATAGTAAAAAAATAATAAATAAAGAAATAAAACCTATTTCACAAAAAACATCATATTATGATAAAATAGATATGTTAACTTACATTCCAAAAAAAAAAGAAGATGATGAATTACAAACTGTTATTCAAAATTATTTAAAATCTTTTAGTACTTTAGATATACCTTTAGCTCAAACTCAAAATACTTTATATGAATTTAATTCAAAAACTTTAAATTCAAAAACATTAAATAAAAATGTATCTAAAATATTAGAATATTCATTCTTTGAAATGAATAGTGTAATAAGTAGACCTTATTATTTAATAACACCTAAAAATATTATTATAAACTTATTTTATTTTGTTCTTAATAAAAAACTTTACGACAAAAACTTTTTAGATTTAAATATCAATAAATTGCAAGGTTTAAGTGCTAAATTAAGTAATTATTTTAAAAAACCAGTCAAATTAGAATTAACTCAATTATATTCAGTTAGTCATAATAGTCAAATTTTAATTAATATTTTAGGTAAATTAGGTTTATTTAGAAGAAATTCTTTTTCTAGAATTATAGGTAGATTTTTAAAACATCAATCTCATAAAATGATGTTTAGAAGTAATTTAAATAAATTTAGTAGATTTGCTACTATTTTAACCGGTGTTAATATTAAATTAGGTGGTAGATTAATGAGAGGTAAAATTGTTCCTAGAAGAACAGTTAAAAAAATTCAGTATGGAAGTTTAGCTAGAAGTAAATCTAATTATGTAAGTACAGCTAGATTAACTCAAAAAAACAAAAGAGGAGCTTTCAGTTTTACAGTATCTATTGGACATAAATTTTTTTAATTTCCCCCTTATATTGTTTTATACCTAAAATACTTATTTTTTCATTTATCTAACTCTTTTTAAATTTTGAATAAATAGTTATTTATTTTTTTTTTCGAATATTTAGTTTTTAATTGATTTTAAAAAGTCCAACAATAATTAAAATTATTTATTTAATAATAATTATCATTAATATTATATATTATTTTTATATTGTTATTTAACAATATATTTATTATTTATATAATTATATAATTTTATTATTAATATCATTTAAAAGAGTCCATTAATCATTATTAATGATCGAGGTTAAATCCTTAAAATTTTAAAATAAAAAGAAATAAAATGTTTTTAGGTTAAACTTACTTGATGTACCAATATCTTGTTTACGACCAAACTAGAAATATTATATATATTCGGTCAAATAAAAATTTAAATAAATAAAATATGAAAAATTTCTTAATTGATTTATTAGCTTTTGCGGCACTATTTTCTAGTGTTTTAGTTATTACATCTAAAAATCCTGTCATAGCAGTTATTTTCTTAATTTCAGTATTTGTAAATGCTGCAGGATATTTAATATTATTAGGTATAGGATTTATAGGTATCTCTTATATTATAGTTTATGTAGGTGCCATTGCAGTATTATTTTTATTTGTGATTATGCTTCTTAACATAAAATTAACAGATATCTTAGAAACAAGTCATCAATATACAAAAAACTTACCTTTAGCATTCTCAATAGGTATATTATTTATATATGAAATCTATACTATTATTCCATTTCCTATTGATAATGTTTCCTTTATCTCTTATTTGTTAAATCTAATAAATGTTTTAAATGGATTACTGTTAAATAGTAATTTAAATTTAGATAATGTAGTACATATTGCAATAAACCCAACTATTGCTGATACTGCTTTAACTCCTTTCACACAAATTGAAGCTATTGGACAAGGTCTTTATACTTATGGAGCTTCTTGGTTAATTATTATAAGTATAATTTTATTATTAGCTATGGTAGCCCCAATCTTTATTACTAAACCTAGAAAAATAAGTAATAAATTAAATAACTTAACCCCCTTAAAAGGTTTAAATAATAAAGAGTTTGATAGTAAATTCAACAAAATTGGAGGCAAAAGATACTTTCATTCATCTCCTATAGTCAAATCTGCATTGCAATCTTTTGTACAAAACTAAATCCTTGGTTAGTAACAGGATTTACAGATACAGAAGGTTGCTTTTCAGCGAGACTAAGTAACTATCAAAACACAAAAATTTATCACCTGTTTTTTTCTTTCCATATGCATCTAACTGATTTAGAAATACTTTATAGTCTTAAAATTTTCTTTGGTGTAGGTAGTGTTAGAACTGATAAAACTGGGGCATAATATCAGGTCACTGGTCTTTATAATTTCCAAATTATTTTAAATCATTTCAAAAGATATCCTCTACAAAGTTCCAAAATACATAGTTTATTTATTTTTTCTATTATTTTAGAAATTATGCAGAAAAAATAACATTTAACAGATTCTGGGTTTTTAAGGGCAGTTTCTCATATAAATTATTTAAATAAACCTATTAAAAAGGAACTTTTTAGATAAAATAATAAAAACTATTGGTCCTATTCCTTTACTAGTTTTACCTTTTGTGCCTATTCTAACTAGCATAAGTATTATAAATCCTTATTGGATAGTTGGTTTTATTATGGGTGATGGTGGTTTTACTTTTAGTAAATCAGTAACAATTTCTAAGAAGACTAATGAAACAAGAGTTTATTTTAGTGTGCAAATGTTTATTTTAGTTTGCAAATGTTTGTATCTCAGTTAAATATAGATGCTTATTACTAAGATCTATAGCTAATCACATAGATACTGGATATATTATAGCGCACCCTAATAACCTTATTTCTCTGAGGAAGTTAAAGACATACTTAAGTATGGTTACCAAATAACTAGCATTAAATGTGCAAAAAGATTCAGTAAGGGTTACATCTTTAATGAATATGTCCAAGAGATGTTTGCAATGAAAAAGAATTCAGTAGGACCTCAAAGATGGATAGCTAAATTATCTTTAAATAGTTTATATGGTACCTTTGGTAGAAGACAAGATCTCTTAAAGACAGTCTCTGTCCCTAATGACATGGTTAGTGCTTATCTTGTTACATATCCTTCAGGTACTGTATTAGAATCTAGTGATACTACCTCTACAATATTATATGTTGATAAACCAAATTATCAGGCCTTAGATCAATTAGGAGCAGTATTCCATGATGAATCAACTTTCACAAGAAATGTTAAAGCAAATGTGGCTATTGCAGCAGCTATTACCTCTTATGCAAGAATTCACATGAATCAAATTAAACAATTAGATTGTGTTATTTACACAGATACAGACTCTGCCATAACTACTGCACCATTGCCTCAAGATTTGATTGGTAATGATCTAGGTAAGTTCAAAGATGAATTGAGTGGGTGTGTCATCGAAGAAATTTACGTATTGGGAATTAAACAGTATGGATTCTGGTATTATGATAAACAAGGTAACAGAGTTGAGAGATCAGTATGGGCTGGTTATACAAGAGATTCTATTACTTTTGAAGAAATTAGAGAAATCTTTAATGGTAAAAAAATCACTAAGGTTGTAGATAATAGATTTTTTAGATCTTTAGAAGATTTAACAGTAACAATCAAACCAGTTAAGTTAACCTTACAATTTAAACCCCAAAAAGTTTTAATCGGTAATGAATACATAGCACCAACAATAGGTTTAAATAACAATGACCCAGTCCTAAAAAGATTAGAACAAATAATCGATAATATTAAAAATAGTAGTACTGAGTAACCTAAGTTACACAATCCTTATAGGAAATAATGACAAAAACCCCCTATAAGTGTGTGTTTAGAAGATTGTTTAACCAATTAAAGTTCACACAGTGGCTATTCTTTTTTGTTATGTATCTTGTCTAATTAAGTGGATTGTTTTTCGTATATAAAAGTATGATCAAAAAAATACTATCCTACTTATCTTTGAAAAGTTTTTTACTTTTCTTCTCAAAATTTTCCTTCGGGAGAATTTTTACACCTTACTTTAGAGCTTTTCTAAGGGTCTTCTTCTCAGACAGGAAAACAGCTTTCCTGATAAGAGTTTTTGCATCCTTCTTTGGAGTTTTCAGATTACTTAACGCTTTGTTAGGTTTTCTTATTTTTATTAATTTATATTCTTATAAAGGATGGAGTTCTATACCTGCATCAATGCTAGCTTTCTTATCATTAATGAAAAAAGAGTTTATTGAAGCAATTAATAGATACTTTCCTAACTTTCCCCCTTTCACATTACCTGGTACATTTTCTAAAACCATGGACAATATAAGTCACTCAGTAAGTGATGCCATTCATCATTCACCTGTAGCAACTGACATAGCTTATAATATAGCTAAAGAAGTTAAAAAGGTTGAACATCTATCTGATTCTAAGTTCGTAGCATTAAGAAAACTTTACTCTCAGTATACACCTACTTGGGATTGGTTACCTTGGAATCCAGTTGAGGAATCTTACAATTTGTTTACAGACTGGAAGTTTTACTTCGGAATGATCCTCTTTTTAGGTCTAACTTATTGGTTCTTTGGTGAAACAATCAGAACTAAAATTAGTGATTTACCATCTAATCCCTTTAAAAAGGATGATGATCACGGAAGACCTGGTAATTTCCAGACCCCTCAAAGAGCTAGTGGATCTAATGATGTAGATGTCGAAGCTCAACATGTTAATACCCCTGGTTCTGAATTCAAAAGAGCTTGGCCAGGTAGATTTTATGATTATCTTCAAGACAGATTCCCTTGGAGAAAAAGTACTGTAGCTAGAGACAATGCTAATTTACAACCTTCAGACTTACCATCAGCCCCAACTCATGAACCAACTTCTGTTGAATCAAAAGGGAAATATAGAGAGGCCTGGATCCCTAGTAATGGAAGCTCTTCTACAGCTGTTGAACAAGTATCACCTTCTGATGGTAGAAGAAGAGCACCAGGTAGAGCTGACGAAGTTTTTGAGACTTATAGAAGATCATCTTTAGACGAAGAGAATGCTCCGGATGAATTAGCAGAATCTGTTAATACAGTAACTAATTTTTGGAATTACTTTAAACCTAAAGTGATCCCTCCTAGATTTATGGATGACCCCTCTTATGTGGACCCATATGCTCATGTTAGAACTGTGGAACAAGACCCTTATGTTGGACAGAATGTTTTTGTATTCCAAGATGAAAATGGGTTTAAATCCATTGACAAAAATGAACAGGCTTTACTTAGATTTAATGAACATAGCTTAGACAGTGTTAATAAAGGATTCACTCCTTTTGTAGAACCTGATAACGCTTCTGAGTTAGGTGATGTCCCTCCTTCTTTAACCGATGACAACTCGACTATTTTAGACGATAACTCTGTTATCGGGGATGACGGAGATTCAGTTTTATCTGAAGTTGTTGGTAACTTTTTTTAGTTATTCAACCCCCTACACAATTAAAGTGAAACCGGTTGACAACTTCAGGAGAATCAGAAAAAAGAAAAAGGAATTAGTTAAATTAAATATTTATTTATTTATTTATTTATTTGAGTTATTAAGATGTTGGAGTTATTTGAGTTATTGGGATGTTGGAACTATTTGAACATTTTGGGAATTCGTCTGTTTTGGACTGTTTTATTAAATTCACTCTTTTTAGAAACTTTTTGTAGATTTTTTATTTGTGAAACTGATTGATTTTTTGACTGTTTTGACTGTTTTGGACTGTTTTGAACATGATTTTATTGTTTTTAACCTGAAAATTGTTGTTTTGGAACTGTTTTTGCTTGTTTGAATCGTTTTTAGTACCCGACAGGGTCGGACACGAAGTGAATACCCTTGTAACGGGAGAAAAAGTAGTAATCCAATACATCTTCAACTTATTCAGCACCCTTCATGAATTGTAACCCATTTATTTTGGATAAAGTAACCCTCACAATACTATTTTATCTTAATTTAACACAGATCATCGGGACCTTCACATCCATTTCTTTCTTGACAAAAACCCTCATCATTTTTACACTTAAAACCACTTATTAACTCTTAAAACACCTCTTATTTTAGACCTTTGATCACCTCTTTTTACTTAAAAAACCACACTCTTCCTCCTTTTTCCTTTAAAAACTGCCTCCTTAAAAAAAAAATGTATTCAACAAAAATTAAAATAAAAGAGACTGTAAACATATGCGTTAAGCATTTAAACTCCAAACTGAATAATCTTCATGTTTCAAGCTCAAATAAAGTAAGTAAAGTAGAATAGGTAAAAGTAAATAAGTAAGTATAAAAAGATCATATAAAAGAGATCTCTTGATGTAAAAATCGTTTAGAGGTCAGTTAATTTTACTTGTTATTGGGAAATTTTAGTAATGATTTAAATATGGTTATTCTTAGAAATAAATTGGTTCTGGATAGCCCCACTGGACCTTAGCTAAAGCATAGCATACCCGTAGGTACTAAGAGACATCGGGAAAGGTTGTCAGTTCAAGTCTGACAGGTTCAATTTGGCTTAAAACACCAATAATGTATGTGATAATGACCTTTTTATCAGAGAATTTTCTGTAAACTATATTCTCAGTTATTAATCTGTAAATAATTTCCATTGCGGTAACTATTGGGACTAATCTTGAGTTTAAGAATAAGAATTCTAAGAATCTCTGATCAGCACCAACTCTAAGGTTTAATAATTCAATACCTTTAGAGTCGTTCGTGTGGAGTGGAACAATTGCCATTGAAGGTTTTTTGTATATTACAATATCTTTTGTTTTAAAATTGAATATACCTAATGGATTGTAGATGGGTCTTCGCAATTCTGCGATAAAAAAGTTTAGCACAAGAATGATACTTGTAATTGTTTGAGAAGGAGAGTTTTTCATTTTTTAATATTTTATTTTTTGAACATAGAAACTAATTTTCCATATTATACTAATTAATTCGATTTGTTGATTATCTTCTACCAATGCTAATGATTTTGGAATCCTTTATTTAAATTTTCTCAGTTTTTACTGGTATGATTGGTTCTGTATTTCAGTTTTAATAAAATTTTAAATTATGAGTTTAGGGGGTTATTTCGTATTTGTTGGAAGAATCTTATGTACTCAATTAAGTAATCATTTGGACATGCGGACCTCTAGAAATAATTTAAATGGTTCTGTTTTGTTGAAATCATGAGGAGTAGGTATCTCTCTATTTAAATATTTAAGTCTAAATAATTATAATAAACCATTATTGATTATAAGATAATATATTAAAAGAATCAGTATCTCATTATTTTGTTTGCTTCGAGCAAGAGATAGTTCTTAAATTTTTCGATAAGAGCCCAGTTATATCATAAAAGTTATGCCACAATTAATTCCTTTTTACTTTTTAAATCAATTATACTTTTCATTTGTAGTATTATTTGTAGTAATCTATATTTTATCTAAATATTTTTTACCTTTATTTACTTTACAACAAGTTATTAGATTATTTATTGTTAAATTAAATAATAAATCTTAATATTACTTTAAACATAATATTATCATAGAAATATAAATATTTTTATAATTATATAATATTTCCCCCTATATTTAATATTGTTTTGTAATAATGATATTTATTGAACCATTAGTTAAAGATAAATACAAATAAATGAAGCCATACCATTAAAAGTTTAAAATATTTTTATAATTATATAATAAATTATTATTAAGAAATAATAAGATATATGTGCCCCAAATAAAGTTAATCTTTCTAAAGTTTAATAAAAAAAATAAATTTATTTTAAAAGAAACTATCTTTAATTTATGTATGTATAATTTAATTTTATTTGAGGAATAGTTTTCATTGGTAAGTTAAAACGATTGCTAATTGTTCGGGTAATACCCTTGGAGGTTCGACTCCTCTCTATTCCGATTTACTTGTTTATACTCTATATTTTAAAATGCAGTACACATCAAAAGATATATAATGGTCAATTAATGATAAAAACAAGGAGTAATGATCTTTTTAAGTATCTTAATTTTAATAGTGGCAATTGCCCTACCAACCATCTCTCAAAATATAAGAAGTATCTTATATGTAAGAATATCTTCTATAATATTTATTTATGCCGGAGCATTAGCATTTAATGCTTTCTATATTCAGTCAATTGGATCAGGTATAGGTATATATAGTGGATTATTCCAAGTCACAACCATCTCACAATTATTAGATGTCTTAATTTTATTAATAGGAAGTTTAATATTAATATCATGGCCATCTCTAAATATATCAAAAGTTAAAATAACAGAAAATATGTCATATGCAGGAGAATATTCATTAATTGTATTATTTAGTACATTTGGGGCATCACTATTAGTATCTTCAGCAGATTTAATTTCAATGTACTTAAGTATAGAATTACAATCTTTTGGGGTATATATATTAACCACTTTATATAGAGATTCTGAATCAGCAACTTCAGCAGGATTAAAATATTTCTTATTAGGGAGTTTATCATCATGTATAATCCTATTAGGAAGTGGACTAGTTTATACTTATACAGGATTAACAAATTTAGAAAGTATCTATAATTTAATTAGTGTAAGTGAAAATACAGCCATACTACAAGGTTTAAGTTTAGGAATCGTACTAATAATAGTAGGATATTTATTTAAAGTATCAGCAGCACCATTACATAATTGGGCACCTGCATTGTGTTCTGGGAAAACACATAAGTGGGTAAAACTACCAAACTCCGGGGACACCCTAAAGCTTATGGTACCAAGCTATCTTCGAAAGATTATAAGTGGCCAGAATAATTACCTGGGTATGGTAACAAGTCATAAGATGACGGAAACTGAAATGGGTTATCGCGGATCTAAGTCAGCTAACAAAGCTGTAAAAGAGCAACGAGTAGACGGTAGTTGGTTTTTAGCTCAAAAAGCTAGAGGCTTAAGGTATACTCTAATGGGTTTTGAAAGAAATTATCAAGTCAAAAACCCATCTAAACAATTAAATTCACAAAAATTTTCTTTTTCTACTTTAACTAACAACAGCGTAAACAATACCATCAAACTATGGTTTATCACAGGATTCATAGACGCTGAAGGATGTTTTCAGATTTCAATTAGACAAGATAAAAAATATAAAACTAATTGAAGAATATCCCTTACTTTTCAAATAAAACTACATGTTAAAGATATTGCCTTATTAAATAATATTAAAAATACAAAGGGTGTAGGTACTATTACATTACATAACAATGATACCGCTAATTTTAATGTATATTCTATAAATTAATTACAAGTAATAATTGATCATTGTGTAAAATACCCATTAATAACACAAAAACATTCTGATTTTTTATTATTTAAACAAGCTTTTGAAATTATTAAAAGGGGGGATCATTTAACTGAAAAAGGTTTATTAGAAATAGTAGGTTTAAAAAGCGCACTTCATTTAGGATTATCTGAGAAGTTAAGAGCAGCTTTCCTTAATTTTGTTCCTGTTACTAGTCCAGCATTTAAGTTTAATGGTATACCTGATCCTTTTTGGGTAGCAGGTTTCATTAGTGGTGATGGTTCTTTCTATTTAAGTATTAGATCTAAAATTTCTCCTACTAGCACTACCGGGAACATTTTAAGAAGTGTTTCTTTAATTTTTGGAGCCACTTTACATCTCAGAGATAAAGAGGTTATCCAAGCTTTGGCTTCTTATTTTACTTTATTAAATGGTAAAGGTTTTGATAGCTTAACTGTAAAACCTTATCCTATTTCTATTACAAAACACTCTGTAGGTCTTTACATAAGAAGATTTTCTGAAATTGTTAATGTAATTATTCCCTTTTTTGATAAGCATCCTATTCTTGGTGTCAAAAGTTTAGACTTTGCTGATTTAAAAAAAGTAGCTGAAATTGTTCAAAATAAAGGGCATTTAACTAGTTCAGGGTTTGAATCTATTCAAAAAATAAATTCTACTATGAATCTAAGAAGACCTTGGGGATCAGACACAGAGTAGATTTAAATTATAGCTAGTTTAGTAGAAAAAAAAATTAAAATATTATTTAATTGCATGATAAATTTGATAGCCGTGGATGTATATGATGATAGTCCAACAATAGTAACCATATGGATAACAATTATGCCTAAAATATCAATCTTAATCTTCTTATTAGAAATACAAAGTCAAATAGGTAATAGTTTAATAACAATCTTTTCATTATCATTGAAAACTTTATTATTAATAAGTTCATTATTATCTTTATTAATAGGAACAATAGTAGGGTTAGCTCAATCAAGAATAAAAAGATTATTAGCATATAGTACAATCTCACATATAGGTTTCATATTATTAGCTTTAGCTATAAATACAGAACAATCAATAGATTCATTCTTATTTTATATAATCCAATATTCTATTACAAATTTAAATACATTTTTAATATTAATAGCATTAGGTTATGTATTAAAAAATAATAGTCAATCTATTTTAGAGTCATTCCAAGATATTAAATATATTACTGAACTTAAAGGTTTATTCTTTAATAATCCATTATTAAGTTTAAGTTTAACTATTTGTTTATTTAGTATGGCTGGTGTACCACCTTTATTAGGTTTCTTTTCAAAACAATTTGTATTATATTCAGCAATGCAAAGTGAATATTACTTTATTGGGATAATCGCCATTATAGTAAGTGTAATAAGTGCTTCTTATTATTTAAAAATTATTAAAGTTTTACATTCTGAATCTAAAGAAATAGAAGAAGTCACAGAAAGTCAATTTACTTTAAGTTCACTTCATAGTTTTATGATCTCAACTTTAACTTTATTTATTTTATTATTTATTTTAAAACCTTCAATATTATTAAATAGTACACAATTACTAGCATTATCTTTATTTTATTATTAATATGAACAATATTTTAATGTTATTTATTTTTGTACCTATTTTAGCTCTGATTTTATTATTACTTAATTTTTTATTAGCTCCTAAAAATGCTTATGAATCTAAAGTATCAGCTTATGAATGTGGTTTCTCCCCAATTTATGGACAAACTAGAAGTGTATTCCACATTAATTTCTTCTTAGTTGCTTTATTATTTTTAATATTTGATTTAGAAGTATTATTACTTTATCCTTTAGCAGTAACATTGTACCAAGTAAGCGTTTTCGGTTTCTCTGTAGTATTTGTATTCTTCTTTGTATTAACTATTGGATTTGTTCTTGAAATAGGTTCAGGTTCAATTTCTATGAGTAATAAAGAAGTCAAAAATTCAAATAACCCCCTTTCTAATAATAATACTTACAAAAATAAAAGAGTACTTACGATAACCCAATAAAAGGCTACTTTCAGTACTTCAGCTGTATATTCCACTCAACACCCCTGAAAATTTAAAGGATTGGCCAACAACAAATTCTCATTGGGAGACCATGAAAAAGATAGAGGGGAAGAAACAAACAATCCTCATATAATAGCTAGAAGACTTATTACTAAAGGAGATTTTACAGATGCTAAATTTATAAATTTGGTTCGATCTCAATTAGGACACACTATCAGGAAGAATTAGATAAACTAAGCACTATCAAACTTGATTCATTTTTATTTGATGAACTAGGTGTTCAAACTAAAACTCACGAACAAGTAATTAGTAGTAGTGCGTATAGCGCTAAAAGTTAGAAGCAAACTAAAAGGGTACATAGGGGGAACTAATACAAGCATAGCAGGAGTTTATATTTGGACAAATCTTAAAACGGGAGAACAAAATGTTGGTCTTACTATCAATTTGTATACAAGATTCAGATCGTATTTAAAACCTTCTATTTTAAATTAAGGAAATAGACTGATTAATCAAAGTATGAAAACATTTGGAATGGAAAATTTCAAATTAGATATTTATGAAATAGACACCACAGGTATTGTATATTCTAAAATAGAGCAGTTACCCTTTGCTTAGAACAATATAATATGTTTACTTTAAACCCTTCCCTTAATTAGATAAAAGTAGCAGGATCCAATCCAATAGTCGTATTAACTAAAGAACACATTGCTTTAAAAAAAAGCAAATAGTAAACCAGTTTACGTTTATAAAGACAAAACTCTGCTTTATGAAGCAACTTCTGCAACAGAACTTATCAAAGAGACTAATATAAGCCATAGTACAGTAACTAATTCTCTTAAAAACTCCACAAAAAAATAAAAGTATGAATAAGTTTTTAAATATTTAACATATTAGCCCAACATCTAATATAAAAATCAAAAAGGGTAGATCAAAAAAACTTTAAAAGATTTAATTAATAAATATAGTACAGTTGGTAAAAGAACTTCACTGAAGGTAAGTTTAACTCTTATTGACCATGCAAGTAATAATACCTATACTTTTTCTAATAGTCCAGTAAAAATGTTTTAATTGAAAAGGGGGCTTAATATTTCTAATAAAACAATCTTAAAGTACAGAGAAACTGGAAAAATATATAAAAATTGGTCTTTCTACACTTAATTACAACGATACAAAACAAGTTTAGTATCTTGCGTAGCAGTAGAATTTATAAAACTATTCTATTAAATATTACTGTTATTTCCCATAGCTGTCACTTTATACCAAGTAACTGTATTTGGATTTTCAATGGTATTAATATTTTTTATTGTATTAACCATAGGATTTATTTTAGAAATTGGTTCAGGTTCTATTAAACTGGTATCAAATAATAGTTAAAATTTATCTAAAGATTTTCATTAATGTATAGTTAAGCTATTAAACAGATTTTGCTTTTATTTGTAAATATAAAATAATAATCCCTTTTTTTTTAATAACCAAATTTTAATTATATTAATAATATTTTTAATTAAAAGAGTTATAAATGAACGAGTATAGTTAAGTTGGTATAACTTCTACCTTCCAAGTAGTTATCATCAGTTCGAATCTGATTACTCGTATACATATTAAGGATCAATCTTATCTTTAAGTAATTATAAATAAAAAGTTTATTTAAATTGTTATTATTAAAAAAAAAACACTTTATTCAAAATTAAATAAATAATAAACAAGAGCGAGGTGACTCGAACACCTACCGATGATTTTGGAGATCGTCATACTAACCAATTGATACTACGCTCTTTAAAAAATATGATCCATAATTATATTAATAATATGAAGGATATAATACTCTTTTATAACTAAAAAAAAAGGGCCCTTAGCTTAATAGGTAGAGTACCTAATTGTCGATTAGGGTGGTCCCAGTTCGAATCTGGAAGGGCTCGTGAAATTTACTCATAAAAGAGTATGTTTGTTTTAAATGTCATACGTTAGACACTATCAAAGAAAAATATTTTATTAAATATGTTAGCCGCAGCAAAATACATTGGTGCAGGATTAGCCTGCTCTGGATTAATTGGAGCTGGAGCTGGAATTGGATTAATTTTCTCAGCTTTAATTGCTTCAACAGCTAGAAATCCTCAAATCAGAGGTCAATTATTTGGGTACGCAATCTTAGGATTCGCTTTAGCAGAAGCTACAGGATTATTCTCATTAATGATTGCATTCTTATTATTATACTCATAATAAAAATTAGAAATATTACCAAATAAGTTATATTTCCCCTTAAAAATAATTAGAATAATAAATGTAATTAAAATTAGAAACAAGGAATTTAAAATATAGAGTTATGTTTACAGTTGGTTTCTGTAGTAAATTTGCAAAATTTATAGTAAGGTTCGATTCCTTCTTAACTCTAGTTAAAAATAAAAATTCTCTTAGTTTAATAGCAGAACATCATTCTTCTAAAATGTCAATTTTGGTTCGATTCCAAAAGAGAATGAAGATAAATTCATCAAAAAAACTAAATCGTTACAGTGTAAAAAAAATAAAACTCAATTTAAAAAAAGTAATAATTGGAACAATAATATCAAAAATAAAGTAATAACTTTGATTAGTAAGAGCCAACAAGAATATATAAAATATTTTTACTGGACACATTCGTATCATTTTAAATAAAATATTCTTCTTTTTCCAAAAAAAGTAAAATACTAAAATGATCATTTAAAATA